GAGCCCAAAACTACAACGGCTTTTAATTTAAGCCAAGCCGCAGCTTTACCTTCTCTCCGCTCCAACAAAACCGGAAAACCGAAAACAAGAAATCCGTTACTCGTTATCCACATATCCTAGTCATATAGATAGATAGAGTCGGAGCCGCGTTCTCCTTAACGGCCTTGCCCAACTCTATCCAAAAATTGGAGTTTAGTTCTGTCCCTTTCTGCCGGGCTCCACTCGTTGTGGGTGTCCAGCTCGTCCCGCTTCTCGTCAAAGAAGTCGATCAAGGCTTCTTTAGGATTGGATTGTAGGCGGCATTTTCGGCCAAGGCAGGATGCTGAGAAAGCACTTGTTGAAACAGAGAATAACACTCATGTTTAAGCTCCGGGTTCTCGAACTCGAGTAATCGCTTATATTCATGCTGAGTGGGAGCTTGATCCAGGCTTGTCAACATTTCGTTCCAATAGGACCCAGATTCTCCTTCCTATCTTTCAACATTCAATAGATGTCTCGCCTGCCGAATCCGACGCCTAGGTATGAATCCCATGCCAACATCCCATCTACAGTGTTAGTCTTAGACTTAGTTGTTCTTCTCCTCGCGATCCAGTGCGGTTGCTGCAAATGATCAACCCCAGTGAAAGAAAGTTTGCCATTCCGGATTTGAAGTCTTAAGCGTCGCACATGCAGTCTCAGTTTCGGAGGAATCTACTTGAAGTGCTTCTCCATCTTGCTTGACTCAAGTTGGAACTTTCTTACTTGACTTGACTTATGGAAAAAATAGAATCTAGCTAAACGCCCTACTTAATATGAATAAAGGAGAGGGGCGAGTTGTAGAGCGCGGCGGTGAAATAGATGATGACGAGATTTATTTTGACGATATGTCTCTGGGTTACCCATAATAGAGGGTGTTTAGCTGGGATTTATGAAGCGAGAAACCTATCCAATTGCTGAGCTGGTTATTCAGAGCCAGTTCAGGCATCATCCTAATCAGAAGATAGAGAAGCCGGTAAAAGTTGATAAAGCGCTCTTCTTAGGTTTAAGCGAGTGGATCAACAACTCAATTCCATCGATCCTCTTTCTATAGAATTGAATGTCTGGAAAGAGCAATTACAGGAAGAAAGAGAATTAGGCCCGGAGTGTCTGATGCTGCATCTCAGAAGCAAAACAAAGAACGAAAGCCTCATACGTGCCTGGGGATTTGTCAAAAGCAACGTCGAAGAGGTCTACTGCTCCAATATGAGTCCGATATCGAGCCCTCAATTCCTTACAGAAGTAGCTGATTTGTTGACAAAAGCGCGAAGTTCGAATATTGAAGAACTCAAGGTGTTGTGAGGTCTCTTGAGCCTATAACGTGTTAATAAGGGGAAATCAAACTCACTAGTTCGTGACGCAGGTACAGCATCCACCTGTCTTTTATCGACCTCAATTGCTCGCTCCACATCAAACTTCCTTTAAAGTACAGTAATTCAATGTCCCATTGGAAGCACATCCTTAGCCCAACTTAGGTGGATGCTAGGGATTGGTGAGTTAGGGCAGCGAGGGATGGTGTGACATGTCTGGTCATCGCATCGATGAGAACGATTGGGATTGACTGTCTTCTTGACTTCGACAGATGTGGTCAACTCAACCTACTGTAGATGCAATCAACATGCATTCTTGGATGAAGGAATAACCGATCTTCCCCAGATATAGATGCGTCACACAAGTCACTCTCTCCTGATCCGTGACCGTGACTGAATTTCTTAGGCGGCTGTGCCAAGCTTAGATGTTCTAGTGAAGTTTTGACTTATTTGGATTCTCTTTGTCTAAGGTTATTGCCTTAGCTCCGAGAGTGAGTAGGAAGACGTTTAATAGCATAATTACTCCTTTAAGTCCCGAACAAGAAGAAAGGCTTGACAGCATTGTGAAAACATGCTTAAATTCTTTGGTTCGTTACTCAAAAGCCATCAATTTCCACGATTCCTTTATTTCAAGGATGGATGTAATTCACCTTTAGCTTTATGGCCACACAAGATTCGTTTTGCGTTTGATCCTCCTAATGAAATGAGGTGATGACGCATCAGGATATTATTGAGTGTGAAAGTCAATTTGCACCCACAATTCCTGTATGCGATGAAAGTGTTAAGCGGGTTACTCCACTTTTTTCATGAATATAAACCGTAATAGATCTCATTCTTACTCTCGTACCGGAGCTCCTGCTTCTAATCAAAACAATCCACGAAGATCAGTCAGGGACCTGGTTGCTGGACATACACCGAATGCCAGACAACAACCCCTATGCATTAGACTCCCTGAAGGTACTCAGCCATTTGAACTTAAAACAGGACTAATCAAACCTTGACGTCCTCAATTTGCAGGTCTTGATCATGAGGATCCAACCAAGCAAGCACCTAAGGGACTTCTACACCTTGTGCGCGACCTTTCGACCATATGAGGGTTCAGCAGAGGAGTTGGTTAGGCTGATCGCCTTTCCATTCTCGGTGATAGGCAGGGCCAAGGATTGGCTGTATTCCCTACCACCAGGCTTTATAACAGCCAGCCTGGGCGCAATTGGAGCTGTTATGTGAGGAAGCGAGTTGTAGAGCTTGCTTTAGTCAATCAATGCGGAGGGGCAACTCTTTGGCGACTTGGAGTTCTACCAAGATGGACTTCTTGGGGTTGTTGGAACCGGCTGCTTACCAACGAGCAGCGGGAGGCATTTGTGTCAGATTGGTACTTGTTCCCGATGGTTTCAATCTCTTGAAAGACTGGAGCATGTATTCAAGCAGTGTACTCGAGCTCATCAGGTCTGGTTGGATTTCTATTCCAAGGAAAGTTAGTTGGGCCATGCTCTTAGCTCGTTCATGGATTCGTTTGGGGTGTTTAAATACTTCCTTTTTTTTTTTAATATCATATTACAGGTGCCAAACTGAGTTTGTGTTCATATTGGGCATTGTGCCACATTTCGAAGTGGCGAAACTGTGAGCTATTTCACTAAGAATGCAGTTCCATATGACACATCTGCTGTTAGAATTGCTTATGGCCGTGAGGAAATGTTCAACTCTTTATCTACTACTATAAGCGAGAGCAGTTGCAGGTATTGAGTCTTTTGAGGACTTAGCACCCTCACGACCCATATTCTTTTCTTTTTTTAGTCTACTCAAATTGTAGTGTAGTAGAGTCATAGCATCTTACAAGGAATTTGTTTTAGGTTTCTTGTTGCGGAATGCGACTATCAGTTTCCTTTGTTCCTTCCGACCGTCACGTGAGAAGATTTGCTCGCAAGACCGTAAAGTGCCACGGATCGCTGAGAGAATGAGATCGTCAGAAGATCACAGACAGATGATCTTGTTATCAAGGAAGAGGGGCCTCCAACCCACTTGATCATGCCAAACTAGGCGTAGCCATCCACGACTGAGTTGGGAAATTGCTAATGAATGCCCATGCTGTTAATTTCGCCCTTCGGATTCACTTGCCTCTGCTCTCATGTCAGTCTCTTACGCGCTTGAAAAGCTTACTGCTTCTTTCGTATTCGCTATTCCTTTCCAGGGTATCGGTGGTTTCATACCTGTCTAGAGTGGTTGAATAATGGGTATCAACAGGTTGGATAAGTAGGTATCATAAAGGGTCCAAAATCAGGCGTTGCATGCACGTTGGAAGTAAGACTTTTCTACTCGCTACAAGTACTACGCTCGGCAATTTGTTAGCGCCTCTATCTTCTTTGATGTACAACCCTTGGGTACAAGACAAGCTGACTCGAGAATTGAAAGGCTTTACGTCTGGTTCTGGTTGTTGACTCACAAACTGGATGGCTACCGATTCCATAAGTGAATGAGAACACTAGGCTGATCCGGGAAAGATTGTTGATTGGATTGAATTTGCCCCGTTCACTTCGACGCTTTCCAGCAATTAACTTGAGAAAGATGGCTGCATTCCAAAAGAAAGAATGTTTACCTCGGGAGCTATAGTAATATAAAGAGAGCGGATACTTCCCCCCGAAGGGGTGGTCTTTGCTCGCGAGAATGGATTCCTCGTCAAGTCGGGGCGCTTCACCCACAATTCCTTCTAGTTGCTGGGCGGCTTCGCGCCTCCGTTTGCTTCTTTGATTGAGGCTGTTTAAGATGATTACCCAATACAATACCACCAAGAGATCTTCTTTCCCCAACCTCTCCTTTCAGTCGAGATCTTCAAACCACCCTCGCCTTCTGTCTATCTTTTCTGAAAGGTCTTCGAGCCTAGGATTTTTAGTTACCTTTCCTGCCTTTCCGATACCGAAACAAACATAGTTCGGCTCTCTTTTTTCGGTCATTCAGATGACGTGAAGACGACGGCAATTGAATAGCGCCTACTAAGATAAGAGCAGATCATGAACACAAAAGAATAGATACGATTCAGGGTAAGCCGGGCCCGATCTTACTCGATAAGGCGATGGATCGCGAGATTGACGATGCAATTATGCCCATGGAGTCGAAGACAGCGAGACAATGTATATTGTGTTGAGAGATTCCACGCGGAGATGCGAGACGGGTATGACAAGAGGAGTATAGTAGGCAGGCAAGTAGAAAGATAGCTAAAAGATTGGAATACAAAAAAAATAGCCCAGGCCTTCTTGATCAAGTGTCAAGGCCGGGAGAACAGACTTCAAATCAAATAAAGGCATACGCTAGACAGAAAGGGCCCAGCGGTGTGACTCATTCTTTCTACTTGTAGCTTTACGTCGGCGGGACCCGAAGTGTTGGAGAAAAGAATAGCGCCACGCCAGCTTCTGCCGATGGTATATTAGATCATTCATATGCTTGAAGCAGATGTCTATTCGTTAGATTTTGGACGGCCACGGTCCGCTCTTTGTAAACTCGCTTCTTCGATTGATTAATTGTTTCTGAATGAGCTCTTGTCTTCCCAGGTCCCTGATACCGCCTCTTTCTTCGTTGAAACGTACCTTTCTTCATGTAATCGCATATATAACAAACAGGGATGAGATACAACAAATCCTGAACTGAAATTACAGGTAGTCTAAGTGTGAAAAAGAGTTCGTTCAAACACTTAGACTACAGTTTTTACATAGAATTACTATTCATTTCAGTTCAGGATTTGTGAAATCAAATAAGTACAGGATGTGTTTCATGTTTTTTTTCCAATAATCTAGAATAATCGCTTAACTTGATGAACTGCTTTCGCCTTCCTCTCCCGGGGATCAAGGGTACCTGGCATCAGGACTACTTATCCTGCCCCGATGCGGAAAGTAGTAAATAAAGAAGAGTTGAAGAAGGCAGTAAGAGTAAGAGCGGATGTGAAAACAGCTGATTCAAATTCAATATCATATCTATTTATCCTAAATAGCTGCTTACTTTAAAGGCTTGCTCTTAGACTCGCTACCAAGACTCCCCTCCTTTTTGAAAGGGATAAAGATCGGAAAGAAAGAATCATCGAATGCAAGATCAAATCTCCATGAGACAGGGAGCGCCCCTTTCTTAGTAGTCTTTGGTAGGAGCTGAGCGTACACTAGAATCACGCGAAACGAAGCGGTCTTCATATAGGGCGAGAGCCGGGCAATCGGACCCAATGCCACGGGGATGCAAGCGCTGCGCGATGAAACCAGCATTACACTCACTGGGAAACCTGAACTCAAGTCGCAACTTGAAAACGTCAATAAGACTTGATCAAATCAAAGTAGCTAAGTCCGATGTAGCTTCAGAGACGAGGGCGGTCGTCTTTAGGGGTGCTTCTAGGAGCTCTTCCTCTTCTTTCATAACTAGGCCTTTCATCTGATTAACCAATCTTGTTTCCTTCAGCCGCAGATCTTTAAATATATAAAATCCTGGCATCTTAACACCTGCTACCATTACCGGTTTTGGAGCACCCGTATAAGGATATCCCTTCCCTTCCTGAATAAAGTGCTCAGTCAAACAAACCCTTGATAGCCTTTTGATTCACAGGTCCATTTCCTTCATATCCTATCCCTTCTCTAGTGACTTGCCCTTTTTTTTGAATCAGGGAATTGGGTCTTGCCAAGACCCAGTCCAGGTATAAAATTAATCTTATTGATTATTCTGGAAATTGGGTCCATGTAATCTTTCTAAATGCCAGCAACTTGGAATCCTGTAGGTGCTTGTACTTCTTTTTGAGCCACTTGAACTGCTGCTATAGCTGCTCCTGATTCAGCACTGATAGTGACTACCCCTACTGAATGAGGGAATTTTCTCTTTTGGTGAACCGGAACTCCTCCCAGTGCATGGAACCAAGGTCTTCCTAACAACAATGCAAAAGTGACTGGGATATCAAGAACCGTAAACTCAACCCACGATTCTATCGGACCTGTCTTGACTAGAGCTTGAAACGTCTCTTCCATATTTCTCTTGGTATCATCCCGAATCACCACTTCGGAATTTGTCAATTCTTCAGGGGGAAGAGGGACAAACATTGATTGCCGATCCATCATCTACCATTACACAGGAAGTCCTTTTCACCTCTGCTCTGCCTTAATAAACAGAGCCTTGTTATGCTCCCTCCCTTCAAACAAATGGTAAATCGTCATCAGTAAAAACAATTGCTCCTTTCTCTTCTCTTTTTCGGTCATGATGCAAACCATTTGTTCAGGACTGGTGGTCGTCTAAATTGTCATCTTAGAAAGTGCCTCCACCAAAGCTTTTCTGTGGGTCTGCGAATGCATAAGCAAATCCCCAATCCCAATGCATTAGTTCGTGCCTTCTTAAGTTGTTCTAGGATCATATCTTCTTTTTCGTCCGACTTTTAATTTTGTTCTTCTCTTGATGTTCTTTTCCCAATTCTTTAGTCAGTTCCTTCTCTGGTTGTTGGTAGTATCTTCCACTTCTAGTCATGTTATTCACTTGATGGAGATTTTCGTCTTCACTGCTGCTTATGTCATCCCCAAAATTATCCTCTTTAGCAGGCGCTATTTGCCCTCTTCATCCGAACTCTCCCAGATTCCAATAATCAAAGCGGCACTTTCTTTTGTTTTCTTCTGTTCATCTGGCCCAACCTGTCGCTTTTATGGATGCAATCGGAATATCAGCAGATGGGGGCTTCGTATAGTAGACCTTATAATAATACTTCCCAGACGGTTGACCTAACACAGGTGCTCAGGTTTAGTAGGGGATGTCTGAGAGTCGGTGTCTTCAAAGGATTTCATTACTTGTTCTTCTGTCAGCCCAGTGTTGATCATCATGAGTTGATTTTGTGGGGGTGTGGTTTGGAAATTAGGAAACGGATTCTTTCGGGTATTAGGTTTCTTTCTTTCAGGGTCAGGTATCTTCCCAGAATCAATGAGGTCTTGAATTGAATGACGAAGTCTGATGCACTTATCCGTATGATGACCATTCGTTTGATGAAACTAACAATAAACACTAGGGTTGTAATTTAGTGGTAAAGGATTGGATTTGGGGTTGGTCTTGGTGCTAGAGGCTGGAGAAATCCCTTTTCGATTAGCTTCTCAAGGACTCTTGACATCGGCTTTCCCAAATTTCATGTCTCGGCTGGCTGTTGTATTGCATGAACTTCAGCTGCCCTTCCCCTCCACTGCCTTGATAATTAGCTCGATTTCCCATTGGTCTAGGATTACTCTTCTTTTTTTTGTCCAACTCGACTTCTTCAATCCAGCGTCGTATACATCCTCTTTACGTAGTAAAGGCATATACTGTTGCTTTTCTTGTATAGCTGGCCTCTCACCACCATCCTAACTTGATCCCTTTCCGATGGCCTATTCTTCATCTGTGCTGCCTTACTCCTCCATCTTCCTAAATAGTAAGAATAAGACTCATTGTTTTTCTGCCTAGTCATATCGAGATCTCTCAAGGTAACTTAGAATTGCTGTAAGCATACTGCTTAACGAAGGCCGTGCATAACAATTTCCAATCTGCCTTGATTGACCTTTCCAGTTCATGATACCAAGTAACAGCCGCCCCGAGAGCACGAAAAGCTTAATGATTTGTGATTTTGTCAAACCAGTTGAACGATAGTGAAACGATAGTAGGAGCGTAAGTGAAACGAGTAAGAAAGAAAAGGAGCTTATTTGATTTCCGACCACGCTTTTGATTTTCCAGGAGAATTGGCGGGTTCCAAGTCAAGTCTCAGTCAACAGTGAAGAAAAAGAAGGATGGAGTTCGTCAACCTATTCACTAGTTGCTGCGAGCCAAAGAAGTTGTAGTTCCCTATTTCCAGTAGTTTTTTGTTGAGTTCGATAGCACCTTCTTCTTTCTATCTTATTTATTTGAGTTATGCTTATGTCCGGCGTGGTAGCTGTCAAGAGTAGTATCATAATGTGTGGTAGGATAAGTAGGTTTCAACATCTGTATCATAAGGTCCTACTCTTTATCTTATCTCTTCTTAATAAATTCATTGAAAAAAAGAAATCCTTCTTCAATTCTTACAAGAATGAGTACAAATTGATAGGTATGGTAACCTCCAAAATGTTGGCTATTCCCTGGACCTAATTCCCTAATTTCAGCTATATAAATACAATTATTTATTTCTTTCCTTTAACACTCCTCCTCAAGTTGGAGCATATACATCTATCATGCCCAACTTGTTACTTAGAATATCAATGTGTGTTTTTCGGAGTGATTTAGTTAGTATATCTGCAAGTTGAAGATCTGTCCGGACATGAACTAGTTGGATGCATGGAGGCTCATCATCTGTACCTATAACATAATCCCGTACGACGTGGCAATCTACCTCAATGTGTTTGGTCCGTTCGTGAAAGACCTGGCAATATGCATTGCTGCTTGATTGTCACAGTGTAGCCTGATCATCATGTATAACAAACACCTAGCTTGTTGAGCAAACGCTTCGTCCAAATAAGCTCACAGGAAGTGTTTGCGGTATTCTTACTCTGCGCTGGATCGAGCCACAACCGTCTGTTTCTTACTCTTCCAGGTTACCACCATAGAAGATACAGAATCCAGTGGTGGATCTCCGACTTGTAGGACAACCTGCCCAATCAGCATCGGTGAATCCTGCTATCCTGTTATGTCCCTGATCAGAGTATACAAGTCCTTTTCCTGGAGATCCCTTGAGGTACCTGAGGATCCGAAAGCATCCCAGTGGGTAGTACGAGGAGCAGACATGAACTGACTGACGACACTCACTGAATAAGAAATGTCAGGCCGAGTAACTGTTCGATAATGAAATTGACCAACCAGTCTGCGATATCTCTCAGGATCATGTAGTAATTCTCCATCATCTGGCATAAGCTTGGTCTCAGGGACCATTGGTGAGTCAACGGGTTTGCATCCAATCAATCCGCTTTCTGTGAGCATATCGAGCACATACTTTCTCTGACATATGAGAAGCTTGTCATGAGATCGTAATACCTCAATACCGAGAAAGTACTTGAGTTTGCCAAGGTCGGTAATTTGAAACTGCTCGCCCAAAAACTTCTTCAGTGCAAAGATCCCACTGTCATCGTTACCTGTAATGATGAGGTCATCTACATATACAACCAACATAATAGTCTTTCCTTTCAAGTGCCTGAAATGAATGATCATTAGCACTTCTGGTCATACCAAAATGACTGAGAGACTGAGATAGACGACCGACCGCTCGAGGAGATTGCTTGAGACCATACAGAGATTTTCGCAAACGACAGTACTTCTTTTGATTGTAAAGATCATTTCCTTCACGAGTACGTTCACCTACGCCGCCAAATACGGATACGCGGCTTTGGCAATATTATTAATTAATTCCATAATGAGTACCGTTTTAACAACCCCAGCTCTTCCAAATAGTCCTATTTTTCCCGATAAGGAAAGATCTACTACTTGAATTACTGTTTCAAAAATAGATCATTTTCTATCTAACTGTATAAAGGCGGGCGCAGATCGATGAATAGGAGATAGATGTTGTAGAAGTATCTACAGGCCCACAATTCTCAATAGGCTCTCCAAGCACGTTGAAAATTCATTCGTCCGAGAGTCGCTCCACCGACCGGAACACTTAAAGGAGCTCCCGTATCAATCACTTCCATTCCTCTCATCCGTCTGTAGCACTCATAGCTACAGCTCGAACGCGATTATTTCCTAATAATATGCTGTACTTCACAAGTTACATTAATTGGTTGACCAACAGTATCTCGACCTTGAACTAGAAGAGCGTTATAAATATTAGGCATCTTGCCGGGCTGAAGGCTGAAACTGAATAATGGCTGGCTTGACTTTTAGAACAACACTGCCTGGCCTGGAACTGATCCAGAGAGAAGTCCTATTCTCCAGTCGCCGTCTTCCCAGTCTTAATCTCTAGCTTTTTGGACCTTCGACAGCTGAGCATATCCTGTTCTCTTGAGAATAGTCAACCAACTAGTTGTGGTTGCTTTCGATGATGTCGATCCCCAATCATAGTTGTTTTTCTTTTTGTCTAACTCCCATCCTGTTAATTTAGGGAGAGAATTACTTGAATAAAAGTGAAAGGCCATGTACAAGAGAGAAAAGAAAGTGCATCTCACTACCAGTGTCGTCAAGATCTGGTACAAGCACCTCTGGAACAGCAAGTTCCACTTCTGGATGGTTAACCACACCTTTTCCTTGGTGCGCCCTCCATTCATCTGCGGTTAGCGAGAACACGGAAAAAAGACTCGTTCGTTATAGGTTTTTTGGCCTATTTCTTATTCGGGCAGGTGTCCTCGTAAGGACCTTAGCTCTCGAATTCGCCGACATAACCTCACACCCAATCTGAAATGAACACTTGTTGGGTCACTTATCTATCTTAGAAATATCAGGCCGATCGCTTTTCCTTGTATCATGAATTTGATTGGCGATGGATCAAAGACCAACATCTGGTTAGACCCCTTGGTCGCCAACAACAAGACAAGTTTGGCGATAGACTCAGATACGATGCAGGTATGCCCTAGGATGCAAAAGTCTCCAACAATCATCTCCCGGAGGCACCCCGATTTCCACTTCTGCTGATTATTGCGGTCTGGATCGATTCAATTGAGTTGAAGATTTGGAGACTGAAGCATGCGGGTCGATGGTTTTGAGGCCGATCCTTATTGGGATATGTTTCCTGAGCAGACTCCAAGTGTGGAAGGGTGGATGGGCAATTAACATAGCGCCTGGCCCAGTCTGTTGAAGAAGAAGCTCTAAACCCTACCTGGCCCATCCGAGTTTTTACTCCCCGAGTGCATGGATGAAGATGCGATGATTTGATTATCTCGTATTCAGGCATCTCAAAGATGAATGTCCAGCGACCGTTTCAAGAGCCTCAGTCCAAGACTTTTGTCAATGCTCTGGCAAACAAAGGGTTTCTGAATCAGTAGCCCCATCAGGCTGCTTATGCTGACAACAAGCCGAAGACTAAACCCGCGCCTTACCTAGGGCTTAAAGTTAGGACTTAACATCCGGATTTCAAGCAAAGACTAGAACCAGTAAAACGAAAAGTGAATTCAGACTCCTAACCCTATTCCCAACCTAAAAGGCTAGGGGGATGCCGTATGCTAAGATGCTTGACCAGTCATTCCAAATCTTCGAACTCCGGCCCGAAATAGCACTAAAGCGCGGAAACCATTAAGCGTGTGGAATCAGTGTCCTAAAATCGAATAAGTCAATTTGAAATGATAAGATTGGTCTATGGTTCGGGGAACCGATAGCATCCACTCTTGTGGCAAAGCCGTGACAACAGAATCTTCTTAAGCGGAGAAGGAAGTACTTTGGCCGGGAATGGGCAAGCCCCCTTAGGGTAGAGCTCCTCTTCCGTTTCTGTATATCCGCATCTTCCTCGCATGTAGTTTCTATGCCTTCATTCCCATATGAGAAGGCTGTAAAGAAGCTATATCGGCTAAAAATTCGGACATATACAAGAAGTTGTGAACCCCAGAAAGGAACTCAAGCAAAGAGACCAACGAATGGTACTGCTACTTGAAAGCGTCGGGCTAATAGCAGACAGTGAGATTCGTTCCGAGATGTGCTATAGGTTTGGAACCCAATAAGCTAACCCTCGGTAGAGAGATTACTCAAGCAAGTTCTCCCCCTCCCAACGGCTCAGTCCAGTCTCGGTTCAATCAGTGCGCTATCAGTCCAGTACCATTAGCTCTTCTGATCCATTTGGTCGTTTATCTCTTTCTGCAATATATCATCCTACTCAGTTATCTTTCATATTGTCTGTCAGCCAACTTGCTGATCTTGGTTATTACATGACTGAATCTGGGTGTGTAGAGGGATCGACAGCCTTAGCTGCAATAATATTAGCATACAAGGGATCTTGTGCATAGCTATTCTTCATTTCATTAATCCAGAGAGGTTTAGCAACTGAGAGAGCCATGCAAGTAGCATAAGGTTGCTCATGAAGACGAGAGAGGGCATCAGCAATTACATTCTCCTTGCCCCTTTTATATTGAACCTCATAATCCAACCGCTTGGCCATCCACTTTTGTTGTCTAGGAGTTCCCAGGCGTTGATCCATCAAATAACGAAGACTCTGATGGTCAGTCCTGATAATGAAATGTCCTCCCAGCAGGTAATTTCTCCACTTAGTGACGGTCATGACCACAGCAAGGAATTCCTTATCATAGATAGAAAGGTTTTGCAAGCGGGATCCCAAAGCTTTGCTGAAATAAGCCAAGACCCTATCATCTTGTAGAAGCACTGCCCCCACGCCCTTGTCACAAGCATCAGATTCTACTATGAAGGGCTTAGATCGGGCAAGGCCAGAATCGGCGCACTGACCATTGCCGCTTTAAGAGCATTAAAAGTTCACTTTCATCGGTCCTTTTTTGAGCATATTGTTCAAAGGTTGGCTGATAAAAGCGTAATTCTTGATGAATTGACTATAAAAAATACCCAGTGAGACCAAGAAATCCACGAAGGGCCTTGATATTTGTAGGCCTGCTCTGCATGCTATTAATTTGATCAGGATCAGTGGCAACTCCTTAAGAAGAAATAATGTGCCCCAAATATTCAATAGAAGTGTCTGGCCAAAGCTGCACTTGGAGAGTTTAACATAAAGTTGGTTAAATCTCAACGTCTCCAGTACAGTGCGTACATGTTGGAGATGCTCTGCCCAGTCCTTGCTAAAGACCAAGATGTCATCAAAAAAAGACAAGCACAAATTTCCGGAGCCGATGAATAAGTGCTTAAAAAGTGGAAGGGGCATTGGTGGATGTCACCATACAGAGACTACCACTGTCTTTCTCAGCTTGAAAAGAATATTCCAATAAAAATCAAGTTGTAAAAGAAAAAAAGTAAGAGAATGTGCTGATTCCGGATTTTGCCGATCTATTTCCAAACTGTTGAAGGAGAAAGACAAAAGAGGTCTTCTCTTCGCATCAGAGAGTTGAGTTAGGCGGGCACAGTTGAGAATGGAACTAGTGGATATCAACAAAAAGGAGGCGTAGGTTTCGCATCGATGTGCTCGAGAAAAGTGCGGTAGGAGCAGTGCCCTTGTAGAGTCGACAGCACAGTTCCAGTGCCAGCCGAGTTGGTTAAGCTGGGTTACAGGTCTCATGCTTCGAGTTGAGGCAATCCAGAGACAATCACGATTTGGTTCCAGAGGTCATGCTTTGTCTTTGCCAAGTTGAATAAAGCAGTTTGACTGCGCGCAGGTTTGGGTTTTTAGGTGAGTTCCATGCATCTAATCCATTTCTAGAGGGCCGGATTAGAGATTAGATATAAGCACCCCCTTCTTTGTCCTTCCTTCGAGTAGGTCAGCTCACTGGAAAGGAAAGGTAGGTAAAGAGAAAAGTTCCATCCTGCCGTAGAACAGCCGAAAAGCGATGACATTCCTTGTGGCAAGAGAAGTATAAATTCCCCTCTTGGTTCATTCAGCAAGCCAGTTTGAGAAATGGAATTCGTTGGGCACTCCCGCTAGGCTACAGATTTTGGTCTTTAGACGGGTGATAGTGAAAGTCCGTGCCTGCCTGTTGGTATAGCCAATTCCAAGTCCGGCCTTTTGCCGGTCCCCTAGAATTAGTAAGGCTAGCACCGGTTCCTTTCTTCAAAGCGAATTTGAGTCGTTTGTCTGGTTCCAGTTCCTAACCCCCAGCAGTTTCGCGGTTGGATGTAAAATGCTATGGGAGAACCTTTAGGATATAGAACTCTGTTATCAAGGTGAGGAGCAAAAACAACTCCCTGAAATGAAAGCAGAAAGCCAGACGGGATCTTCTTCTTAGGATATCACCAAAGAGGTTTTTTCAACTATTCATTTAAAGGGGGCCGCTTAAGAGTTAGAACTCGAGGGGAGACGAATCCTAAGATGAAGGCCAGGGGTTTAACTCCTTTATTTTACTGTACGATAATTGGTGCCGTAGAACGCTTAACGCCCAACGAGTGGAACGATAGTGAGACGAATAGAAATACTACACGAGGGGTGAAACGAGAATAGAAAAAAACTCTCTGGCAGAAGGAATGGCTAGAAGTCGCACAGGGACTCAATATTACCCAACGGTAAAGGCACTTCATGTAAGAGAACTACCAGAAGGAGGGGGGCTGACAAAAGCGCGACGCTTTTAACTGGAGATTCAATAGGATATGCTTGCCCTGGATCGACTTCCAGATCAACATTGCTCTAGTGAATAACTAAAGAAAGACAGGAGGGCTAAACCAACCCTTGAAACCTAACTAGCAGCTTGCTGTTATCAATCAGGTTTGCATTCTATTCAAAGCATCTTCCTTTGTTGGATTTCCTGTTATTCGTAGATGAGACTAGCCGGCTCCTCTCTAAGCTTTGAGCAGCCAACGGATGTTGGATTAGCTTCGTTCTAAGCTGCATTCTAAGCAGGAATTATTCCACTCATTCGTTGAACGCGCGCTACACCGGCGGAAGAGCTACAGAAGCGGCTTAAGCTACTTCATGTCATGAGACCTCTCGTCTCTAAGAGCTACTTTTCACTCAAAAGCTACACCGCAACAACGAATCAACTCTTAGCTACAAGAGCGACTTTCTTCGTCCTCTCTAAAAGCAAGGAAAGGGCTAGTTCTTTTGGTTAGGATGCCGCCAACAACAGACGCTCACTTCGCCCTCCCCGAGGAAAGAAAGACCAGCGGTGGCTATAAAGGACTTCTAACGGCCACTAGACCAGAGCTCTTAAGGTCAACCCTTACACAACAGCCGATACGATGAGTTAAGCTAAAACATAGGACAAGCCGAACTAATCGATGTCTGCTAGCCTAGTAGATAGGGAGACTTCCTATTTTGCCATTTCATTACTTTTCGAGTCTTTTCTTTCTAGCATCCCGCTCTTCCTTGATAGCAAAGGTCCTTCTTTAGTCTTATCCAGCAGGATACTTTCATCTTGCTTTAGAGGCCCGAATGCAACTCCTTACTCAACTTTTTTTCAAAAAGAAAGAGGGCTATTTCATAGCGCCTTCGGATAAGCCTCGGGAACTTGGTTGAATAGTACAATGTTGGATATGCATAAACCGGGTGAGTTAATAGCAGTTACTATGTTAGTCTTAGTTTAGGACTCCTACTTGCTTGCAACTGCTTTGCTACTCGCTCAGTCTTCAATCGATTCCTTGCGGAATTCAAACCCATCTCAAATCTTCCCCCGTGTAGGCCTAAGGTAGCATTCCTGTTCGGCCAACGACTCTTTGGGTCAAGAATCCATCCTCCGAAAAGGGCTAGATATAGCAGCGGATCAGCAAAAACCGACTCTGCGACTTCTGGCTATCACCTTCGAAGGACAGGGTTTGTTTCCTTTCCTCTCATTAGGCGCGTCAGCCCTCAAGACTCTAAACGGCTTGTAGGCGTACGGAATTGCATGCTGGATTAATAGAGCTTCCAACGGCCACTCAAAACCATCTCGCCTAACTAGTGCCCCAACCAAGCTCTCAGAATCGGAACCCCTGTATGGAAACCTGCTTTCGCTTAAGTGCGGATGAATGATCTTTTTTTTTCACGCTTCCCAGGCTGAGGCAAAGAATGGGGGGACTTCCAGTTATACTTCTACTCGGTTTATGGATAACATAAGCTGGGGTATGTTACTTACCTAGGCAATCTCTTACTCTTACTAGACAAGCCTTAACGCCTTGTCCAGCAAAAGGAGCGAGTTGTAGAGCTGAGCAGGAAATGACTGATTTTGGAAGCGATAAGAAGATTGATTGCTCTTTCGAGCGGGAAGAAGCTATCTAGATTCGCCGGACAGATAAGACAGGGCTATTACAGTGGCAGCTATGGAGATTCTTTCTACCACCGCCGCCAAAGGGATGTATCCTATTCTCTATTCTAAAGGCGATAGACGAGTCCCCGATCAAGCTCAAAGGTCTGTAGTGGTCAAAAACGACTTGTCCAAGCAAATTGAAAGTTCATTCGAATAATGTGAGGGAAAACCGGATACAATAGGAAACTAAAGCATCATGAAAGCCCCTTCGAAAGTTGTTGGTGGGCTTGACAATTATTCGATTCTCAATTGATGAGATGCGGGACGATAGTCATAGGCAGCAGGAAAACTCCTATTTTTCCTATTCTCTTTACCGGGCCTTACTAAGTCAATTTCCCGGTGATTGAACTACCCTTCCCTTAGAGTCGAGCTAACTGCAATAATGGAACTTGCAGCGGATCAGTCCCAAACCAAAGATGTGAAAGAAGAAAAGCCATCCCAACGAGTGAAGTTTACTACACGAGTATAGAAACGAGCGTAGTACTTGTAGCGAGTAGAAAAAAGGTAGTGAAACGAGTAGTTGAGGTTGCTTAGCCGACTAAAGCTGAGGGGACAAAAGAAAGACCATGGATCATGGACCTTTGTACGAACTTGATGAAGTGAAAAAGTGAGGGCGTTTAGCACAATGACAGAATTTATCTTTAGCAATCAGCCCTCTTCAAGCTGTCGAATATAGATATCCACTTCAAGTTCAAGGCTGGCAGCAAGCGTAAGTGCAATCGCAATCCCTATTAATCTAATTCATCAATATCTCTCCGGCCTTCTAGCACTCTGTTATGGCGCAATCACTGACTCTAGTTCTTGAGTTCTAGGTCCTCTAGCTATTAGCGCTGGTAGCTCTCCTTCTGGTAATGCATTTTAGGCTGTCTTCCTTCCACCTCTCTCTATCTGCTGCCGTTTACCACATATGGATGGAGACTCATTTACTATTTATTCCGACTGGCTATCCGGGGATTCTAATGGATCCATTTTCATTTTAGTTTGGTATAATGCTGTAAAGGAAGAAGATGAGGAAAGAAGGCACCAAGGGATTCTTGTTTACATAGGCTCGTGCGCGGATTTACCTTACATAAGAAGCTTCTTCATAGGAAGGGTCTTATTTGATTTTGGAATCGGTCTACTTTCTTCTTAGGCGGCGGTCAAAGGCCTAGTCGCTAAGTAGTCTCGGAGGACTCAACAAAGAGCAGAGTAAATGGGATTAGAACCCATGATGCATGGTTCGATCCTTTCAAGTCAAAGTCGTCGTGTTCGAATGATGATCTCGGGAAAGAGGGAAACCCTCCTCAGTCTTGATAGCGTAGAAGTAAAGACGTAACGTAATGAGAGAGACTTTCTGTAGGACCCGGCGCAATGGCATTCAAGTTTAGTAACTCGTTGTGTGATCCTTAAATCGTTCATCCAGCTAGCTTCTGGGAACATCAACTCATTAGGTTATCCTATCATTATTAACTGGGAACAGCGACTAGTGGCGCAAGCGACCGTCTTCTCTATTACGCGCATCGGGGCTTTTTCTCTAGCCAATGCTCTTCTTCTTTGAGCTTCCCTCGCTTCTGCTTCGGTGAATGTTCTCGATTCGAAGTAGTTCGTTCTCCCGGCTTTACTTCAGAAAGTCATTTAGAAAGATCCGCTTTTAACAGATAGGATTGCCTTACATTAAAAACGATATTTGAGTGGGGATTCACTAAGCGTAAGTTCTTAACCCGGTATGATGCGACGACGACTTCTTGCTTTGGTTCCGTCTCTCCTGCGTTAGTCTTTAATCGTCTCTAAAGCGAGTGAAGTCACCTGAGGGTGAGAATCCGATGTGATCTTAGAGCTATTGACCCTACCCAACTAACTCTCTCTAAGTAAGAGCTCGCCCTGACTTATTAGTTTTATCGAAGTCGATAGGGCAAAGATAAAAGGTCAGTGCTTCTCCGACTCCGAAGTGGGCTCCTTTCACTTGACTATTTCTCTTTTTTAGGAGGGAGAGACTGAATCCACCTAAAAGCTAAGGGAAGCCCGGAAGTATTCGAAGGCTGATAAAAAGAGACGTGTACTACGAGACCACCAAGACTGATGGGCATTCCGACCAAAAGGGGCAAGTTTATTATAGGATCCACCCTCCCAACAAAAAAAAATAATTCCTTGCTGTCCAGATTTTCCAGAGCGTTGCTAGTACCACTGTTCGCCACGCCATAATCTGTAGTGAGGTTAAATAGATATGCCGATGTGGAACCTTATCTATGAGGATATCCATGTTCAGGTCTGGTGGGCGTGGTGTTTGCCACCAATCAGAGATCTTGTCCCAGATGTGATTAGCAAATGTACACTCGAAGTAAATGTGTTGTACGGTCTCCATGGTGTTTGTGCATTGGTTGCAGCCGGTTTGTTCCAGCGTTAGGCCCCGGTCTCGGCTTGGAATCGCATTCGGAGCACCATGCATGTGTTTTAACCTTGAGAGGGATGAGATGAAGTTCCTTCTTCAAGAAGTTGTGAGACCGTGTGCTGATTCTTGTTGCCTCCATCAGTCTTTTCTATGCTTCCTTCACCGTCGAAAGCTCCGGTGCAACAACACTTGTCTTCCATTGTCAGATGTAATGGAAAGCTATTCAGATGGACCATTACTTCCTGGAGGATGTCCGTTTCTTCGGCTGTAAGCACTCTCTTCCAAAGTCGTTCATGTGTGGCAGAGAGAAGCTGGAGCTGCTGAGTCATTTTTAGTACCGTCCACTTCTTGGTTTTGGCGGCCGAGTATAGGTCTGGGTATAATCAATCTCGAGGGGCAGAAATGGTATGGAGCCCTCCCAGAATCGAGTTGAAGAGCGATCCCCCCGGTATGCATTAGTTGAACAGAAAGTAACCAGCCCTGGATCATATTGTACTGCGTTTAGTCCCTTTGTGATGCTGAGAATTCGTCCCCATGTACTGCTTCTTCGATATTGCGGGAGGTGACAATTGATGGCGCCTCCTTTACCGTAGAGGGAGCAAGTCCATAGGCGGTCATCTTTTTAGTCTCCTTTCGAAGAAGACTAATGTTGAGTATGTGCAAGTCTTTTATTCCTCGGTAAGGCCTCCATATTTTTTTGGCTGAGTGACATGGTGCCATGCTACCCATTGAATCTTTTGTCTTTCTTGGCCGGAACCTTCTCCTAATTTATTCCATAGCATTTCTAGTTGCTGTAGGTGCACTGAACAGGGAACAATAGTACAGGGGCATTGCAGTGATCACTGCTTGATTCAGGATAATTCTGCCGCCGATTTCACATAGTTTCCCTTTCCAGTCAAGGAAGCTTGTTCTTCAGTCTATTTATGGCCTCATTCCAGAAGGTTGTCCGACTAGAGAGACCACCAAGTGGCAACCCAAGATATTGAATCGGCAGATCTTGATGCTTGCATTGGAAAAAGTTTGCCATATTCTGTACATCTGCAGCTGGAATATTTATACCAATCAAACTTGATTTAGAAAGGTTTACCTTTAGCCCGCTTACTTGGCGAAAGCTCTCCATCAGAAAAAATAGATTGAGAATGTTCCAGTAGCTCCATCTTCCCATGATAAGAAGGTCAGAAGCATAAATGACGATGGCTAATTGGTATCTTGTCTCTTCCGATGTAGAAACTTTTGATATATCCTCCATGAGTTGCTCGGTTGATCAGGAGAGTAAGAGCTTCCATTACTATCTTAAATAAGAGGCAAGTGGATCCACTCCACTTTCTTGGGGGTTAATTGAGCTGTACTGTAGGTTCTCCATTTATGAAAATGGAGATGCTGGCAGATTGTAAACATCCTCTGATCCAGTGCAGCCACCTCGGAGGAAATTGAATATGATGCATGATGTCAAACAATAAATCCCAGTTGATGTTGTCAAATGCCTTGTTCAAATAAAGTTTGAGTATGGCAGTTGGTGTATGTATTTAGCTTCAGAAAGAACTGAATTCGCTACCACCTTCTCATAGCAAGTATCTTGGCGATTATATCGCTATTGAATTCCCAGAAGTGAGATAGGCCTGTATTCATTGAAATGGAGCGGGGTCTTTTGTTTGGGACGAGGGTAATGAAGCTGCTGTTTGTTCCCTTGACAAAACATTTGTTTCAAATCAAAGTCTCGCACCCAAGCCACTATGTCAGGTTGGATAATGTCCCAACCTATTTTTAGGAACTTAGCGGTGAATCCATCAGGTCCGGAGGTGTTTTGTCATCACCCAATTCCCAGATAGCCGCCCTGATTTCATCCACAGAGAAAGACATGAACAAATAATTGAAGGCAAGGCCTCAACTAGCAGTTCACTTCCACCACCATCTGCATCTCTGTCTGAGAATCAATTAACTTCACTGCCTGGGCAATTACCTTCATTGCATCCATCCTTCTTCTTCAGAAAAAGATATATGAAGAGAGGCGCTATGTTAATAGCCCAAGATACTCCATTAATTGAAAGGTTTCTTTCATCTGAGAACACACACCACAAACTCTCGTAGTCGATGAGGAAAGGTTAGCAAAACTCCATTTCAGTAATCCCCAAATCAAGGGCAAGGGAATAGGTCTGGTTGGTCTTAACCTCTATGCAAGGAGAGAAGACGTATAGACCTCTGATTAGGTAACAACCTCTTCTTTGATTCTGTGTATTTTACTCGAAAAGAGAAGGTGTCTATGAGGTGGTCATTGTTTTACTTCGTATTTTATCTTCTTCTCAATATGTAATACGATCAGACTACAGATGGAGTGCTAAACGGATTAGGCTGAAAGGCAAGGCCTTACAACACTTCGGTGGAAGGAGATTATAACTTAGGGTATTGCATGAACTAGGGGTATTGTAGAAGCATGACAGGTTCCTGAGGAAGGTTAGCGGATATCTCTATCTGAACAAAGAAATATCCGTTCATTGCCTGTCTAAATTGTATTCAATACGTAAGGGCACATTTAGCAAGGAAAAATTAGATAGATTAATTGAAACTCAACTGACTACAAATCTAAGAGAACTCTCGGTGCTTGGTACAACCCTTTATGCCTTCAGTCTATTTAGTTAAAGGATATCCTAAAGAAAACTTGCTTACTATATATAACTCAGAACTCAAAAAGCCAACAATTTGTATTCTTGCGGTCGCTTAAACAATATGTTGTCGACAGAGACTGGTTCAGTTCTTCGCGGGATAATGCCGGATAGGGATTTCCTGAAAAGATTTTCGATTACTGGGAAGTGAAGCCAGATTGGGCAGGACTTTTTCTTCCACCAGGCCTATGACTTGTCCTACTCAGTTGAATCCGGGAAGACTTGAAGAGACGGTCTTCAATCTTTTTTAGACTCACAAATGGCGGAGAGCTATTAGGACTCTTGTATTTCCGGGAAAAGAGTTGGCGATTAACAGCCTCCAACCCTACTAAGGAAGTTGATCCAAGGGGCTCAGAAGGAGGTCGATATCCGCGCTGCGCTAGCATACATTTATCAAAAACCCGGATCTTACGACATTGATAACAAACTTTCGCAGGAAAGAATCTAGTGGAGCTTGCCCTTTAAGGTAACGAATTTGAAGGACCACTAAAAGCCTTTAGGCAGGGCTTCTAACCTTCGACTCAAGTCAACGCAAGATAGTTTGCATGTTCTCCATTCTGGGTACTTTCTTGAATGAATCTTCTGTATTCAATCTATTCACTTCTTCAAACTGCTCAAATAATGATCTGGTATCAGGTTCTGGCTTACAATGGGAGACACGATCCTAATTCGACACATTGGTAGAATGCCCAATCACACCAAAGTGATACTTGCTTCATCTATTTAGATCGTAGACGTAGCGGTTGTACAGTCCACCCGGTGATTAAAGTGGTTCAATGGCGAGGGTTCCAAACCTAGTCGGGGATCACAAGCAAGCAGGCGATCGTACTTCCTACTATTCCTACTTGTCGGAAGGAAACATCGGTAGCGAACAGACTGTAACGGGCAGCGAAGAGTTCTATAGGAAACATATCACTCAAGCGAGTGGGGGCATAGCGAGGAAGGGGTAACCGGCAGCTAAGATTTGTGGATATTATTCCTGCGAGCGAATGGCTAAACCGATCCTCTTTCGGGAGGTAGTTCCTCTAACCGACTCGGAACCAGAAAAGGAGAGTGATCCGATATTCGGCATCATATCAACAAATGAATCCTAAAAATCATGTTGCCAAGCCTCAACGATAAAGTCTACTCCAAATGGTCACCCACTTTCTTATTGTTCCAAGTCAAGTAAAGCCATAGATCGCATTTCAACCAAATTGCATCTAGGCAGGATCCGAAGGAGTCTAGCTGACTCTTCAGCAAAAGACCCACCCCCAGGTCTTGAGCACACTGCAAACAAATCACCGTCGAAGTATCCAAGGTTTCTGAACCTGAACAAATCTCTCTAATCTTATTCCACAACTCCAATCTTTCAGGAGAGAGAGTGTGGTTGGTTCGTTGCTACGACCGTTAACTACCGCCATTTGAGTGAGGCTAAAGGCGTCTTGCCTTTGATCAATTCCCGGATACTCAGTCCCCGAAACTTGTAATCTTTCAACAAAGGTCAAAATAAAGGCATAAGAGAATCTGAACTGCGTCCATCCTAACTTCTTCAAATAGCGTAAAGATGAATAGTGGGCTCCTTCCAACACGGCCTTTACTTGAGCTCATCCGCCGCTCTGTCTGCCCACCCCAACTACCATTCCTTTCCTTCTAGTCGTCAGAGCAACTCGTAGTCATTTGGGGAACTGCTGGAACAAGATAAACTCGATCTCCTTCTGTTAGCTAGCGGTATAAGTCTTCGTTCATCTTATTCTTTTCTTTCCGGTAGTTCAGTTGCTCAACATTTCTGGTTCACGATCTCAAACCTATTCCTTTTTGTATGAGTTCTTTCCCTTCCTTCCCTTCTTTCGGGTAAAGGGACTCAGAGCACGGCACGGGTATGTGTCTGCGTGTGTGTAAGCATTGCCCTATTTAATCATATCAGGGGCCTACATTGCTATTCAAATCCTTATACTATTATAGATTACAATACGTAATGGGCTTCAAGGATGAATCTTTAAATGTCCGTAAAGCATTCCTAGTACCTAGTATGGCGCGGATGTAGGATTACTCTTACTATAATAGACTTATGGAGAGGTGCGGGAGAATAATCAAATATGCTTTTCTTTTCCTTTTTTCTTTATGCTCAGGTTTCCGTCAATTATACATATCGATATGAGGTCAACGAATAAGGGTGAGTGGTCCACTCCGTCATCCGCTCTGTGGAAATGCAGTAAACGATATCCAGCTAGAGGTTTCGAATCCTTAGCGACGTATTAGCCCGATTCTGTCTCCGGGGGCGGATAAGCGTGAAATCCGTGCTAGGAGTGGACATATACTCGTAAAGTACTAATATCTCGCCAACTCCGATTTCGGTCAAATATTACACTGGCTATTCGCGGATAGCAGTATCAACGACTGGGGATGTGGGAGGTAGATGGCTACTATCTAAGGATAGGTTTTTGGAAATTACTTATCCATGGAAGTAGGAATGCGAGTCTTACCCCGGCGGAGAAACTTTCATACGGTCCCTTTCTAGACTAAACTCCGCTCGTTGTGCAGTGCAAAAAAAAAGCATATTTGATTATTACCGGCTTACAGCAAGAAAGCAAACGAAAGATGTCATGTATAGCGCTACGCCCCTCGATCTCATATGGCCCTAGCCTAGCAGCCAACTAATAGCCTTTCGCACCCCGTTCGACAGTAAAATCGTCAAGGTTTCAGTCCGGGAAGTTGACTCACGATACCCAGTGTAAGAGGAAGCGCCTTTAGTTCGTACCGGACTCTTTGACTTGGTTGGGACTAACACCTTTCATTAGTGGAGACACTGCTGCTACAACTCTCTTTCCTCGCTGAGGGTAAACTCAAGTTTACCGAAGGGGGCAGACGAGTGAAGCGATCAAACAAGAGGAGCGATGGATCAACGAAGAATTCAACAACGAACGGCACGACTCTTTAGGAAGGTGTTATCAATTCCAAAAACCAACGAATTCCTTAGGCGGCCAATGCTTTGACGTGAACCTTTACCTTTTGACTTTGCAAGAGCAAGAGTTGTTCTTTTCCCGTTGGGCCCTTCCCTATCACTCGTGTACCGGTGTATGATATAGAGCGTTGGCAGCTTCAACATATTACTTACTGTAAGTATAGGAAGTAGAGTAGCTATCTTAGTTGTAGTTTATTGCCTTGATTCCTCTGCTAACCGACCTCCCTTTCTCTCCGCTAACTGAGCTACAGCAGCCGCGGAAGCACCTATATATTTTTGAATATTCTATTTCGGGCGTTAACGGATTAGCAACTACAAATACACTAACTAGTAGGTCAGGTCTATATCTATCGAATATCCTATGTGAACATATATGCTATATATGCTGTTGCTGTCTTGCGCGTACTCACCTCTGCTAAACAGTATCGATCTTTATATTACTTAGTGGGTGTGGGGGACTATAGACTAGCAATTTCTATCATCTTCAATAGCTTTCAAGCGTCTCAGATTACTCTACAGACAACTTGTCTCTTTCAGATCCTCTGCTAGCGACTACCAGATCAGCTAACTTTCACATTCTTCCTTCAAAGAGCTCCCTCTGTCAAACCAAGCCCTTCTTTCACAAATAACCTATCTGCTCTTCCTGGTGTTCTCACTTCCTTGCTTCGAGGAAGAGAGAAAAGGCCACTAAGGTAGAGCGAGAGGAAAGAAACCGCGGGAGCAGGCATACCTGGTAGGGAGGAGGAGATAGAGTCAAGGTCGACGGAAAGCGCGGGTCCGAGAAACGAGCAGCCACTTGGTACCACACCCAACACCGCACTAGAAGGTATTACAAAAGGAAAGGAAGAGGGAACGAAGACCGAAAGGGAGAGGGCTTATGTAATAGCGCGTTAAGCAAGAAACAAAGGCTCCAAGATCAGTTATTTAAGGGACATAAGAATCCGTTGAGTCGGGGAATTTATCTTTCTACTTCAATAGGTGGAGGATCGGCTCAAGCTTCGGAAGAGGAGTGAACTACTAAATAAGTGAAAATTAGGCTCACCTGATGTAGTCCTTTTTGATACACCTTCCAGAACGGTTTTCCCTATCTATTGATAGTTGTATACCCCAGTCCTAACCGAACCATGTTTTTATACCACCCACGTCTTTTGAATGAGATTTAGACTTGGGTACTTTTCATCCATTCCATTGTAGGAAAGGCTAATGTCGCTGCCAGTGCATAAAATTTGAGTACTAGCATTCAAGGGCTTGCTGCCACTTCATTCATATGTATGGTAACTGAGGCTGCCTCGTCGTCGACTACTTCTGGCACGGAATCGGATGTTAGTCTTCCATGTATTGGCTTTCGGGGTGCCGATAGAACTCTATCCGTAGAGGGATCTTGGGGTTCATAGATAGCACTTAAAATAGTGAGTTGTTGAGAGATAATATATAGACCACAACTCTCATTTGAGTTCAAGGCATTATTGAAGGGATCCTTCTTTTTAAAGTCAAGAGTTTGATCTAGAGGTTTGCCGCTAAGTCGGATGATGTCCCCGAATATTAATAGATAAATAGACTAGGCTTTTCGCTGCACGGCGGGGTAGCCGGTTTTTCATTCCTGAAGTTCAGGATTCTGCCCTAATAGATCATGTCGTTGCTATACCGAAATTATAAAGTCTGATAAATTGCCCTCATTTACATCCAACAAGGATCAAGAATCAGTGGATCGTCTGTAGCCCCTATTGAAATTCGGGAATTCCAGGGCAATGGTGACGCGCGAAGTGGCTCGCTTTATCGGTTTTTTTGAGATTGTTTTACTTATCCTTATTGAATGAGTGGTAGTAGTTGTAGTGGTATCAACATGAGGTTTCAAGGATGGAAAGAGTCGAAGTCATAGAAAGATGTCTTCGTCGGCCCGCCATCTTCTCTGCGGGTAGTGGTGTAAGAAATGATGAACGTCCAACCCAGATTGAATGAGATCGCTTCCTCCCCTTCTGTCCTTCTATTGTATGTGTGAACCTTTCCTTTTCTTAATGCCGCTCAGATAGAGTCTTGTAATTATCCTGGAGAAGTAGGCATAGCCCCAAAGAAGGGACGCAAGGCCTAGGCTAAATCCTGGGAATAGCCCCTCCAACGCAAAAGGATGTTGCTTCTATTCGTAAGAGGAGGCGCTATGGTTTCGAGTGATGCTGTCAAGCTCGACTTTGAAGCATAGAAAGTTCTGGATCACAGACAACGGATCCTCACACGTATAGCATGATTGTTCCTACCGCTTCGATAGTTAGTTATCTACTTCTGCTGTACAAATTCATATCCATTCTTGACCTGACACGAGCTATTGAAGCTCTGTTCCTAGAACCCGAACCATCTCGAGAGAGAGTAGCTCTGAATATCATCTGATGGAAGGCATAAGAGTGTTGTGCTTGGAATAGAGCATCAGTGTGGCACCAAAGCCACTCATCTCGCTCACATCATAGGACTTTTTTTCAGAGCTGAGCTAAAGCAAAAGAGAGAGAAAGTGACAATAATAAATCTTTGTTAGTGAAAAGCATGCGTGAAACCTTCCCACGAAGACAAATAGCCAGATCCGAATCAGGTTCGAATGTCGAAAGACAGAGCTGTATCAAACTGACCAGGCCTCAAACTACCATTTACCTATCTCTAGATGTATGTGGTTAGCGCTCAGCCTATACAATAAGTGTACCGAGGAAGTCCTCTTTGACAACAATAAACGCATCTCCCATGTTGTCTGGCTTAAAAAACGACTGCTGACGGTTTGATTTTCTGCAGCGAGCGAAGTGTGAGCGGTGGACTTTCTTTTCTTTGCCCTTGGGGCTGTGTCCTTCTTTAGTAACTAGCTTCTTACTTTATTGACTGGTGTTATCTTATCGGTGAGTTCCCGGGCAGAATAGGGAGGAGAGCTTCCTTGTAAGCTCAGCTCTTCGCCTTAAGATAGGCTTCTTGTTGTTCTGTTCTTTATGAGAGGGAGGATGGACGCTAGTGAAGTTGGTTGACTCGCAATCTCTGGATTCAGTAGGTGACTTGGAAAACCAGTTACGGGAATTACCACGAAAGTATCATTTATTTTGCGATTCGATTAACTGAAGTGATTTTGACTGACTTACTCTCAGACGAAAGCTGGCTTAAGCAAATGGAAATGTCTTACAGGATCCATGAAATTGATGACGAGAAGTCCCTGATTCAGCTAGCTAACTCGGAGAAGGAGGCGCGGGGATACGGGTTTATGTGAGGGGGAACCCCAAACCTCCATAATACATTGAACTAGACGCCCTAGGATATGATTAGAACTGTCGATTAGCAGGGCATTAATAAGGAAGTCGTATTAGGAACGCATGGCTAGATCAATCGGTCGGTCTTCTTCGTAAGGGCTACGACAGCTGATTCCACTTATCACGCCTCTCTTTTACTGCCGCTCGGGCGCACACTAGACGAACTTAAGACTTAAATGTAGCTACTATTTCTGCTACATTTAAGTCTCGGGACCCCTATCGTATCGTAGATCGTCCTTTGCCAGGCGTCAGAAAGGCTATTCCATATCAGCTGCTATGCTAGCTCTTAAAGTACTGAAAGAACTGACATTAGATCGTGACGAGGGGAGGGAGCGGTAAAGAAGTAAGGAGGTCGACTAGCGAGCGGGTATATGAAGGAACGTGGTCAGCATAGAAAAGCGTTAACCAGAAGAATAAGCTGAAATAAATAAAAAGAAGTAATCCAAATACCCTTGTATATGTTGACACATACACTTCACATGTTTTTAGTATCATCAAATGAGAATAATATACAATACACCGCTTCAGAACTAGAATCCGATACTCCGACAGACAGCATCTTTCAAAGTAAAGTAAAGGGTTGGTTATATCTCACGAAACCTCTTACTAAGACTACAGAATGGCATATGAGTTCTGCTGAGTCCACCCACTAACCACTGCTTGTACTTACAACTTCCTGCCTAGATGCTTTCTTGTGCAAATGAATAAAGAGCTTAGCCTTGCAGAATAAGAATAGCGCTTCTATCGATAAGAGCTCTCAAGTTGCATTAGTTCTCTATTCAATACATATACATCGCTTGCTTGCGCAAGTCTCAGAGGAAAGAGAGTTTTTTTATTCCAAGTCCATAGAAAGACCTCGGCGTCCTACCCAAGCATCAAGAATATGATTTCGAGAGAAACTGCACAATGAAACAAGACTGTCTTCCGCGGTCCCAATCCCCTGGATTTGAAAGTGCTGCCCTAGCCTATGCCTATAGTAGAGTATCTTTTCCCTCTCTCCTTCTTCCTTGCCTTGTCCAATAGGCTGTTTGCAAGATAGGCTTACAGAACTGTTGCTCGTGCAAACTAGATTGTTAGTAATAGGAAGGAGAGAAGAGGTCAGGGGTTTATCCCCAACATGAGTGTTAGATCCGTTCCGCTCAGTTGGGAAAAAGAGGATCTGGCTATCGGTTATTTGCAGGGATCTGAGGCGAGGCAGCAGTGAATAGAAATAGAGGTGGATAATAAGTGTTGAGCATTCCATAGCTATCGGATATTGGCCGTGGAGCCCGGAAGGGAGGAAATGAAAAACTATTTAAAGACCGAGAGATTTCAACAACAAGACTTCCTATATCCACTTATCAAGAAGGAGTCTATTTATGCCTTTGCTCATGATCGCGGTTTCAGTAGCTCAATTTATTCGGGTTATGACAATCCCATTTTTTGATTGTTAAACGGATAATTACTAGAATGGATCAACAGAATAAGTTGATTATTTATCATAATGATTCGAACCCCAATCCATTTTTCTTATTCAACAAGAATTTGTATTCTCGAATCATAGCGGAGGTGTTTTCTTTTATTGTAGAAATTCCATTTGATCTGCGAGTAATTTCCAGTCTCGAAGGGAAAAAGATAATCAAATCTCATAATTGACGATCAATTCATTCAATATTTCCCTGTCTAGAGGACAATTTGTCGCATTTCCATTTTGTATTAGATACAGAAATCCTCTATCCTGTCCATACGGAAATCTTGGTTCAAGTTCTTCGCTATTGGTTAAACCTCGTCTTTGCATTTATTACGATTCTTTCTCAACGAGTGTTGTAATGGGAATAGTATTATTAATGCAACAAAAATTTATTTTTCAAAAATAAATAAAATAGTTTGATTATTCTTATATAATTCTCATGTATATGAATCAATTTTCGTCTTTATACGTAACCAATCCTTTCATTTACGATCAACATCTTTTGCATTTTTTCTTGAACGAATCTATTTCTATAGAAAAAAGGAACCCCTTGTTCAAGTCTTTGGGAAGGTTATGGATTTTCAGGCGAATCCATGGTTGGTCAAGTCCTATAACGAGCGAAACCCTCGTTTCGATTGAAAGCCAGTTCGATTTTATTAAGCTATTTCGAGTTTTGGGATTGGGGGAGATGCTACAAATATCGTTGAATAAGCATTTCAAGTCTTCCTATTGATCGAAGACAGGCTTTTGCTAGCCTTTTAATCCGTTCATGCCATTCTTCAAGCCAAGCCTCAGGCTGCCTTGACTGTCTTCTTGACTAATGCACTACGAACCCACGCTGAAGTGTCGTAGACGGCTTTCGACCGTTACGAGATGCAGTATCCTATTACGTCTTTGCACGGCTTTCGACCGGGACGGGAAGTCCTCGTTGCATCTTTCCACACAGCATCCGTCCCTTACCTTTATCGCCCTAAGGGCGTCAAGGTTCGCATGATGATCTTATCTATCGTATTTTAGCCTCAACAAAAAGCCGGGGAAAGAATGCATTTCCGGAATCTGCCCCACCAAGAACCCAATGCCAATCGCTGATCTGTTAGTGGACAGAGCTGCTGGGCAATCAATTCTGTCATTCATGGACGGGGTATAACCATATTTTCATCTCCAAAGAGGACGAGGCAAAAACAGCGTTCCGTTGTCCGGGTGCTGTTGGACGGACTATTCTGCTGGCAGGTGATGCCCTTCGGTCTGAATAAGGCTCGAGTTACCTACCTGCGAGCAATGAACCTCATCTTCCATTACTTTATTGTCAACATCGTAGAGGTGGTGTATATTGACGATGTAGTTGTTCAGTCTTTCCCGGGTCATTTGTCTGATCTCAAGACAGTGTTTGAGCGCGGCTTGAAGATGAACCCGTAAAAATGTGCATTTGGCGTAACAGCAGGCAGGAATATAAAACCCGACGCGGCCTTAGCTTGCCTTTCTGCTGATGCCTATAGCTTTCCCCATGCCTTTGCAGGGTGGTATCGCTCTCTAAATGCTGGGTCTACTGTTGCTGAAACTACTTGTTCAGCCATAGGAACTACTGCTACTGCATCTGGCTCTGCCGCTGATGGATCATATGCTGCTCTAGCCTATGCTGCTATACTAGCTCTAACTAAGTGGTTTTCTCTCTATTTGCAAGCAAGCAGGGTCTGCAAGAGAGCTGATGTTGGTATTCGAGCTAAAACTCATTGAAGAACTTCAACTATTGGCACTAGAGCAACTAGCTGATGTTAAGCATTTCAAACTGCTAAGACTTGAATGTAATCCAGCCTTATGGCATTTCACTGACACCTGCGGATACTTTATAACTAATACAAACATTGAAGACTAGCATAGCAGCTGATTCTTTTTTTTTAATAGAAAATGTTGAATAAGAAGACAAGTAAAGCACGAAGACAAAGCAGCACGGAGAAATGCACTTCTAGCATGGAAGGTCAAAGCAACCAAAGATAAAAGAGAAGCCAGGGACTAAGAAAAAAGACAGGATCGATGGAATTGAGTCAACCACTCGAACCAAGGAGTTTACTGTTGAGCATGAGAGTCTTTCTAACATTCTTAACCTGAACCCGGGAACAGCCTTGACTTAGATACTCTATTGTAAGATAGTTGAATTGCGCCGGGAATGGATTAGGGAGCAAAGGAGCGAAGCAGGCCGACCAGAGTCCGAAAGCGAAGAAAACTAGGATTTCTACAATGGAAGCACGTGTAGTGGAATCTAGAGGATACCCAGATCCCCAATCCCTACTGTCCACACTCTGCTCTAGCTCTAGGACAAAGGGTCGATGGTTTTGAGCTCTAAAGATATACAAATTGATTTCATTTCCAACCTGGATCAGTCCCGAGAATACTTCCTATAGTTGTTTACCACGGAAGGGTCGATTATCAACTAGTTAAAGATCAACTACGTATCAAGGGCTCGGGCCTCAACGCATCCTTTATGAGTTGACTCAGTCTCTCTAAGTCAAACTCGTTTTGTAGAGGTCTACTATCGATGATTTATTTCACTGCGGTAAGTTTGAAAGCATGATTTGTGAAGCTTGAACAAGCTGGGCTATCTATAGAACTCTATAGGTGGTCAAGCATCAAGTCAATTGAACTAATAGATGATGATCGAAATCGGACTAATTCTATCTCGGAAAATATCATTAATCACATTTTTATTGTAAAGTACTTCCTCGCTACAACGATTAGAGTAGGATTAGGGAAACTCTTCTTTGAATAGGATTTCGCTAGAGTGACTGACTCTTTAACTACAGGGAATGATGACGCTTCTTTATTAGGAAAATAAAAATGGAATAATAAAAAGTCCTTTCCTTTAAGAGAAGTTACCGTGATTGAAGACAGTGCAAGCCTTCCTCTTCTTTGCAGATTAGTGGCGAGAGATTGCAAATCTATGGCTTATTAAACATAAACAGAACAGGTCTGCGACATCTTTACAATTTAGATAGGAATTAGCGCATATCGCTTGTTTAACCTAACTCTCGCTGTGACAAAGCTTAGTCTTAGCAAGAGCTGTTCAGCAATCTATCGCATTGGAGCTCTTTGGTTGAAAGCTTTAATCCGCCCTTGCGGGTTGGAGGTGCGGGAGCCAGGGGTAAGGCCTTCAGGCCGCTGATGTAACTCCCATGGAATGGGAACATTAGTCACACCATCCACGGAGTCAACGACAGAAGTGGTCTCATATACTCAGCCTGATTCCGCTACATCGAGTACTAAAGAACTCGAGAATGAAGGGCCCCTAGAGCATTTCTGCTTCTCTTTCTGTTTTCACTTTGAACAGATAGCAGCTAACAACCTTAAGGGATAGCAGTTCTGGATGACACACAAGGGAAGGGACTAAGTAAACTAGTAGGGCATAGTAGTCTCAAAGGACAGATCCAGCAGAGAGGGGCTTTCAAGCTTGGATAAAGAATTACTTCCACTTCGTATTTCTGCTTAGTGTCGCCCGGTATCGTAGGAAAAGTCCCTGCCCTCAAGACCAGGTGACTGGCCATATCGCTTCTTTGCTAGTTCGGGGTCTGAAACTTCCTTATTCAAATTACTAAAGGGTAGAAGATAATAGAACGATCAGGCTGTCTTGCTCTCCTTTTTAAATCAATTTCTTTCCAATCTTACCGGTGGGAAGGGTCCCAACAAATCTACACCCCAAGCATCAAAAACCTCACAAGTCCAAATAGGGGTTAATGGCAGTTGATCTCGAGGGCCCAAGTTACCCTTTGGCAATTAGCACAAGATTTACAAAAGAGATATGAATCCTTTTTCAAGGTAGGCCAGTAAAAACCTGATTCCAGTACCTTCCTAGCAGTAGTTTTGGGTCGCCTCCACACGCATAATCATGACTAAATCTGAGAATAGATTGCACTTCTTCAAATACATACCTTCTCATTACCTAATCTGAACAAGTTCTCCAGAGGTATGGATCATCCCAGATATAGTGTTTAGCATCACTCCTGATCTTTTCCTTCTGAGACCTGGATAGATCCAAAGGCATTTGACCAGTAACAAGATAGTTAACAATGTCAGCATACCAGGGTATTTGGTCATGAGCCATGAATCAACTTGAATCAGGAAATTAATCTCTAATCAAGCTCGGTTTTTCTCCAGTAGTGAGTCTACTGAGATGATCAGCTACTAAGTTCTCACAGCCTTTCTTATCTTTGATCTCGTCCATCCACACTTTTTTCTAAGTTTGACACATTGAAACTTTGTTATATTCAGCAGGGCTCAGAGAACAAAATAAGATATGCATGGCTCTCGAATTTCATTCAATACCTTTAATGTCCTCATCCGATCTAGGCAATGTGTAAATATCGCCTTCAATCTTTACACCGAACTTTATGCAATCATATATTCAAAACCATCTTGTCTAAGATAGCATATCATTCTTGTCTTCCAATAGTTGTAGTACGTACCATCAAAGAAGGGAGGCTGAGGATAATTCTTATACCAATAGGGCTACTCCACCTGACGATTGTTGTCTTCATTCAATAATGCGGTCACCGCTGTGATAAAAAGCTTAGCACACTAAGAGTAGACGGCTTCCCCCTGGCATTGAGTAAGGGCCCTATGCCTTCCTGATTTAGTGATCTTTCTATCCAGCTTGCTTTCCAATCTGTCTAATAAAATAATTCGAAAAGAGCACTTACAGCTTGCCGTCTTGCCTAACGGCGTACCCTATTCTGCTTACAGACAAGTCCGCCATACCAGGTGATGAATCAAAAAAGATGTCATAACAGATATGATCAGTGGTCTTCTTGTAGCTCTTCGAGGCTCCTTTTGTAAAAGAAAGGCATCGATACATACACCCCAAAGGCCAAAACTAACTATTCATAAAGGCTTAAAGAAAAAGTAATCAATTTCTCCTATCTTTCTTTAGTCGGGGAGTAGAATATGCCAAAAAGCAAAGGCAAGAGGGTCCAAGATTGCTTCGTCGAATGGGCTCTGGCTGGGGACGGACATCGGTCTTCGCTTCTACAAGGCCTGGTCGACTCGACTTTGTATAAGATTAGGGTTAGGGTGAAATCGACCTAAGAAATAATGGCTCTTGTAGAGGCGCGTAAGCGAAAAAAAGGGCTCTCTTGGTGAAAGGAAGAAAGGGAAGGGTTGTTCTGACGAGTCCTCGGCAAGAACTTATGGAGATGGAGCCCGCGGAATTCCTAAAGAAAGACTCCTTGCACCATCCAGCTCTCCCAACTCCAAAGAGAAGACAGCCTAGCGCTACTGCTACTAGTACTAGGCAAGAAGAGCGCTAATACATTCTTATCTCTCCTATCGATCTACGACAACCCCCAGAGCCAACGCGTCCTCTCCTTTCAGTCGAGCTCAATTACCTATATATGAATGTAATCCACCCTTGCATCTCTGACTTCTGCTAGGTGAAGAAGCGTTGAGACTATTTAAAGGCTTATTCGAGCCAGTCTAGTAGGCATCGCTTTCTATCGGAACCCGCCCGATTAGAAAAGCTATCAATCTTATTCCCGAAGTCCCACCTGGCAAGAGTTAAACTCTCTCCTTGACGTATTCTTCATTTCATCCATCCTCTCTTAGTCTTGGCTCTGCCTCGTACTACCTTCGCTCCTAACAACCTAATTAATGCCAAGCGTTGTGCTCGACCGACATCTCGAGGTTTTCCACGCTCACACGATAGTCCGAGGGGCGTAGCGAACGCGTTGCCCTCTTTTGCCTTTCTATCGCCTGTTCCTTCTCTTTCCTGGACGCCAACTCTTCCCGCCTTGCCTCTGCGAGCAGCTGTTTAGCAGTCGCAGCTATCTCGTTTGCCGTTTCTATCTTTCCGCCGATTCCCACCTGACTCTCACTTGCGCTTTCGGGGGAAAAGGTCTTGCACCAGGCTCCAATGCAATAAAATATTTGTTTGCGCAGTATTTTCAGTTGGTAATGTTCTGTGCTTAAGGACTAGAAGCTGATTCCTTTATAGAACTGAATGGAAGTAAAAGTACTACGCTCCCGGATCTTCCTCAATGGATGTGAAAATGGGGCTGTTCTTTTGATTTCAAACTACCAGAGGAAGGAGCAAGACTTCGGGCACTTGTTGCCAATCAAGATCAAATCAAGAATAAATCAGCAATGATAGCTCTTTCTTCAGTTCGAATGTTAGGGCGTTGATCTCTTTCAGATCCTAGCCTCTTCTGCAATTTGATTATTTGTATTAAGCTCTTCTTTTACCGTCTGCAGCTCCGCGGTGATTTGGTCACACTCCATTTTTCATTTCTCCGTTTCGGTAACCGCATTGTCTCGCTCCTGCTTGCATTGTGAAGCTTGTTTATGCTCATTCTCAGCTTCTTGACGATATTTTGTTGCTGTAGATTCCTCGATCTGGTCCTTTTTCAATTGAGTAACATTTTTCAAAGAAGATACCTGCCCCTCTAGGGACTTGACTTTGTCCCGGAGTTCCAGTATATCTTGTTGAAACTTCTGATCTTGAAGCGCCAAGGAATCTCGAAGTTCTCCAATAGCAGACTCTTTTTCCCTCAATTGAGACTGTGCTGTATCATAGTCTACTTGCACTATTGCTAGGAGTTCCGGAGCCGTTACTAGCACAAATGTTCAAATCTGGTAATCGACGGGAACATCATTAGTCTAAAAAAGAGGCGAAGAAAACGAAGAGCTGGTGCGGCCAGATGTCGGCGAAAGGAAGGGAAGGGAATTGCACATGAACGCTACGACCCTAATGCTTTCGATCTCTCCATCACAGAATAGGCCGCGACGAAGCCAATCACACATTCATTCAGAAGGGGAAGCAAGGAAGGGAACAAGTGTATTTACTCCTTTGCTCCAAATCCCGGTTTTGTATTCAAGTAGCACGTTCCCGGATATCCTCAATGAAGGTGCCTAGCATTTAGGTCACGGTCTACGACGATATCTGCTTTATAGCAGGGTCTAAACTGTGAGTTTCATGGGGTCATTCAGAACTGCCCGATATCGGTCGAAGCTTTAGATCGCATGTGATCAATCCATTGATTTTCGATTCAATAGCAATAGCCCACTCAGAGAATGCTTACTGGACAGACCGGCTGGGACCGTAGCCTTTTCTGTTTTTATTTTTATAATGAATTTATTAGGACTTAGGTTACTGCCTATGAGCTTCAACCTTTACCCCAAAGCTTACTTCTTGCTTTCTGGGATCGGTACACCCGCTTCTTTTCATCATTCTATATTCGATTCGGCCGATTTGGATTCATATAGATATCCGGTACTTCATTGTACGATATATAGAAGATCCATCTGTATAGATATCATCATCTACATCCAGAAAGCCGTATGCGAATGAAAAAGCTTGTACAGTTTGGGAAGGGGATTGATCAAAAAGAGGAATCTACTTCAACCGATATGCCCTTAGGCACGGCCATACATAACATAGAAATCACACTTGTAAAGGGCGGACAATTAGTTAGAGCAGCGGGTGCTGTAGCGAAACTGATTGCAAAAGAGGGGAAATCCGCCACATTAGAATTACCTTCTGGCTGGGGAGGTCCGTTTGATATACAAAAACAGCTCAGCAACAGTCGGACAAGTGGGGAATGTTGGGGCGAACCAGAGAAGTTTGGGTAGAGCCGCGTTGGCTAGGTAAGCGTCCTGTAGTAAGAGGAGTAGTTATGAACCCTGTAGACCACCCCCATGGGGGGAGAGCCCCAATTGGTAGAAAAAAACCCACAACCCCTTGGAAGAAGAAGTAGAAAAATCAATAATAGTAACTTTTTCCCGGGCTTCTACGATTATACCCACAATGATCGGTCATACAATCGCCATTCATAATGGAAAAGAACATTTGCCTATTTATATAACAGATCGGGTCAAAAATGAGGGGAATTTATACCTACTTTTCATTTCCGAGGACATGCAAAAAACGATAATCAATCCCGCCGTTAATCTTATCTTAAAAAGAGGTACTTATGATTTTCAACCTTTTCCGAAAGAAACAAGAAACACAAGAATTTACACCTGATCGTCCAAACCTTTTACTAAGAAAAAAAAACTAAAGAAGCAATGTGAGGATAACTGGAAGAATGAGAGAAAGAAAGAAAAAACAATGTATTAAAGCATAAATACTCTGATCTAATATGAAAGATTAAACGAATCTTTATTATAACGAAGAAACACTCAAGAGCTTCGAGCCAATAAAGACTAAGGGGATTGACTCAAAATTGAATTGGATTATGAGCTCCGTTGTAGAATTATGACCTAATCATTAAATTAAGTACGAAGCGATGGGAACGATGGAACCTTTGAATACAAACGATTTTCACTGAATCTTACTGATTCACCAGTCAGGATGGCGAAATACACCACAAAAAATTCATCTATTTTCAGAAGTTACAAACAAGTGCTACGAAAATTGCACGAGTAAATATTCGCCCGCGAGAACTTTCTTTTTTTTTTGTCGAATTAGTAAACTTGGATAAAGATTATGACGTTACAACTATTCCAATTTTTTAGAAAAATGTTTTGATATCTATTTAATAGAATACTCAACTAGGAGCTAAAATAGAAAATCATAGATTTGCACAAAATAGATTTTTTTATCATTCAATTGCTACAAGATCAACAATTCCATAAGCCTGTGCTTCGTTTGCTGACATAAAAACGTCTCTTTCCATATCTTAAGATACAACCTTCCTGTTCTTTGTACATAAACCGGTTTCACGTAGTTTCAGCAATTCTTCCGCTTCCAGGATAAATTCTCCCGTTTGCGCCTCATAAAAAGAACTAGCGATGGATCATTACCCTGATCATAGAAGAGTTCTCTCTCAGATGTGATGAAATAACCAGAAAATAAAGAATCAAATAATAGGGGGTAGAATTGAACAACCGTACGGGCATCATATTTTAGCATTGCATACTGCTCTACAATTGACCCTTACATTCCATTCAAGAAAGATAAGAAAATATATCAGTATGAGCTGGGTAAATGATCAAATTGCCACCCTTCCTTTCGAATGAGTTCAAAAATGGTGGTTCCGTTGCTTTCTATTTTTACCTTTTTTTTTAATCCTAACCCCCTCTTGACAAAGGTATATGTTGTATATGTAAATCCTAGATGTTCAAATAGATGGAATTCATCTATCAAATGTCTATGAAATGAAAATGAAAGGGTAGAAAAACGAAACGAATAGGCATGCTGAAATCAAATAATAAAAGAGCGGTAATGGAAACGTAATGTAAATGGAAATAAATAGAGTTCGGGTTCGAATTCCAGAGACTATTTGAGAGAATGATAGAGAAATGAAAAACGTTCTCAAGATACTTACACTTGCTATTTTTCAAATGGCTTGGTTGAACTTGCAAATTGACTCGTTGAATAAGTAACCAATTGAATCGGATTCGATTGGATGGCACCAACTAAATCGAGTGCTAACTCCCATTTATTATTTTATTGAATTAATTGATTGGCGGACATTGATTTATAATTCGATAATTTTAACAGGACAGATTCGATTCTTTCTTATTATGAGAAGGGTTTCCACGCTTGAAAAAAAAACCTGGGTCGTATCGTCCCGGCACGGTCGAGCCAAGCATAGCTTTCCTCCCTCTTCTTTATCATGTTCGTTTCACTATCGTGTAACTCACTGGGTATGATAAATCTAAGCTCAAGGGAGATAAATCAATCAATATTGCAGACAGGATGCAGGAATATTTAGTACAGAACAATGGTTCAACAACGAGTGCAGCGGTACAACGAGTTAGGCGGATGACAGCTGTTCAAGAAAGCTTACTCCTCTACAGAGTTCGAATCGGGACCTCGGCCTTCTCTTCGTAGAAGCTCCTCCAGTTGAGCTTCATCTTCTGAAGCCCTTTTTTCCGCCCGACTCTTTGGTCTTAAGAACGCTGGTTTTAAGAATGAGTGATTGCCCTTCTCCGACCCTTACTGCCCAACCTGAGAACGGACAGCTAATGCGTTCCACTTATTGAATATTGAACAGGGTTCTATNATGCCCCCGAAGCGCACACTATAATAAGAGGTAAAAATCGATTGGTAGCGTACTCAATCAAGCGGGTTATTTTTTCCCCGCCGTCACTACTAGTTCTACGTTTATCATAAAACAAGCTAGTAATGTAATTACGCCAACTAGATTCAGTATCATACATGCATGTAATTGTAATGATTGTGGAAATAATCTTGAGTCGGGGATCGATTATTCAATTAATAATAATAGCTAAAACTCCACAAATAACTTTCTAGTTCACTCAGAAAAGGATGTTCGTTGTCAATTTCCAAAAGATGATTTTGAAGTGAAGAGAAAAATAGAGAAAATAACTGTTCCCATTACTATCCCTAACTCAAAAAGTAGAATAAAAGAGGAAATTCCGAATGTCTTTGACACAAAAGAAATGATCGACATTACTGTAACTCGAATTTGAACGATCCCCCCGCCTATGAATGTTTTTAGCTCTACCCTTTCTATTTGCATCTTCATTTGAACTAGTATTTTCAATAGGACCAAGATTGTACGTTGATTTCTTTATCCCATACTTTCGTTCTAACTCCTTCCTTCTTCAAGACCAGTAAATTGAACCACCATCTTTCCATAGAGTTTTCTTGCCCCCTATTTGTATAAGAATACAATAAGGAATAAATGAGTATTCTATTCTATTCCACCACGGAACGAAAAAGACAAATAGAGAGTACCGTCGAAAGATTTGTGATAGTTCGCTTGATTCAGGAAAACTACAGGATATAGAAAAAATCGACTAATCCTAAGGGGGGATCAAAGTATCCACTGGTTGAAACTCCAATTTGATCTCTTTCCATACCTCACAAGCGGCCGCTAGCTCAGGACTCCATTTGCTAGCCTCACGAATAATTGCATTACCCTCAGCAGCAAGATCACGTCCTTCATTACGAGCTTGTACACATACTTCTAGAGCGACTCGGTTAGCTGCGGCACCAGGTTTGGACCGCTGGGACCCAAGGGTGTCCTAAAGTTCCTCCGCCAAACTGGAGTACGGAATCATCCCCAAAGATCGAAGTAAGAGCAGGCATATGCCAGAATACCCCCTGAAGCCACGGGAATAACACCTGGTAGAGAGACCCGGAAATCAATACCGCGACTTCGATCTTTTTCAATAAAATCGTCACGCAGTAAATCAACAAAGCCCAAAGTGATGGCTCTTTCTCCTTCAAGTTTACCCACTACGGTACCAGAGTGAATATGATCGCCACCAGACATACGTAACGATTTAGCTAGTACACGAAAGTCAAGTGTATACCATGATTTTTCTGTCTATCAATAACTGCGTGCATTGCGCGGTGAATGTGAAGAAGTAGGCCATTATCTCGGCAATAATGAGCCAAGCTAGTATTTATTTGCAGTTCATCCTCCTGTTAAGTAGTCATGCATTACGATAGGAACTCCCAATTCTCTGGCCAGCTCTTTTGATCATTTCTTCGCATGTACCCGCAGTAGCATTCAAGTAATGCCCTTTGATTTCACCTGTTTCAGCCTGTGCTTTATAAATGCCTTCGGCACAAAACAAAATAAGAAACGATCTCTCCAACGCATAAATGGCTGGGAGTTCACGTTCTCATCATCTTTGGTAAAATCAAGGCCACCGCGAAGACATTCATAAACCGCTCTACCGTAGTTTTTAGCAGATAAACCCAATTTGGGTTGAATAGTGTACAACACAACCCAGGACGACCATACTTGTTCAATTTCTCTCTTTCAACTTGGATTCCATGAGGTGGGCCCTGGAAAGTTTGAATATAAGCAGGTATTTTTCGTTTACCAGACGTAGAGCACGCAGGGCTTTGAATCCAAATACATTTCCTACAATGGAAGTAAACATGTTAGTAACATAACCTTCTTCAAAAAGGTCTAAAGGGTAAGCTACATAACAGATATATTGATCTCTTTCTCCAGGAACGGGCTCGATGTTGTAGCATCCATCGTCCTTTGTAACGATCAAGGGTCCACCGGTCCACACAGTTGTCCATGTACCAGTAGAAGATTCGGCAGCTACCGCGGCCCCTGCTTCTTCAGGCGGAACCCCGGGTTGAGGAGTTACTCGGAATGCTGCCAAGATATCAGTATCCTTGGTTTCGTATTCAGGAGTATAATAAGTCAATTTGTACTCTTTAACACCCGCTTTGAATCCAACACTTGCTTTAGTCTCTGTTTGTGGTGACATAAATACCTCCTTACAACTCATGAATTCAGAATGATGACAACAACAAGGTCTACTCGACACTACTGAATTATACGTTAATGAAACTTTTGACAGGCCTCCCAACTAATATTATCAACTACTAAGCATGTTTGATTATTAGACCCCGTGATTTATCAACCACATCATTATTGTATACGAAATTTCTTCAGTTGCTTACTCGACCCCAGACCAAAGACCTTAAAAATACCCCAACACATATTTTCCTCGTTAGTTGGCGCTATGGTGACGCCCTGTGTCTATCTCCTGTCAAGTATGCTACCCAGACATAGACTCCGTACAGGGTAGTACTCTTGGAAAGATAGAATATCGCCGCGTGAATATAACATGTTGTTACGAATGTAACTCCCTCCCGAGATATCGACCACTATTCTAAATAGAGTAAAGAAAGTAAGGCGGAGAACTCTTATTCATTGGAGCGCCGGAGTGCGGAGGTTGTTCCCATCATTGAAGTCAGAGTGTGGTACTGAGCCTTCTGAATGAGAAAGAAAAAAGTGCAACGTTTCCGTTGGAAAAACCAACGCAAATATCAACTATTTACTTTCTCTTGCCCTACTTCTAAAGATAGATAGAAAAAAAAGGGTCGATTCAATTACGGTTGGATGGTTTTCAGTTCAACGCGCTTCAGAAGTGGAGGATGGAATGAAGGCATTGAGTTGATTCAATTGAGTTCAGGCGCTATCTGAATTCCATCCACCCTAGCAATTTCCTGAAAACAATTCACCCTAAGCTTGCTTTCTTGCAGCAAGATGATCCGAGAGTGCTGGAGAAAAGAGAAAGCGGTCAAAACCTCTCTGATTCGGTCACCGAGCAGTCGGACGACTCTTCAGTAACCCAGGATGACCCGACCCCTTCGACGCTTCTTTCGCTCTATCCCCCTTCGGGGGTGGAAAAAAGGGTACTACCCATTTCTATTTAGTGTTAGTAGGGCCCCAGAATGCCAAAAGGTGGGGGAGCAAGAGTTGTCACGATATAAAAGAACAATAAATGACTCTAAGGAACCAACGATTCTCTCTTCTTAAACAACCTATATCCTCCACACTGAATCAGCATTTGATAGATTATCCAACCCCAAGCAATCTTAGTTATTGGTGGGGGTTCGGTTCGTTAGCTGGTATTTGTTTAGTCATTCAGATAGTGACTGGTGTTTTTTTAGCTATGCATTACACACCTCATGTGGATCTAGCTTTCAACAGCGTAGAACACATTATGAGAGATGTTGAAGGGGGCTGGTTGCTCCGTTATATGCATGCTAATGGGGCAAGTATGTTTTTCATTGTGGTTCACCTTCATATTTTTCGTGGTCTATATCATGCGAGTTATAGCAGTCCTAGGGAATTTGTTCGGTGTCTCGGAGTTGTAATCTTCCTATTAATGATTGTGACAGCTTTTATAGGATATGTACTACCTTGGGGTCAGATGAGTTTTTGGGGAGCTACAGTAATTACAAGCTTAGCTAGCGCCATACCTGTAGTAGGAGATACCATAGTAACCTGGCTTTGGGGTGGGTTCTCCGTGGACAATGCCACCTTAAATCGTTTTTTTAGTCTTCATCATTTACTCCCCTTTATTTTAGTAGGCGCCAGTCTTCTTCATCTGGCCGCATTGCATCAATATGGATCAAATAATCCATTGGGTGTACATTCAGAGATGGATCAAATTTCTTTTTACCCTTATTTTTATGTAAAGGATCTAGTAGGTTGGGTAGCTTTTGCTATCTTTTTTTCCATTTGGATTTTTTATGCTCCTAATGTTTTGGGGCATCCCGACAATTATATACCTGCTAATCCGATGTCCACCCCGCCTCATATTGTGCCGGAATGGTATTTCCTACCGATCCATGCCATTCTTCGTAGTATACCTGACAAATCGGGAGGTGTAGCCGCAATAGCACCAGTTTTTATATGTCTGTTGGCTTTACCGTTTTTTCAAAATATGTATGTACGTAGTTCAAGTTTTCGCCCGATTCACCAAGGAATATTTTGGTTGCTTTTGGCGGATCGCTTATTACTAGGTTGGATCGGGTGTCAACCTGTGGAGGCACCATTTGTTACTATTGGACAAATTTCTCCTTTTCTTTTCTTTTTATTTTTTGCCATAACGCCCATTCTGGGACGAGTTGGAAGAGGAATTCCTAATTCTTACACGGGATAATGAGTTTAAAAAAAAGAAAAAAGACAATTTACTTAACCGGTGGCCCAGCTTGGTACAACTATCAAATCGATTTCACAATTCCCAGATGAAGAAACAGAAAAACAAGCAAGATACCTTTTTCTTGTGTTTTCAATTTGTATGCTAATTTTTTTATTAGATAAAGATAAACGTAAACCCGAACTCATTGGTTCTTTTCGCGTCTTATTACCAATCCAATGTGAGTTGCTCTAACTGAGCTTCAAACCATGCAGCCTTAGCCGAAAGTGCCGAAGCTGAGCTAAAGTAAGTATCTTCTAGTGGTTGTAGCTCTTGTTTATTCTTTTCCTACGGCATCAACCGGACTAGGAACAGCTGGCCTAGTTGGAACTCCTTGTCCTCTTCCTTTTCCTGAGCTAGGTAATTTAATCCGCATAAGAAGGCTACACCCAGCACAGACTGATTGTTAGTTTCAACTAGTCAAATGGGAGTGAAGCTATGCCATTAAACAAGACAAACCAATCGCAGATGTACTATCACGCGCCCCCATGATTGTTTGTTGAAAAAGGACTCAAGTAGTTTCGAATAAGCGAAATGGTTCTGGTCTGGAGAATCCATTTGAAGCGCCTGTGGGAGCTCGACTTCCAGGTATAATTGAAAAGTCTTAGGGATGCGGTTTATAGTTTAGTAAGAGTTTTCGCAGGTAGCTGAGCGAACAAACTAACTAATATAGCGAGTCTATTATATAGAGCTGAGCGAGTAAGCAAGAAAAGTATATTAACCTTACAGGCATTTCTTTATAGTTCTATACGCCTTCCAGCAAGGGAGTCACATTCATGGACGAGGGACTTCAAGGAAAAGAAAGCTAGAATACAGAATAGATTCCCACTAGCAGCTAATCTAATAGGCACAATACTCGATCGTAGAACAGATTTGCTCCCTTGGTTGGCTTCCCCGAAAATCAACTTGACTTTCATAACTGAACCAGAAAGCGCTGCTATGACTGCTGCACAGGTTTTCTCCATAGCTGCTAATTGATTTTATGCATTATTATCATTGAACAACTTAGCTAAATAAAATGAGTCCAAAGCTCTCTCCTTCTTATCGTCATCATGCTGTGCAAGTATCCTAAATTGTAGACACATAGAGGAGGACGGCCTACGCTATTAGAGGAGAGTTAAAAGATACAACTTCCACCCTGTTGGCTGTAGTTTGAGCTTGTATATGTGATCAATTCAGAAGAAAAAAACATAATTCGAATCTTAAATTCTTCTGCACAAAAAAGGGAAAGAGAATGAACTAGAACAAAGCAGATTTTATTCATTCCAGCACTACAAGCATTTTTTTTATACATACATACATAAGAGTACAATCCAATAGGAAGCTTACACACACATAGACCAGCCACACAAGTAAACAAACCAAAGTTAACTAAGAACCTATTAAGTGAACAAAAGACATAGAACAACATGAAAGATAACAAAGAAAGCCATGCATTAAAACACACTACTTTGCGGCTTGGCTTCTAGTTCCCACCTTTTTATCCCCTGCGGTTGCTTATGGCCCCCTCCACAAGGAGAGATTGCTGTTCTTGAAGGAGGGCCTCTTTCCGGTCTTCAAGAGCTCGAATGCGGTCCCGTATCCTTTGCATCACTCTTCCTACGACCTCAGGATCGAGAGCTGGCGGATGCTCCCATAACAGACCGAGTAAATTCTCTTGTTGGAGCTTTTCGGTTTCCGCGGTTTGTATTTCTTGTTGAATTTCAGCAAGTCTTCCAACGATATCCATGGCTAAAGCTCTTTCTTGCTTACTTTCAAGTCCCCGTCTCCCTTTGCTTTGCCAAATAGAGACTGAAAGAAGCTTCTATTTATAGGCGTTAGAGGCCTTTTTTTTTTCGCGGGTATCGCCACGTCCCGAAAACTCCCTCAAAAATAGGAGGCAATAATAGAGCGAATCCGTCAGAGAGTACTCCACCACGAGCTGCCGCTCATTCAATCGTCAATCTCCAGCCCAAAGCTGACCAGTACAACCATGTGTCATCCCGTGGTCTTCGTCGTACCCTGCCTACTCGTCTTTAACCGGCCTATTTGTACCCAGCTACAATCTATTCTCTTAGGATAAACCGCTCGTCCAATCGTCACTCGACAGCTCCGTCCTTGATTGATCAGACGTTTACTTTTCCCAGTCAAGATAGTACCCTTTACAGCTCGCTCTGTCAGTCCGCTAGCAATACACCAATACAGCACTAGCACAGATGCTTTGAATAGCTTCAAGTAGCCAGGTCCTCTTACCAAACAAATAGGTCGTAGGAGAAAGACAGGTCTCAGTTTGGTATCAGAGCCGGTTACAATGGTGGACAATCTAAAGGCAGAAGGCGGAGACAATGCGGAGACGGAACGCACTCTCGCCGAAAGACTCCATAAGCTGACGACTCTTGAGAACAAAGAGGTCATGAGTGATAGTCAAATAGATCAGTTGGCGTGTTGGTGTTAAGGAAAAAAGGTGTATTTTACTAATCAATCACCGAGGAAAGGGAAAGCTCTACGGCTGTACATCTCAGCGGCCAAGGAGGCGATAGGAAGCTTTTCTGGTACAAGAGCACGGAAATGAGCAGGCTGGCCTCAACCGGGGAACGGTCGAACTTCGCTATACTCCTATTTGAGTTCTTTGTCCTTGCTGCAACTCAATTAACATCGACCCTTCGTAGTTGTAGTGATTTCAAAAAAGGGACGTAAGCTGTTGTCTCGACCGGGGACGCATTGGTAAATGGAGTCTATTAGTTCAATCAACATATACGTTTCAAAAAGCATTTAGAAGTCGTATAGCCATTGAAGCCTTACTCCCTGTTCTCTCAACAATAAAGCTATTCTAAAATGGAAGTCATGCTCCATTACTTTTGCCATTCCTGTGAGCTGTAGAGTTCATTATCCCTTATCATCCCCCTCCTCTGACTTTCATAGCAGACATTCTTTGAAATATCATTTTGGACGATATTGATCAACTAATTGAAGAACGATTGCCTGATATATGCACGCTATCAACATTAATTCTTTATTCCCATTTCTATAAAAGAAAAGAGTTTGAACTCGGTAATTTGAGCCAACTATTCTGCAATTTGCTTTTACCAAAATGTGAACGAGGTTTAGGCCTTTCTCAGGTGGCTTCATTCTCATCAACAATGATTCAGGTAAGTGTCAATGTTTAGTAGACTACGGCTAATGATTAGACTTCGATTGGTTAGGCGAGTAATGGTGAACTCAAATCACATAACAAAGAACTAGGCCTTAACAGAAATGAATTGCCGAATCAGACAAAGAAGGGAGAGTGTATTAAGAGAGATCCTATGACCCGATTTTCAATTCCCTCATTAAGGTAGAAAGGGATTACTAGGTTCAAGTTGTATAGTCCTGACCGTTAGCCCTTTTTCAATTACACGAAAGGCATCCGAGGTCCGCGTCTACCCACTGCTCGCCCTGTCCTCAGCATCCTGGTTTAAAAGATCAATAAAAAAGAACGGTTCTAAGCTGAAGTGTCCCACCAATGTGATAGACGAGTTGGGCAATTACATAGCGCCTGGATCTTGGTAGGTTAGACGGATCCTTCCCTATTGATGTGCTCACGAGTCGTTTTGATACTTGAATAAAACACCACCTCCCTTGAGGACAAAGCCTAGACCCACCTTGTGAGCTCGACTCTTCTGGTCAAATGGGCTTTCACTCTCTTTGGACCTTCTCTCCGTTGCTCATATAGAAAACCATATACCTGGGTTTATATCTAGAACTCCATCAGGATTTTCGCGGCCTGGCGAAGGAAAGCATAGCGCCTTGTTTTGTTCTCAATGTCCAGCAATATCTTCGATCTGAGTACCTTCAATCTGTACCACTCATGCACATCCGAGTTCCTCCGTCTGCCTTAACGAACATTTCAGCCATTATCACGATCACTCCTCATTCCACCATCATCCCACAATCGTCTTGTTTTCCTACCACCCTGTAGACCCAGCCTTCAATCTCGGCCTACGCTTTCCTCTCACTTCGTTCTCGCGTCTTCAAACCTGGAACCCTCACAAACTCATTCGTTCAACACTTGCATCAGTTCCTCCAAAGTTCTAGGTGGTCGTCTGGCCGAGTCAAAGTCAAAGAAAGAAGCCCCCAGTCAAGATCTTCAGTCTCTCAGGCATGGACATTGGCACTCCTCGGGATTCTTTGTTAAACCTGCCCATGAAGGATATTAGGGATTCTCCGTGCTTCCAAGTCATCTGATATAGGTCTGCAGTAGTCTTTTCAGGACCCGGGAAACGAATTGATAAATGAGCTAACTATCAATCCTTCTCCTTGTAAAGTTCCAGCAAAGACCTTTTCAAGTGTAGCACCTGGATAGTACCCATCTTCCAATTCGAATTTCAGACATGCCTAGATGTTTGGAACCCTTGAAGACCGGCATTTGTTCTATTTCACTCCCCTTAGAAGAGTTAAGAGCAGATAAAGGCGCTATTACATTGCCTTCCTGAAGCTGGTGCGCAGGAGCGCCCTTACTTTACTATACAAGGACTCTACTCTACTCACATTGGTGGATCTCTCGATCAACGGCACCGGGCATGGGATACACACACAGGCAGAAGAGCTGATTTGACCGGGCCGGGCAGACCAGATAAGCGAGATTGATTTAAAGCGAAAGCGCGATTGGATACTCTATCAAAATCCTCTTCAACAGTCCTTTCGTACAAGCTATTCAAAGTATATTGGCTTTGCTTTCTTGTTGGCGCTAAGCCTCTTGTCAGCACCGAGAAAGATCGTCGATAGGAAAGCTCTGTTACGCACCAACGACGGCCCCTTCTCTTTACCCCCGCTTGAATGGGAGAAAACAGGCGGCTAGCGATGTCTCGTCAGTAGCAGTGAACATGACAGCAAGGCCAGGTAGGCTTCTTCTTGCATGGTCTTTTATGTTAATGTTAAGTCTTTTGTCTAGTACGGTTGAGTGAGTTCACTTTCTCTTTGCTAATTGGCTGACATTGTTCTTGCTGTATACTGGTGCATATCTCTTTATTTATCATACTTCTTTGAGTAAGATCTACTAGAATCTGTTCCAAGAGCCCGGTAGCCCGAGCGGCATGTTGAATAGCTTCTAAAAGGAGAACTGGGCAATTAGTTAGCGCCTAGGTAGTTTAGGTCCTGCCATTCCTACCTATCTATCATTGGTCAACTCGGAAATCAGCTAGACCCGACTTTCTCTTTCAAATGCATTTCTTCGCCCGGCTCACTCAGCCGGAAGGAATATATCTCTTGCTATGGCTCTTAGCTCATTATTGGTGGGGTATCTGGTCAGCACACTAAGAATGAAGTAGTACGATCAGCGGGCATCGGCTTAACGACAGGAGGAGGGCAATGTTGATAGCGCATCAATCCCTCTCCCTTATCCGAGGAATCTCCTATCTTTGAGCTCTCTCTTGTTGTTCTGTTGCTACCTTGGAGATTGTTAGAGGATGGATGGAATTCAGCTCGACCAACTAACGAGGAAGGAAAGAAGCTACTTACTAGAAACTCTTGAGACTCTTTTCCTTCAACACTCAACGCTCCATAACAACAAGTAGCTACAACAGTAAGAGTTAAAGCAGTAGATCCCTTACTCAATTCCTCTTCAGATTCAGGGCTCGGATAAGGGACTCAGAAGAGCTAACCGAAGGTGCTATCTTCATTCCATCCATCCTTACTTTTTCCATTCAAATAGGTGGAAGGATGAAATGAATGCCTTAGAGCTCTGAGTGTAACGTCTAAGTGAGAGAGAACTGACTGTCCTTACTGCCGGCTTACCGATAGAGAGGCTTCATTCGTTCGTTTAGTTGCATCAATGATGGGTTAACTCATCGCCTTTATCAGTTGTAAGTATTCTGCCACAGGTCCAAGGGCAAGGGCGTTTAGCAAGAATCTTTATTGAAAGGGCCCGTTAGTTTGAAAGTCTTTCCAAATCCCTCTATCGAATGCCCATTTTGAAACTAGATCTTTTCTTTTAGGAAAGCTAGCCACTCAAAGGAGTAAAGCAAGTGGGCTAAAATCATTCTTCCGGAGCACTCCTAGCAGGGAATGAAATGAAAGTATTCAAAAACCCATGATAGGACCTACCTTGGATAGCAGATTCTAGGTCCTAAGGATCGAGGCGCTATGGTTTTGCCCTTTTTGGAGGTTCAGTGCTAGGGGTTGAGTGAAAGTTGTAGTTGCGTTCCATGCATAGGATGTTATAGGTTATAGATTCGATATAGAGTAGTACATTCCAGTAGAGCAAAGACTCTACCTATAGGTGTAAGCATCTCCTGAAAGAAAGTGCTTTTCTCGTATGAGTATGATCAGGATATAAAACTAGGCCAATAAGGTTGAGGGCTATGGATAAGGTTGGAAAATCTTATCTATTTCGAATTCGAGTTGTGAAGTCAGTGTAAGGCACCCAGTGATGCGGTGCTACGCCCCTTTGGTTTACTGAATGCAGGGCGTAACGTGGCGTGGGGAGCAAATGCACTTGGTGCAAGAAGAAGGCCACTATAAGGGTTTGGGTTAGATAGAGTTTGAATGTTTGATGCTGCCTGGAGCTATAAACATTGCGGTTCTCAAGGTTAGCCATCTCTCTAGAATTCGTTCTGATCACTCCCCACTTTAGCTTTAAATTCTCTCTCCAACTCTTTCTGGACCCGCCGGTCCGTCTGGGGGTGACTCCTCCTTGCACGCCTGTTGGTACAGGTCAGTTGCTTGTGGACTTGAATGGGACGGATGATCCTTTAGTCATGGGTTCTTCCTCCGACGTGAGTGCAGGTCCTTTGCTCAGTGGGAATGGTCCAGACTGGAATAGAGTGAACTCTCTGGCTCACGGGTATCTGCCGGATAAACCCCTCCTTCTTATGGTCTCCGCGGCTATTATCAATAGCCTTCGGTCAGAGCCCAGTTGGGTTGTGAACCTAGAATCCGTAGATTTCCCCCGTCAGGAGCTATGTTAATTGCGGGATGGAAGAAGCGGGTCTTCCGGTAGGGGCAGCAGAGGCTAACTGTTAATTGCCCTCTCCACCATAGACTTTTCAAGGCGAGCGTGAATGAATGAGGGATCCTCTATTTTGCCAACCCAAGAAGCAGTTTCTGACCAGGTTTCTGATGTGAACCATGAGGAGAGAGTGACAGGTGCTCGGCCTGATGGTTGATGACCAACCTTCTCGTGACCTTCCTTTTGGTGGTGCATAGTTATGCTGGCGCTGTTAAAGGGCGCCATCTCCTTCGGATCCTTCACTGCACGTCTCCTCCCTTCTCGTTAACTTCCTTCGCGTGAGTTCTTCTACGGTACACGATTGGTCCCACTCCCTTTTCCGGTATGTTGGCTGTTACAAAAGGGCTTGTTCTTGGCTATTTAAGTAACTGATTGATCTACGAATGCCGGGTGTGACCTGTTAGGCCCGCCAGCCCAGTTTTCAGGAATTATTGAAAAGGAAGCATCTCGGTCTCGACTGTTTGCGACGTGAAGAAGACTCGGTTCTAGATCGCTAGACCCCACAATTGAATGAGTTGTGAGAGTGACGATTCATATGTAAAGGCTAGGCACCTTCCCGCATTCGCACCTTTCAACAAGTTATTATAGAACTCATCTGATCTGCTAATTGAATTCTATATTCTATATCTTCCTTGGAAGAGGATCTCCATGCCCAGAATCTCCGGAAGAATACCATGGTCTAACATCGGCTTCACTCGTTGTAGAGAGAGGAATGGATAGTTTCATCCAGGGTAAAGCAAAGTTGTTGAAGTCAACATAGCAGGTTTAGTGTTGGGGTAGATCTTGCAATAAATATAGATAGTTAACTGTTATGCATAGAGCTTAACATAACTGTATATGGCTATAGATTAACATCATTAATAACTAACACCTTAACGGTAAATAACAATATAAATAAAAAAGCCAATCTCAAATCTCTTAATGCCATGCAGCTCTCGCCTGATCCAGAGCTTCTGTTTCGAGTTTTGAAACAAACCTTTGTGGAACATATATGCAGTATACACACGCAAGAAAGAAATCCCTGTGTGGAGTAATACCTATAGCGCTAAACGTCTCTTTGATGAGCCCCGATACACTGGGTCTCGATCCGACAAGCCATAGGGCTCGTCTGGCTGCTAGTTCAGTATATGTTGGAGTAATCATACTCAGTATTGCGGAATCGGTGTCTTCTTCTGGTGTCCTAGTCAATCTCAATTAGTTCAGTCTTCTTATTCCGTAAGTAACTTAGTGCATGTTCCTTCTAATAAATGAAAATACAAGACAATAAAAAAAACTCTCTTTATGGTAAAAAAAGTCTTCCCTTTCGGTAAATCAGCAGCATTCCCAGCGCCAACAGGCGCCTGTTAGATCGTCTAGATCTATTAGTCCTAATAATCTAACTCTTAGTTCTAGTAGGCGGTAAAAATGAGGAGTCAGGAGAAGAGAGTCCCTCATAGCTACCCTATGATGAAGACCAACCCTACCTCTCAATCTTTGGAGCAAGCATGTTCTTAGCCATCAAGTTCCGTAAGTGAACCCGCTTTCAAGCTTCAGTCTTCAAGTCAAGAATCTTGGCTCTTCTAGCTACACATTCATCGTATAGAATAGTATGCCACACTGTCCTTTCCTAGCGTTCCTAACAATAGCACTACACCAAGGGACAATTAGCGTTTAGCACAACAAGCCGCTAGAAAGAACTTAGACAAAACAAAAGCTAGAATAAAGACCCTATCTATCTACGAATACCGTACACGAAGACGAGTACTGATCTCTTTCTTTAGAATAGTTTTTGAGCACAGCAGAGAGAGAGCTCAATCTATTTTCGAAGATGGAAGAACTAGAAAGAAGTAAAGAGATTCGTCTTACCGGGCTAACAAGTCAAGAGCAGGCTGCATGGTTTGAAGGATCCGAAGGAGAAGAGGTTGATAACCGGGTATGGGAACTAAGCAAGGCTTACCTTCTTCTTTCTCTTCTGAAAAAATAAAACCGTGGTACTTCCTCTATCGCCTTGAAGCTCTGGCTTCGTTGATTGACTCTAGAACCTTCCCAACTAGAGCTAGTGTTAAAAACCAGCTCTTTATGCTCTATCCATGGGGATTACTACTAATAAAAGGTCGGGCAAAAGCGTAGGGCTTTGCTTTACTTTAGCAAGGTAGGTTCTCAATGCTTTGCTCATAGCCTTCTTCTATCCTAGTTCAAAAAGATCTCTAACTGGGGATTGGCTATAAACATTGGGCTAAGGGTATCGTTGCAAGATCCCCCCATCATAATGGTTAGCAGCCATTTGACGCGCTATTACATTGCCCAGACATTCCAAAAGGAAGGGTAAACGACTTCTGCTCTGTCTGGTTCGCTCTGTTTATTGCGATCGCGCAACTAGAAGGTGGCAAAACTCAATCTATGGTTGATGGGGTTTTTGATTATGTGTTTTTCTTAACGGTCCAATACTTTCAATAAACATATCCCCGATTTATTATTATTTTTTATTCAAAATGAAAAGAGAGTGAGAAAGAGAGTAATATCAATCCAATCAATCACTCTCCTTACTCGCAGGGCGGTTATCAGGATGTAGGACGAGACCAATTCCGACAAGGCCGCGCGAGGATTGATAGTTACCTGAAGTAACGGGTCTTATTAGAAGGGAGAATGCCGCGATAAAAAAACCTACTGACAGCTTCTATAAGACATAGTTTATTGTATCCAGAAGCTCTCAAACTCGCTCCGTCGAAGCCATTTATTTATCTCGAGAAGTTCACTCTTCTTCTTCCCTTCCAGCCAAGCCAGTCAGGATTCAAGTGCCCGGGTGATAGTTCTGTTACAAAAGGGCTTGTTCTTGGCTATTTAAGTAACTGATTGATCTCCTTTCTGCCCTTCTGCCTGAGAGCCAGTTGCAGTTCTAAGATAAGGTTTTCTCCCGGCAATAAAAAATGGAATTCCTGTTAGGCCTTATCAAACTAAAATCCTTTCTTTGGCCAGAGGATGGATGTAATGAAGGCGGGTTTCCATCCGAGTGTTTACTACCAACTTTCTTTCCGTCGAAGTTCATAGTTGCCCCTTTTTAAGTAGGTTATGAACTAGTTTATCCTTTTCCTATTCCGGACTGGTTGGCCTTGAAAGCTTAACGCCCTTGTACTGCGCTATTGTCTTTAACGCTCTAAGGATCCAGGGCGCTATTAGTTGAAGTGCTTCTATGACGATCTAGACCAGTTCCATTGGATGGAGTTTTTTTCTATGCTGTTTTTTTCCTGGTATTATCTTCTGGTCTTCTCCAGCTCCAGTTTGGAGTAGTTTGACTAGAAGATCAAAGAGAAAGTGGTTCAAAGATCTCATCTCCCGAGAGAGGGCAGCTAGGTTTTTTAGACTCGCTCCCGCGAAAATCAAAAAGTATTCCGCCCTACACCGGTGGCAGAAAGAGCGGTTTCCAAGCATCGATTGAGTCTTTCGGCCCATCCGTCTGAGGGTGAGTTGATGAGCTCATGGAGAGTGTTACACCTGCAAGTCTTCAAATTTCCATCCAAAGACGACTCGTGAATATTGCATCACGGTCGGTTACAATAGAATCAGGTAAACCATGAAATTAGTAAATATTGTCGAAGAAAACCTTGGCCACTTGTTCCGTAGTGTAGGGATGAGCGAGCGGAATAAAATGAGCAAATTTGGTGAATCTATCGATGATCACCAAGATAGTCGTTTTTCCTTCAGATTTTTTAAGACCCTCTACTAAATCCATACTGATATGTTGCCATCCCTTATCAGGAATAGCCAATGGCTGCAGAAGGCCAGCAGAGTTGGTGGAGTCGGCCTTGCTCATGATACAAGTCTCACACTTACTAACCCAGTTTGCAACGGAAGCCTTGATACCCGGCCAGTAGAAATAAGTCTGAGTACGGTGGTACGTGGCGTTAATACCAGCATGCCCTCCCACTGCTGAATTATGCATCTGGTTAAGTATGTCTCATCATTCTGCCCAACGCTACGCCTGTTCTTAAATAGTAGACCTTCAGCGAATATTAAGGGTGACTACCGCGGCCTTCGCTCTTCTAATTGATTCGAAATGTGGGTCGTTGATGTCACTTTTATTAATTTCCAGCATCCATATGCATATGGGATGGCCCGTGATTGCTGAGCAGGATCCTCCCTCAATGTGTTCCACCCGAGATAGAGCATCGGCGGTAGGATAGGCGCGGCACGCTTTCCTGTCCATAGCGAGGTAAGCGCGTAGTGGCTTTGTGTGAGAATCGATATGTTTGATGGTACTGCCGGGGAAGCGCCTGGCAGGCTCTGTCTGCATTTCAATCGAGTCATCAAGTTAGTTCCCGCGGCCGCCCTGGTGCTTTTTCAAATAATGAGCCAGGCCAATAGATGTTTTAGCCATTTGCCCTGTGCAAAGGAAAAAAGAAATGGAGAGGGTAAAGCTAGTTTGCTATCGGAATTTGTATAGGACATTCTTGTCGCCAGACTGGTATCTATTCCGCGCCAGGGCTTGGCTTTTTTTTTCATACCATATTGATACAGCTCAACTGACTAAGCGGCTAATACATATACTAAAATGTAATTTAGCTTCCGGGGCTGCTAAATGGCGATATCCCTAGCCATCGAGGTGTTCCGAGTGAGAGCTGTATGACGAGGTATTGTTACGTACAGTTCGGAGGGCAGCTTTCGACTGACCCCTATTTTAGTCTGGTGGCTTGGGCGGTTACACTCTTTGATTATGGTGTGGTATTGTTGGATCTAAACGCAGGTATATTGCACTTATTTGCAATAGTTTCTTTCAAAGAAAAGCTCCCGGTAAACAAAGCAATTGTCTTGCTATTGCCAATTGGCAATGCCAATACCACACCTTTAATTGAAAGAAGAACTTTGACATTATTCATTTGAAAAGGAATGAAAAAAAGTAAAGACAAGATAAAAAGAATACAAAGAGAAATCGAGGATCAGATCAAGAAAGATAGCGAAGAACAGGTCTCAACTCCACTACAAGAAGATTGGTTGCTTTTTCTTTTTCCTTTGGTTTTTGCTAGAATAAGCTCTTTCTTTGGATAGGAAATAGAGAACCTGAGAGTGAAGAAAGACTACTTTCTCTACCCTTAACGGCCTTGTCTTGCTAACCGCCAGAAAAGAAGGCCGATAAGGCCATTGCCGAGGACTTCCGATTTGGCTATTGGATTTCCGTGCTATAGTTCAAAACTAGCTAGGCATCTTCCTCAGTCTCGTTAACCGATTCACTTTCACTCACTGTCTCGTTACGCTTGAATGGCATTTACCTTGGAATGGCGGACTGAACACCAAACCAGAATTACAAACCAAAGGGTCGATGTTAAGCTTTCGCGGATAATTCATAAAACCTTGCTGAGACTTCTGATGAGCAAGCGCGTTGAGTTCTTTTTCTTTATATTGATTGACGCGGTCTCTCGAGCCTCTTTCCTTTGTCCTAGAGCTAGAGCAGAGTGTGGACAGTAGGGTAGGGATTGGGGGATGGCCAGTCCAGGAGTAGAAAATCATCGCGTAGATTCATGGAATTAGCTAACGAATCTTCCTATGTATGGGAATGCTTTCAAAAGCTCTTCTTCCAATAAGCTCTTGACTACTGTTGAAGCCACTCATGACAATCAGCTCGCAACAACACTCGCTCCATTTTATTCCGTTCGCTCGGTCTATCAAGTCAATTCATTTGTCTTGTCCCAGGCGGAGCACCAGTCCCTTGTTAGTGAGAATGAATCACATAATCTAGATGGTTTTGAGCTCTCTGTGTTCTGGCCCCAGGTGCCGAAAAGGCAAAAAGATTGCGAGAATCAGATGTATTTTCATTGATGTAAAGTATGTCTTTTATATAAAAAGATTACAACAGAAAAACGTTGATTACTCCGCCCACTAAATCCTCTAATTACTAGAACTACAAGATATGTACAACTGGATTAATCTTACGTATCCCTGAAATCCAGTATCTTCGCATCTCTTCAATCTCGGAAGATATTAACCATTTCCATCATAGTCAACTTTCGACATGGGATGGAATTACTCTAAAGAAAGGGTAAAGTCCCCGTTTCAGGAGCCCGAGACCTGTGTAGTCTTCGTTATGTCGACAGCTAAGTTTGATATCGGTCAAATATGAGCCGAGCATGAGTTTTGCTATGTGGCAGGGGTTCACGATAAGATCATGACAAAGATCTCGCTAGTGATGCCCATTTCTTCTCTTTTGATTATGATTGATCCATTCGGGCTTTTAGTCAATCTCCCGCTACAGACTATATCGATAGAAGCGTGTAGGCGCAGGCTCTGTAATAATTTCTTTCGTATTAGGTCTTAAGTACGGTTGGAATTTTCCGTACCCGCACAGGCGAAGGCCGCACCCTTATCTAAGGATAACTGACCGCTGTTTAAGGAGAGCGTATGCTTCGGATTTCAAAGAAGAAAAGCAAGAAGATTTCATAGGCGGCGACAGCCCGCTCACTGGCAAAAGAAGCCCAGTAGGATAAAGCCCTTGGTCTACGCGGATCAGGGGACCTGCTAAGGCGCGTCACCATTGCCTTGCAAGACTTTGGCGTCGGTCTTCGAAACACTTGCATGTCCGCCATAGGGTTTATGTTGATTTTGTGGAAAATATGTACTTGGGGTACTTTCCACTTCGGGGATACACCGTCTTATCAGCTTGATTTTATGTAGAGGCACACCGCTTGTACAAAAGAGGTTCTTCCCCTGAAGGTCCGCAAGCAAAGAACTTCTTCTGTTGGTATGAGGGGTAGGACTCCACAAACGTTGTAGTTGATAAAATCCGCATACCATGGAGCTTTTGCAATGGCCATGAGGGGGAAAGCGTCATCAATAGACAAGTTCTTATCCTCATCATCACTGGAACCGCACTTCAACCTTGACAAATGATCAGCCACGGGTGCCTCTCGCGAATTTCCAACTCCTGAAGAAGAAGGATCCATCGAATGAGTCTTGGCTTGGCTGGCATCTTTCTTGCTCAAGAGATACTTGATGGCCGAACCACTCCCAAGGCGAATAGTGCCTTAGGTGCTATGTAATTGCCGACACCAACCGGCTGATACTCCCGCGCAGTAGGAGCGGACTGAATCAGTATTCGTCTACGAGATTTGATGAATTTGCACATTTTCCATAGAGCGAGTGATCGTCGGATGACGACGGAAGTCTGAGCTCGAGCCTTTTCTTTTGATTCTCTTCACAGTCCCCCGGGGGCTTTCAGTTCTCCCAATAGACCCAAACTGTCAATAAGGTAGGGATCATCAAAACACCAAACCATCCAATGTAAAGACGGTTTTCGGTGCTGGTTATCCAGCTACAGAAACGACCCCATAGGCTTTCGCGTCTCTCTCAAATTGCAGTCATGGTCAAATCTTGGTTCATTTCATCATTGGGGACTCCCAATTCTATACTGTAAATAAAAATAGAAAAAAGAAGGCTTGTTATTCAACAGTATAACATGCCTTATATCTTTGTGTCAACCAATCCCAACAAACATCTATATCTACTCGAATTTCTTCGAACTAAAAAATAGGATTCCAAAAAATAGGGATTGCTCTATATATAATAGAGAATAGAATTTCTATATGACCGTGGGCTGCCCGGGATTCGAACCCGGAACTAGTCGGATGGAGTAGATCATTTCTTTCTTATGTTAATTACATAAAGAAAGACCGCTCCCCAAGCCAGCCGTGCTTGCATTTTTCATTGCACACGGGCCTATGTACTCATTATTTTCTTTCTTAGAAAGAGTTTAAAATCTAAACTAAAGTAGTGGAATACTCAGTGAATTTCACCCTTATTACATACTACATCAACATTTCAGAAAAATAATGATGGCTTGACGCGCTTGATCAATTTGATTAAACAAATCATAGATAGAAATAATATCCAAATACCAAACCCTCGCAATGGAGAAGAAGCTTTTGGGACGTTAATAAAAAGAACCTCTTCTATATTACAGGAGAGATCGTTCAGTCAGATACGCGACACCAACCAACATATCTATCAAATCTTTGACTCCTGCAGCCGCTTTTCCCAAGCAGATTTCATTGGGGAAAAGGAAGTAAACTCTCATCTTGATCTTTCTTTTCATAAGATGTCCTTTTGAACGAAACATTGAATATTGGGCTTCTTTCTGTTAGCTTTTTTGCAACTACCTTACCCCCCTTCCCTTCATTATGGCACCTCGCGCTAGCTAGGGATATTCTTTTTGAGTTCCCTGCGGGGCTGTCCCACGCCTCCGGGTGAGCTACCTAGACATTAAGCGGCGGAAACGAGGCACCTATAAGAAAATGCCGTAAGTAATGCTCGAAATCACTGATGTACGGAAGTAGACTATAATCTCGGAACCAAGCTCAACGCGGCATGTTCCGGTACTGCCAATACAATCTTGTCCAGAAATTTTGAATTAGGACTGTAAGTAAGGGATCAGTAAGGCCTAAAGAAAGAAAATGATAGAAATGATATGATAAATAATGAATGCCGCTGCTGAGGGAAAAGGCTACTATTTCGTGATATTGTGCCAATTCCGTTTTGAACTACCGCTTTCTTTTCTTAAAAAGTTCGATAGGATTGTAGGCGGCTTCGCGAGACCTTTTTGGTCTTCACATGGCGTTGCTCTTTAGGCCTGTCGCTTTCACAATCGACTCGCTTACTAAATGAAGATGAAGAGAGAAGAGAACTAGACTAAGTGCTTTCTTCTCTTATAAGATAGATTGTTATATCTAGTCTAGAACGAATGTGAGCTCGGAAGGAGATTCACTACCGTTATCTTTGTATGTACGAGCCTAGTTAATGAAAGATAGAAGAGCCCGGGCCTCTCGAACGAAACTACCGGTGGGGTCTTAAGGTAAGGAGAACAATCATAGACCATAGGAGCGAACTATACAAAACCAAAAAGAGCAGAGGCTGGGCAATGTTCATAGCGCGCTCGACTGCTGCTTATCAGTCATGAGTGGTAGCTGCAACTCGTATCAACAGATGTGGTTTCATATTGGTAAAGGCTCCTCCCTCTCTTGAGGGCGAATCTTGATTGACTGACACCAGGCCGTGTTGGTCTACGAAAGAAGAAGCGGGGCTCCAACCTGCGCCAAAATGTCCGATAGCGTGACTCGATGGATGTTTTTCGACTCACAGAAATCCCACGAAACCGAGTCAACAATCATCGAGAGGGGTACCACCAAGCGAGATCGAGACCAGCCCCGGGCGTTAAGCACAAGAGTCTTCAAATATCCCATAAGATAAGTGGGAGCTGTGGCTTCAAAGCTTGACTAAGAAGCGAGAAAGTGGACTTTGTTTGAGAAAGAAAAGGGCGGGCGTTAGCGTTTTACTAATAAAATTACATAGTTAGTTTCAGCTTGATCTGAATGTTGAATAGCGGAAGTGCTACAACACTTAGTAGTATAAACTCGGAGAGAGAGGGGACTATCCACTTGGCTACGCCCCATTTCAATTGAGACAGGGAGTAAAGGCGAAAGAGATATTTTCGAGCCTGCAAGCAACAACGACTGAAAAGATACAGTCTACAGCCTTCAATGTTCAAAGAAAGTTTCCATTCTTCACATCAATCATTGCTCCGGGATAATTTGAATGGGATCAAATCTCTACCCTTACTTTTTCCCCCAGACAAGTTACCTTCCTATGCCTTGATGAAGCGGGGATATTTCAACACTTCCCGATTAGATCGTTCGAAAAATAAGCCTATTTGCTTGGAAAGGCCCATTTTCCTTACAAGAAGATCACTAGTAGAAGAAGATACCCACACCCACGGCCAGAGAATAGGCGAATAGAGGCTAATTCCATTAGTAGCAAAAGCAAAGGAGGAATAATCTACGAATGCCGGACATGATGTATTACCCGAGCTGAGTGCGCTGTTTTCAGAACAAATGCACAGTGAATCTACGAAGTCTTCCCCAACATGAACATGTCCTAGAGCAGGAGAGAGTTAATCAACGAGTAGCCCTCTGTCAATCTCTGATGGCATCAAATCCGCAAAGTGACATATACAAATATTAGAATAAACAGCTGTTTCAGTAGGAATAGCACTAGGGGAAGGCAATAAAGCCGACGTGACTCATTGCTAAATCAAGGTAAGCAGTCTCATTCAAAGGGTAAGGTAAGCTTTTCTTTCCCGGCGCTCGACTACTCTCAACTCATAGCAACAGTTGGAACGATAAACTAAGAACTAGAGCTACGTGGTATCATAACTTCGTTCCAAGCGTAGTTCCTTCCTTCCGTTAAGGTAAGGAGCTGGTCCGACCCTAAACTAATCAATCGATACATGAACGTCAAAATGGACATCAAGTTCTTTCCTTCCCAAAGGACAATCTCTCTCTTTCTGACTTACTAGCCAACCGCCACTAACAGCAGGAACAGCTTTCAATGGAAGACTCTGAGCGTACCTTCATTCAACAACCTGTCTCGCTTAGAATTGGAACGAGGACTAATTGGGATAGAAAAAAGTAATCCACATCTCTATCTTCACCGCATCATCTCCAACAGCTGCCCTCTCACTTTGTTCGAGCTCAAAACAGGATCAAACCCCTCGCCCAGATCAGAAACGGGAGCTTCGGTTCAGTCACCTAACTAATAAAAAAAGACATCTTTCGGTTCGAACCAACGCGGCCTTGCTATCGTCCCTCTACTTTATTTTTTTCTCCTAACTGAAATATCGGACAAGGAAAGCACTCGCTTCGTTCGACGGCTAAGTCTCTCGGTCCGTTCCTCTAATGTATGTCCCTCAGCCTAGTTGATCACACCCGTAGGACACGGTTAGTCAATCACTGGCCTTTGGCAAAAGAAATGGAATGCTCCTCATAGCAACATCCTTTCTTTCTAAAGAAGCTAACACTACGGAAAGCAGCAGCGACTCGAGAATGATAGCATGCAGACTAGTCATTCAAACAAAGGCAAAGAAAACATTGTTGTTGTCTGCACCTGAGACCATGAAAGCCCCTTCCTCCGTGAAATCGGGAAGTCACTCAGATGAGAGCTGGACTCGAGCTCAAGTGGTTTCAACAGGGGAATCAAGGTGTACGAATAATGGTAGGATAAGGGTAGAAGAAGTTGTAGGTATCAACAGAATGAAGAGTAAAAATAACGATTAGAGGGATAAAAGGGCAATGTAATAGCGCCTTTTTCCTTTGATCTCATGACTATCGACATAGATTCGAATGATTTGTGATCACTAATTTATGAGTTCCGGATCTATCAACAGATAGAAGTATTAAGCTGAAAGCCACAAGCTACGTGCTCATAGGAGATGGGTTGTATAAGAGGACGCCTAATGGATTGACATTTCAATGTGTTGGTTCAGATGAAGCAATGCTTCTAATGAGAGAAATGCATGAAGGTATATGTGGCGCTCATCAGCGAAGATGAGGTGGTTGAGTTGGAGGTATGGTTATCATTGGCCTCATATGACACAAGATGGTATTAGGTTTTTGCACAAGGTTGTCAAGCCTGCAAAAGGCATGGTCCTATACAAAGAGTGCCAACTTTAGGTCACCGGTTAGGCCAACAGGAACATATAGACCAATCACTAAGAGAAAGACCGATCATCCGTAGTTGAAGATGGTGGAAAGAAAGCCGGCAACGCAACCGACATAAGAAGAGGAATGACTAAAGGGGTCCATGTTGATTCAAACATTAGCGCTTAGAAGCACTCCTCAGATCGATCACTAGTCGGCTCGATCACGAAGACTATCAACTAGATATGAATCACATCTAGAATGTGACTGCTTCAACGGCTGCTTTACCCACCTCTTTCTCCTATCGAAGTCAGACTTGCGTACTCTGAGACCGGGACCCCTTCTTCCCTATCGACAAAGAACTCCGGAATTCATGCCTTTGATGTGGGGCGGGTGGAATGGAAGTGAGGAATAGTCGAACTTTTACGTTCAGTAGTTCAGCACATCGGATCATGAAGCCGAGGAGCGATAGCGAACCTCCTACAAAATAGTGGGTGGATAGGCCGATCCTTAAAGAGATAGCCAACTGAGTAGCCGTTGAAAGATGATTCCTTCGACCGATATGCCTCTTTTCAAGATCTTCACCCAAGAATGGAAAAGAAAGAAAGTGAAGTGGAATTTATCGATTGTTCCGGAAGAGGAGGCTTCGAAGAAGGTAAAGGCGTAAGACCTCCAACTCAAATGAGGGGAGTAAGGTTGACTCCGGTCCCTCCAATCTAGCCGATTCCGAATTGACCAATTCCGGGATCTTTTGCAGCGAAGGCCTGTCAATTCTTCAAACCTAGGGCATGTTGATCCTGAATGAAACTAAACCATGATTGATCCTACTAGAAATCAATCCGTCATACAGAGGCGTAACTCCGGCTCTCTCTACGGAGGGAGGGGCAACTTGTCAAGTTGCGAGCCCTCAAAGTGAAGCGATTTATACCGCCTGCACTAGAATAGGAAAAGCCAAACATTCCTTCTTTTCTTCATTTAAACCAAGTACCATCAGGGAGGTGAATCAGAGAGCTGCGAGGGTCGATGGTTTTTAGATTCGGCAAACATGAGATGTGTTCTATACTTTAAAAAGTACATCGTGGAGATATCCAGTACTTTTTGTACCTAGAGAAGGACGACCTCGAGAGAGCAGACGATCGGTAGAAGTAGGTGCTCCATATCCTTATTTCTGCATAGTATAAGGTAATTCACAGTGCTAGCAGATCAGGTATTCGGGGAATCCTCCATAGATAGACGGATAGAGGTGGAGGATTACTCATTGTTGGCTTCCTTTTCAAGCCGTTATCGGTTTGTGCTTTTCAATCCGAAACCATAGAGCAGTCCTTCGCAACTGATTTGACATCCATAGAGTCCTTAGGCCCCAGCCTTCCCATTGCTTATTCGGTATTCCAGGAGGTATCTACTACACATCGAGACGCCTATCCATGAGTTTGACACAATAAATAATGATGACCTGCTTGACAAGTCGGGAAAAGATTGAATAGCGAGGGAAGAAGTGCTCGACTGAAAGGAGAGGGAAGCTACGCTTGGCTCTTATTTCATATTTCCTCGAAAAAGGCCCACAGGAACTGTTCAGAATCTTTTAACCAAAGCAGAAATTAGGAAGGTCCGTTGATGCAATTTCACTAAAAAATACCAAGGGTGGGGTTATGAAAACCAAGTATATAAAAAAAGATTTCAATGCAATTTCTTTTGTTTTTCCACTTTATGCTTTTAGCAACATTTATATTGACAACAGTGTATCGAAGAAATATAATCACTCATGATAAGTGAACTGAAAAGCCCAACATGTTGAAACGTTATTTTATCGAATATAAAGCGCTAGCGCTTTTAGTTGTACTTTCGAATTGTTACTCTTTCTACTCCCATCCATCGTCGAGTATTTCTTCTCATGCGGACGCGAGAAGCATAAGCAACTTCATTCCATCCAGCCTGCATAAGCACACAACCAAGAGGCGGTGAGGTGGTAAGTTTCTCGAGCCTTCAATTTGCTGCCAACCGAGCATTTCAACAGGCAAACTAAGCCAATTTCTTCAATGAAAGCCTCAACTACATGGAGAAGCATTCTCAAAGGAAAGAAGGTGGTAGAGTAGGATTTGAAGTGATTTCAGTAGGCAAGGGTGGTCGTAGATCAGACTCGTTACATCGACTAAACGAGTTTCATTAGAAAACCGGTTTCCGGTGAAGAGGTCTCGTAGCCAGAAGTGTTTCACTTCGTTCCTTTTCTTATTGATTAGAAAGACCAATCCCGGCCCTAGTGAGAAGAATATGGTCAGATGCCAATTGAAAGAGTGGTAGTTTTCTCCATGATGACCGGGTGGCTCTCTTTGCTTTTTCGATCGACTTCCTAAACTAAAGGAGGATCTAGCTGTGGATGATGTCCCAGCTGGAGAGTCAACCTTTTCATATGTTTGCCTGCTAAATTGGAGATTCCATTCCAACTAGTTGTATGTAGCATTCCATTTTTATGCGACAGGTATGTGACCTTGGGCAATGAAAGTCCAACGAAAGACAGAGTCGAAGACGGGAACTTGGTCCACTAAAGATATGATACCCTTGAACGTCGAAGTGGAAGACCTAAGAGTCAACGACTCCAAGAGGGCGAAACGAAGGCGCTATAAACATTGCGTGGATGTAATTCACGTTGCTTAGGACTGTCAGGTTGCTAGTCCGGCTTTCTCAAAAATTCCATTTCCTTCCTGGCTCTATCGAACCAGTCATTTTATACCAGGTCTTCTCAATTTCATAGACCCTTTTGACTTATGTAAAAAAGTTCGAACATTTTACCTGCAAAGGCTACTAAGCCGCCTAAGCAGTCCAATCCGTAGTACGTATGAACAAGCCTCCGAATTCTTCCCTTCACTCCCCTCTCCTAAACTTTCTGCATCTGGCGGACTTCCACTTGAAGGAGCAAAAACTTGCCTCTGCAAACATGGTCTTAGGAGGTTAAACTTCACCAGCCTGTGTGCACTGAGTACCATTAAAAGCCCAGGGGGACATCCACTTTCTTATCATTTTTTCTAACGGCTCTGGGAATTCTTCATCATAAGCCTCTACTCCATACCTTAGTCGATGCATCCTCTTCCTCATAAGTCTTTTTCAATTGAAATTGCCCATGCCAACATATCATTCATTGTTGCCCTTCTCTAACTCACACTCTAAATAGGGCTGATCCGTCGGAAAGAAGACAGAACGAACTGGATCGGAGAAATGAAATCTAAATCGTCAAATTATGCACTAACTTGATGGAATGCATATATGAGGAACCATGACATCTGGGTTGTCACGGAAAAAGAAAGTGGAAAACTAGAATTCGCAAGGCGATTCGAAACTCCTTTATTTGTTGATCCAGGGGTTTGAGGAGGATTAGTAGATGGCAATGCGCCAGGGAAAGGGCCAAGCCGCCTCAAACAAGTACCAAACAAAGGGCTTTAGCTATTATTCTGGGGATCTCCATTGAGGAGCATCAAACCCTAATGGAAGATCTCTCCCCATTAACAACTGGTAATCATTTTCAAGCGGATCTCCCGATAGGAATTCGAAAACCAGTTTCATTAGTCCGGGCCCAAGAAAGTTGTTTATTGAATGACTCAACCTATGCATCCGGTATTTACACACTCTACTTCGAGGATTTTCGCCTCTACAATATTCTATTCCGCAGCAGGGTAGTGAAGAAGATGAAGGGTGTATGTAATTAAGGATGGATGGAATGAAGATATAGAATGACCTATTTTGCTTTCTTTTAGAACCAAGGGTAATGAAGTTGATGAAAAAGATTATAAAGCAAGCAACAAAGGCGCTATGGTTTTGCCCACGAGCTAGCATACATCGGGGCAGGCAGGCTAAATAGAAAACCTTATCCGCCAGGTCCCGCGCAACATAAATCGTAACTGAAGCAGCAACAACATCAACCGCTGGGCTATTACATAGCGCCTATGGTGAACAATTCCCTCTTCCCCACTCGCTCCACGTTAGCTTTAGCTGAGGAAGATTTGTTAACTGGTCTTCTACGGTCTCGGGGGAAAGAGGCTCTCCTTTCGACGAAAGCTGGGATTTTAGGCTTAGCCTACCACCTTTATCTGATATTACCGTGGGAAGAGAATCAATTCATTCCGATCGATTGCCGGATATGAGCTTCATGTAGCCCTGCTTCCAACTGCGCTTATTCCAACCGAGAGATTCAACATCTTAAACGGATCCATTTATTTCACTCGTCGTAGCCGCATGCCATGAATGAGCTAAACGCCTGTCGCTTGAAGAATGAAAACTAAAAAGGCTCGGTCGTAGTCGTTGGAACGAACTCGGTAACTGTGCGGGAAAAGGACCTACTAGCGGCTTCTTCTACAGCCAAGGAAGTACTTGGCTAAACCGAGCGAGGTCGGTGAAAACATCATGAAGCATCTGAATCACCAATGATAAGCAAGTCGTCAACGTAAACAAGTAGGACAGTCGTCAATGTGTGAGTACCAGCCAAAAAGAATCGCCATGTGAAGCTTACAAGCTTGTGATGGGCCGAGCCTAAGGCCTCCCTTCCTACCTGTGTGCCTTGTACAGCGTGGGTCTCTTTACGAACTTCGTACTACTCTGTCTTACCTTGTTCGTGAGTTTCCACGGCTCTTTCCCATCGAAGTCCTTGTTGGGCAGGTGCTATTCAGGCAGATTCCACTTCGAGCTAGGCTTTGCTGACTTGAAGGTCCAGGTGGAAGTAGTCTGAATTGCTGACAAGCAGAGCTCTACTGAACCTACTCTATAAATGCAATCGACGGATTCTTTCCCATCTCCTTACAAATATCCTAAGTTAGGTGCACTTTATCCATACCGTACGATGAGCTTCTTTAACTTAATAATACCAATTCTTTCGGACCGGCTTTTTGGGGCTCGCGATTCCGAGATAACTAACTACCCCTGCTCCCTTATTCTTCTACTCCGGACATAAGGAGCATAGCACCGGACATAGCAGCATAAGCAGCTGGAACTCATTCAATAAGCAACTTCTACTACTCATGACATAGATAAGCAGCAGTCGCGCTATTCACATTGCCCAACTCTTGATCTTATTAGATTGACTTGTCTAGAGTGGTAGAATAAGATATGAGTGAGATAAAAGAAAAAAAGCCAATTTTTCCAACTTGAAAGGAGAGGTTAGAAGATCGAAGACCGGAACGGGAGAGGATCGATGAAATAGCTTTGAGAATACAAGGCTGTTTGTGACGAAGGTGCAGATGAATTGAATCAATAGTAGTGATATCCAGGATTCGAAGAAGATGCCGAGAATCCGCTCTTATCTCTTTCTTTTCCCACTCCGCGCTAAGAAGCAAGTGATGTTGAGACTTGGTTATCTTAGAAGGGTTAGCCGGAACCATGAAAGAACGCTAACCCTATCTTCTATTCAGTACTATGAGATAGAGGCTAAACTATTGTAATTGCAACGCACTATTCGGTCCAGCCCCAATCTCCTTTCCTCGTCCGAGATGGGAAAGAAGGAACCGGGACACCATGACGGTCTCTCGCTCCTTTCCTTTAGTAGTTCTTTTACTATCGTTACTATACATGAATGAACGTCCACAATAGTGTGAGTTGCCGTCTCCGCTCAATACGAGTTGTGAAAGCTTCACGGAAATGGATAGAAGAGCTAGTGATACAAAATAACCTTATTTCACTACTAGCTGGATACCCGATCTCAGTGGAGAGACTGGGGATATGTTCATAGCCGAGGGCCATCAAGATTCAATCTATTTGGGACGGCTCGCCTTCATTCCATCCATCCTCCGTTTCGAGCTTAGGCGAGGTTGACCGAAACACTTGAAAGAGGCCTGGTCGCAGACTTCAAAAGGAATTTGTGAAACCATATGGTCCTAGGGCCTTATCTCTACTCATTTGAGTGTGTGAAGCAGGTTGGAAGGATGGGAGAGAACAATGGTACTAGGGTTTCTCCAACGGTGAACCAGAAATAGCTGAGATCGAGCCATCCAAAGAGGTGGAACAGATCAACGATCCTTCTCATCCTATTGATCTCAGGATGGAATGGGGGAACCGTCGTAGCTTCAGATTTTCGAAAAGGGGTAAGCCGTTAATACCCAGGTCGTTTTTAGAGGGTTGTGAGACGGAGAAATTGTTGCTGCTCAATCAAACCTTCTGAATCACTTCAATAAGGGCATCAGCTTTTTATTAAAACCATCAAGCCAACCAAAAAGAGTAGCTTTCCCATGACCGCTAGACGGAAGTAGCCCGCCTTCCTAGTAATCACGATTCTATACCAGTAGAATACGATTCTCCACAAACTATTATCGTATCGTATTAGTTAGATGAGTTGTCGTAAGATAGAGATAGAATCGAGACAGATCTTCTTTATTCTATCTCTCGCTTACCTATGGGACTAGCCTTGAGGTAAAGAAAGGGCAATGGTGACGCGCCTTCGGTATAAATGACTTATGAATTTGATGATGAAAAGAAATTCTTTGCTTTCAATCAAGGCTCGAGAGACCTCATGAAAATAGACGAAACCTCCGTTAGTGGTTGGTACGGTCCCCTGGTTCGAGCAAATCTACTTTGCCCTCACATGCGAATTCAAGCAAGAAAGAATCGTTCCTGGATCAATTCTATTGCTGCATTATCATCAACACTTGGCAAAGTGAAAGCAACGAAAGCCTCATCGAGATACCTTCAATAATGAAGAAGGGGGATGATCTAAATTCACGATCCAAATTAACCAAGAAAAGATTGAGTAAGACCTTGGATATCATACCGACAGGCGGTATTCCCATACGAGAGTCGGGGTTCTTCCGATTTCCATCCTTGTCCAAGATAGGTAATTTGTAGAAAGAGTAAAGCAAAAACAGGTTATCTATGAAATTCATTGAATTCGAAAAGTGAATCTTTACCAAATATTCTACTCTACCTACTCTTTGAAGATCTTTAAAAAGGGGTCAAATCCATATTCTATTAGAGTCGAGTTAACAAACAACAACTTGATTTCCAATAACCCACTTAACACAAGATCATCCTCTTCCGTAGAGCAAACGATCTCATAAGATAAGGGCTGTTTCCCCCCCGTGATGGTCAACCTTGGGTCTGAGAGTAAAATGATATCTTACAACAGAGGATAAAGTTGATAGCTTTTATCAAATATAGCTCTTTTGATCATATCCACACGAGATCCACATTTGGAAAAGAATAGAAAGGGTTCAACTACAGAGTGAAACTGCTAATCAAACTTCCAACTACTCTAGTTGAAACTCTGAACTCAAACAATAGCTCTACCACTCTAAAATCTAGCTGCATTTCAGGATTGAAAAGGTATTTAATCGGCGAGAGCCCTCTTACCCGAGCTTCTCTAACCGTTAGCTCCTAAACAACTGGAACATTTAACAACTTTCATCATTACGCTAGCTTCCCTCGTTCCTTCTTTGAAGTCACTCGGTCGCGTCGCTCCTTTTAAAGAGCTTTAGATTACAGATCTGTCTAGAAAAGGAACGAGAAACTTCCTCTTTGAAAGAGAAAGGTGAATAGACTACCGAGTCAGGCAGCTAAAGCAACTACTAGAAACAATAGCTCATACACTAAGAACTATAGTAACTCAAGCTCATAGCATACGAGCTCATAGCTCACTAGTGAAACTAGGAAGAAAAGTAGCTCATAGAAACAAGAGTTAATCCGCTAATCAAACCTCGGTTATCGTGCTTTTAGGGTTACTGTACTAGCATACCGCCTATAACATAGTCTGACGCATCCGTGTGTACTTCTTTAGGCTCGCGTGTGACCTGGCAACTGCAATACAGGGTGCCAGCTTTATAGGTCCTCAAAAGCTCTTTGACACCCCACTCTTCTGATCAGTGGTCCGGATTTAGGATATTTTTTTGAGTTGAGCAACCCTCTTCGAGTAACTTACGATGAATCTTCGGTTACAGTTCAAGTTCACGAGCCCGATCTCAAAACCATCGAGCCTTGTGCTTCTCCTTCGGATCCTATCCGGCATAATCAATTATTCGATTAGTTCAACAAATAAATAGCGTGTTGTGAGACAGATAGAAGAAAAGAATAGCCTTATTGTTACAACAATCATACCATTATTCGTTCTAGTATGATGATTAAAAGATTCAATCTAAAATTAGGGGGTAAATAGATAGGCTATTCAATAAGTTAAACTGGAAAAGGGACTCTTAAGTCTGATTCCTTCATCCGTAAGAAAGGAGCTGGTATTGACTTGTGCCCTGCTATTGGTGGTTGCTGGCAGCCATCCCTGCCCGAACGGAACGAAGAGGCCCTGCCTATCTCTTTGAATAGATGGATGTGCTCATTTGGAACTCTAGGGCTGCTATGAATAAAAATATTCTCTGTTACACATCCTCTTCATGTGTATGGTGAATCACCCAACACGCCCTAGGATTCTGCTTTTGACAGAGACTGGACTTAGTGCTGATCGCGCGGATGCTAGCTCTTCAGACTTGCCTTTCGACGACTAGACTGAGACGACTATTCCTTTGTAGGCTATGAATTTATCCAATGTTGAGAGCCCAGATTCAGCAAACCATGGGTAAGGAAAGGGCCCAAAGGCTTGAAAGCTAAACACTCTCGATGGAAGAAGCGAGATTGGTCAACGAATAGATAAATAGGCCGGATACGATGACGAAATGGCTGAGTAAATGCTGCCCTTTCCTTTATGCGGAAGAGGGAAAAAAACAAGAGTTCTTCTTTCTTTTTTGAGTCAGGTTTGGAGAGCTACTAGTTCTAAGGCTGACAAGAGCTAGTTGTCCGGTAACTGAGGTACTAATAGCCTATAGAGGAAGGCCTAACTAACCATAGGCATAATTCTGGTTCCAATCCTGATCTCTCAATAGGTGAACTATGCTTAAGACATAGAATTCAACAAGCAGGAGCGCACGCAGGCTAAAGTTTAGCTCTTGATTCTTGATTCATGCGCATCTACTTCTTCTTCTTTGACTTAGGCGCTATGTTAATAGCCCTCAACAGTCTGACCAAGTCGGCCCTAAAGAGTGGCAGGTAATCCTGATCACACACAGGTAAAGATGGTGCAAAAGAATTTTCACACACATCAATATCCTCATGCGTGAAGCGTTCATTCATTTTATGAAACGCATATCGGATTCTGCCTGGCCACTGGGCCAAAGGTGACATCTGCTCCCCCTTCGAGTGAATAAACCGAAGGATCGATGAAATTGAGAAGTATCAACAGACGGAAAGCACTGGAGAATGACGCAGTTGTGTCAGTGTCAGTAACCGATGCTTCCACATCTGGAGATAGAGGAAGGAGTGATGATAGACTGAAAAGTGTTCTTACTCACCCCAAGGCAATAGCCTTTGACACAGAGAATAGAGATAAGTAGAACTGAACAAGTCGATCTCCACTCTCATCCTTCTTCCTAATCGCCTTACTGTGATAGGACGGAATGATGGTAGGATACCCTGACATGGTAAGGGAAACAGGAAAAGGTTGAATGGAAGGTTTTCCTTAGTAGGCTGATTGCAGAGATGCTGCTGCATATTTGAATTGCTACATACAACCACTTCTGACCTAACCTGTAAATCTGCTTGCAGAACAAGTGAACTCCCACACACATCTCCTTAGTGAAACCAGCGTAGATTCCAAGGATTACCTTATAAAGAAAGGACACCCTTGAGAATCCGCATTCGAATACATGCTGCCACCCGTCACAATAGAATTAAATAAAACATTATTCATGTCTTTCTACATGACAAAAAAGAACAAAAGCGCAAACTCCACTTGAGACCGATCTTGCTTGTCGGTCCCATAGAAAGGCACCTGGTTATGAACTAGGAGTGTACATCAACAGTGGTCGACACCACTGAGAGGCACACTGAGGAAGGTTCTTGATGAAAGGAAGGAAAAGGTAAACCCCTTAACTCCCAGTTCCCTTGAACTGCCTCAAGCCTCACCAACTGGATGGTTAGTGAGTGGATGGGTATGCCCCACCCAACCAACTGCAGCTGAAACAGCCAATAGGACAAGAATAAGCTCTTTGGCTGTTGTGCTAGCATAAGCTGTTACAGACGTAGCTGCTATTGAATGCTCTGTTAGTCTTATACAGAAAGAAGGGGATGAAAAGGATCTCTTCTAGCTCCCTTTATTCCTGAAAAGAGACGATTCGGTGTAAGTGTAAAAGCATCCCAATGCTCAACAGCAAGATAAGTGAGAGCATTTGAGCTTTGTACTTGAAGCGACACGACGGGAAAGGGTCCTTCATAGCGCCAGACCAATCCTTTGTGTACTTGACGGAGTGATTGGTTTGGCAGCAACTTGACTAGTACGAGATCTCCCTCAGAGTACTCTACCGGACGTCTTTTTGCATCGGCCCACTTCTGAATGCGCCGGGCAGCTTCACACCAACTCTGGTTCTTTTCGCAACAATAATTGACTGAATGTCCTTCACCGGAAAGAAAGGCATCTCCGATTTAGTGTAGGTCTTCTTCTCTGGAAGCTACTCTGCTGCACCCAAGTGAAAGAACTGGCTGCTTGGCTTGGGGACCAACCTCTGAGCTGCATCCTGTCTGGCAGAATCACACAGCTCAATTGCATCAAGCCTGTCAATCCGAAAATGTTAGAAATATTTCATATAGTATAGAAAGAAAATGCGATCGAATCTCGTCATTATTCCTTTTCTGGATGGATGGTTTGAAGAGTTCAGCAGAGTTGAGATTGAGTTGAGTTCTCAGCAATTAACATAGCGCCTACGCGCGTTGAACTGAATTACATCCCTTTTGTTCAATTATAAATAAATAAGCATTTTGATGGAGATTTGTAGCATCATTCAAGTAAATACAGATTGAGATCGTAGAAACATGAGCTTGTGATATAGCTACACCTAATTCCAGACCTGTTAATGCAAGAACTAGAAATAAAGGACCAGGATCCCCTATGAAATAGAAAAGATCATTCATACATAGCATAGTCCAAGCGGACCCACTTAAAATCTTTACTGAACTATGACCTGCCATCATATTAGCAAATAAACGTATTCCTAAGCTTAATGCGCGAAAACAATGAGGGATTAGCTCAAGGAGTACTAAAAAAGGTGCTAACGGCAGTGGGACTCCTGCGGGTAAGGAGAAGCTTAAAAAATGAAGCCCATTTTTTTGAAATCCCACGACAGTAATGCCAATAAAAAGAGAAAATGAGAGACCCAAAGTAATGATAAAATGACTTGTAACTGTGAAGCTATAAGGTATCATACCCTGGAGATTACGAAATAACGAAAAAGTAAAAGTAACCGAGATGCAAGGGAAAAACTTTTGTTTAACATTTCCGGAGAGACCACCTATTTGTTCGTTTACAAGGTTCGGCACGAAATCATAAATAAGCTCTACCGAGGATTGCCAAGCATTTGGTACTGAGTTTCCTCCTCCCTTTTTAGTAACAAAATGAACAAAAAGTAGGACAAAACTGATAGTTAGTAGCATAAAGAAAGATGGATTTGTGAATGATAAATACAAGTTTCCTATTTTCATAGGAATCAATGGGAGAATGGAAAATTGATCAAGTGGGCTCCTGTTCAGAAAACTGGCCGACAGGTTAAGGGCCTCTTGATAGACCTCTCCACTTGCTCCATTTTTCACTAAGTCATCTAACAACGTCTCTAGCACTGGTATGTTATTGCTTTCACCATGTAATCCAGCAGCGATAATATTATTTTCATCATTAGAAAACAACCTTTCATGCCCAGCGCTTTTAACCGCTTCCGCGAATTTATCGGAGATTCTCGCCTGTAACACGACTATCTCTTCATTATCCGGGCCCGGGTGATCCTCATAAATACCGTGAGAAGAAAACAGGGACGATTGTTTACTAGAATCGGTAATAGTCGTCGTACTTTTACTCTGAGTTCTAGAAGATGTATCACTGGAAGAGTTCAGATTCGCTTCATCAAAGGAAAATATACGTCGAGGCATGATTGATTGAAACAAAATGATTCCCTGCTCCGTCAAGCCTGTACGAGTAGTGAAAAACAAAAGAGAGGTGTGGTTAGTTGTTAACCAACAGAAAACAGGGGACTGTTATATTGAAAAGAAATTAGGTTATGGATATTGGGGGTGAATACAACGGACTCGCCTCTGAAAGGCACTTTAGGCGGTGCTTTCTCACATGGAATGATTAACCGGTGTTAAGTGAGATCGAGCTTTCTCATGCAATTGAATGCTCCAAGCGATCAATCAGTCCATGACTTCCTTTGTTGGTTCCTACTCTACCAGACGGTGACCGGATAAACCCCTTTGGGCGCTGGCTTTTCAAAACCAAGTTAGGGAATCAGTGACCAACAGCTTTAGAAAGCATTAAATCAAGTTGCATTTCTTACGATAAATACAGAATTTGATTAGTCCCTGCGGCCTACAAACAAGGCTTTTTCCTTGTGTTACCTAACTAAAGAAAGGCCATCAGATTCAGAGTAGAACACTCCTATTTACACTTGGATTCCCGTTGGCCCGCACCGAAAGAGGAGAGCCTTGCACCGGTAATGCTACCACACAGGTTTTGAGGCGAGGAAGAAAGGCCAATACTAGCCAATTCTGAGTTCCTTTTGATCTATTGAAAACTATTCATCATATTTTTTGCATATTATTGATGCCCTCCAAAATGTACTCTTTGTCTTTTCAAAAAAACGCTTCCTTTCGCAGTCGTTTTTCTTTGAGCTTCTTTTCTTTATATTGATGTATGGGGACCTTTTCATACCACTTCTATTGATGGTGCAAAGGACTTGATCACGATTGTTGAGGATTTTAGTCGTGCTACATGGGTTTACCTCATTCATTCAAAGATAGAGACATCATCCCTTCGAAAGCATTCCTATTTTTCAAGCCAGCCAGGGAGCAGATCAGGCCTGTGAGAAAGCCTGTTATCAAGCAGGTTCTAGGACAAGCAGATTTGAAAGCAGGCCGATAAGGTCCGCGAGTGTACTGAGAATCGACTCATGCATCAGTGATTTCGGGCATCACTTAAGCAATTCAATTAGGAAATGATAAAAAAAGAGAAGAGTCTGTTACAGCGAGTGCGTAATTCGTAACAAGAGCTGCAATGCATATCTAGTCTAATAGTTTTCCCGGTACCGGCAGAAGTGCTTTTTCAGTTTGTTATGGGTTCCAACCAAAGGCCCCCATTGATTTGGTAGCATACGGTTCGGACGATGGTTGTGTCCTGAACCCGGCACTTTTCCTTGACTTCTGTCGGTCCCCAGACTCAGAAAAGGTTTATGTTATTATACGATCCGTCAGTACGAAACTATCAAGCTGAGCTAGATCTAGGCTGCAGGAGAGCACTTCTACTCAGAGCGGCCAAGCTCACTTCGCGCCAAACCAATGCACGCGACGCCGCATTGTTCATCTTGAAAGGGAGCCGGGTCTATGGAGCGTTCTACTGCTTGCTGTCAAGTTTATGCCATTTACACGGGGCTTGCAACGATCTTCCTTTCTTCAGGAATGGTGTCAGTCAATTGGTGTATAGGCCATATCGGTCCAGTTCAGAATTGAACTCGATTTGAAATCCCGCCTATTCGCTAGAAGCCAACTCCCCTCTAAAGTGTTCCCTCTTATCATAGAAGGAAGTCAAGACAATAAGGGCCGGCGTCGTCTTCCTCTGATAGATATAGCCGGGGAAAGCTTAACTCAAGAATACTCGGCCGCTATCTCGCTAATAATCAAAAGGCTTCTTTATACTTTATAAAAGAAGGGAAGTCAGCCCCGCTCCGAGCTAGGTTGCCTCTCTTCTCTAGCCTCGGCTTATCCTTCAGGTCTAGGAAAGGCGTTCAGTTGAGTTTTTGATAAACTAAAGACATGGGACAGCTACGGGGGCATTGAAATTGCTCGATCTGGTCATGGTATTTATATGTCGCAGCGCAAGTATGTTCTTGATATGTTAAAAGAAGCAGGCTTGAGTAATGCAAAACCAGTGGAGTCGCCTATGGAATGTCAAGCTCCTTGCTGACCAGGGAGGGAGAGCGATTGGCTAACTCTGAATCATACAGAAGGACGGTTGGGCAATGTTTATAGCGCCTCATCATCTTCTCTTACTTTCCATGCAGCCCGGAGTTCTTCGTCTGCGCCACCCGTTCGATTTATCATTTGTAAATCATTGAAGATTTGACTCAAGTAGGCTCCAACATAATAATTGCCTTCCAAGAATCTCCAGACTAAGGCGGATCTCGTGAAGGTTTTCTTTTCCGTAATCTTCTTCGTCGATTTCGGCGAGACGCTCCGCCTGATACTCCCCAGGCACGTCGCCGGGTTGTAGCTCATGGAACAGGCGGATTAAACTATCAGGGTCGATGTGAGTGAGAAGGCTGCTTTATTATGTTGAAGAAGCTGGTCTACGGCTTGATTAGCTTCAGCTTCTTGCTGCCGCCCTTGGTGTGGGACCGAATAAGAGGCCTCCCCCTCTATCCAGTTTCGGGAAGTAGCTGGTCCTGTCTGACTAAACTCTTTCTATCTGTACTTGTAGATCAGGTGAACTTGCATTTCGGTGTCATCAGTAAAGTACATGGGGACTAGGCGGTGGCTTCTTCGTCCTTGATGATACGGAACTCCACTACATGTGGTTCTTCTTGGGTGACTGGGATCGTGCTGGGTTTAAACGAACTGAATGGTGGTGGATCAATTACTAACGTAAACGTATATAAGGGTAAACCGAATCGTCAAGGAGGACCAAGAGTCTTACGCGAAGCATTGATCTATACGCGTGCTGGATCAGAGTCAGCTAACTCGATTGATTGGATCGATCAAGAGGCGGGCGAAAGGGTAACTCCAAAGCAAAGCTTATTCTCTTCGCCGATATTTTCTTTAACTAATTCTGTAACTAATGAAATAAGGATAAGCGCAAGAACCACATCTTATTCTTCTACTCATTCAATCCTACCACTCATGATATTCACATTTTCTTTTCTTACCCAGCCTGCTGGAAAGTGATGGATACCTAGCCCCTGTTTGCTCAAAAGATGAGACCAGTGTTAACTGTCAAATTCACAATGTTATTTAACTGGGGTAATCACAAAAACTTTGCAAATATTTCGCAGAATGGATTCTCCCTAAAGCTACATTGAATTCATTGATAGACATTTGGACTGGACCATTGTTAAAAAAAAAGATATGGTTTTGTCAAAGAAATTGTGGTCAGGAGTATCCAAAGAAAGTAATAAATTCGGAAAACAGGACAGTCAATTTCAGAGAAATGTTTCCACTCAGTAGCATGCTCAATCAACTTAGTCACATCTTCGAGAATATTCAAATGACGGGAGTGTGCAACACATGCAACTAATTGATAGGGCGGGAAGTCAAAGTGTTGTACCTGTCCCGAGCATCCTTACTGGAGAACTTCACAGCATTCCTGAGGTCGGTCCAGCCCCAATCTCCCCCGGAAAAGATCTATCTGCACGAAGCCGACCTATGGATAGAAAGAAAGATGCAGGAAAGGGGTATCATAAAGAATCTCCAATCAACGCCCTATCCGAAAAATCAAAAAGACTAAAGGCTCGCTCCTTCGACTGATTGTTCGCATCGGATCTCAGGTTCTCTATTTCGTCACTAGAGGTTCGATAAAAAAGCAAGGTTAAGAATCCAATTTCAATAATCAATCGGGATTGATTGTGTCCGGAATCGATTCGGTATATGGATAAAAGAACTTCCTATGTTAGACTATTCAAGTGAAAGTCGCGACGACGAGTTGATTTGATAGCTCAATATTGTTATTCAATATATTGATCCTATTCATATTCAAGACTCGATAAAGAATTCATTAATTGCATTTTCCTTCTTAGTTCTTATCCGACGAAGTGAAATAAACAGGATTCCAATTCATTTCACGTCTTAACTGAAATATCAACTGGGCAAACTAGACTCGGCGGTATTCTAAGCGATAGAGTCATGGTAGAAAGAAAGATTTATCTAGTTCTACAATACTATCTATCTGGTAGTCTAGCAATTTTTTCTATTTATTCTAGAAAGTTGTAATCTAGAAAGGATTAAGGTTCTATAGATTCCAAGATTCTCTTAATAGAAATCCTCAGGGAAATAAAAACATTTAAAAAGATATATACAGTAAGCAGAGGAATAGAAAAGTAAGCAAACAATGTTGGCAGGGAAAGATAGAAGGGTAGGGAGCTAGACAGGATATTAGCAGTAAAAAAAGAGGGAGAGCTTCCTTGGAGTAGGGAGCCCGACCGATAAGTAAAACAAATATACGATTGCTTGAGCTGTTGTTAAATGAAATGAATGGGATTTAATTTATTGTGAAAAAGGTCAGTTATGTCTGGCTTGCGTGTGCTTGGCCAAGCAAAAAATCATTTTTTACGAGGTAAAGTGAAAATATGCATTTTTTTATTTGTTACAAAATCGACCATAGATCAATTCCCACTTTGATTTGGGAGTATTGAGTCCACCCCTAATTCTGAGCTTCATGGTACACGTCCTAATTGACATGTCAGATACAGGGCATCCCGATTGGATTGACTGGGATGACAGTTTCTCATTTCGAATCTGTAAAATCAAAACTTTGATCAAATCACACATCGCAGTATACTAGACCCTCTAGTTCTTTAAGAGGTTTATCTAAAATGCAATATAACTGGGAAGACATTTTAAATACCACACGTGGGTTACTGGGCATGCGAGTTTGATGTAGCCCATTTGATATCTTCGTATGCGCGAATCAACAAATTCGACTCCGCATTGTTCACAAAAATTAGGGTCGTCTTTTTCATCTCCGATTACTCGATAATTTCCACAAGCACAAATTCCACTTTTGATAGGTCCAAAAATGCGTTCACAAAACAATCCATCTTTTTCCGGTTTATTGGTTTTGTAATGAAACGTATAGGGTTTTGTCACCTCTCCAACTATCTCTCCATTAGGTAGGATTTTAGTAGTCCAAGCCCTTATTTGTTGAGGGGAAACTAATCCAATTCGTAGCTGTTGATGTTTATACTGATCGATCATAGAATCAAAATTATCATTTATTCCGGTTAAACTTTCTTCCTATTCATCTGGAAATTTTTATCAGATACAAGGAAATGATTCAATTCCAGAGCTAAAGATCGTAGTTCTCGAACAAGCAATCGAAACGATTCTGGAGTATCCTCTGGATTAGTTATTGTTCCTCCAATGATCGTAGTACCAAGTACTTCTTGGCGCGCTCTAATATGATCAGATTTAGTTGTAAGCATCTCTTGTAAAATATAAGCAACACCAAATCCTTTGCAAGCCCTCCATTTCTCCCACTCGTTGTCCCCCTTGTTTTGCCCTTTCTCTAAGGGGTTGTTGTGTAACAAGCGCATAATGTCCACTAGAACGTCCGTGTATTTGATCATAAACTTTATGAATGAATTTCAATATATAGGGCTTTCCTATTATAACGGGTTGTTCAAAAGGATTCCCCGTCCTTCCATCAAATATTCTGCTTTTTCCTGGATACTCGGGTTCAAATACCCACGGATTCGCTGTTTGTTTACTGGCTTCATATAATTCAGAAAAAACGAGTTTTCTGGAAGCTTCTTGTTCATATCTCTCATCAAAAGGCGCTATTCGATAATGTCTGTCTAGCAAACACCCCGCTAACCCGAGCGAACATTCAAATAGAAGTCCTACATTCATTCGCGAAGGTACTCGGTTGAAGACCATATCAACAGGTCTTCCATCTTGCGGATAAGGCATATCTTGTCTAGGCAAGAGGAAATGATCCCTTTATTTCCGTGTCTTCCAGCTACTTTATCGCCTACCTTGATTTCAGTCTATACACTAAATTAAACTTTAGAATAAGAATGGAAATCGCTGTCTCAATTCCCGCAACGCAATTAACGCCTGGAAGTTTCTTTAAAAAGATGTTCTGAGAATCTACTCTGAATTGACCGAACATGTATAACTAGTTTATTCGATAAAGAGCTTTCTCCTTTTTGACTCTTTTTCTCCAATAAGGGATGATGATGGACATCAAGCTAAAGAGATAGCATTCCACCGTCGAGAGGCATGTTGAGGGACCTATTGAATAGGTGCATTTTTTGAAAGGGATAATCAAAGCGCTCGCTCACTCGCTCCTTTGGTCTCGGGATCTATTCAATCAATGATCTTGAACCACAGCGAAATGCTTCCTTTCTGGCATGCCGCAGACCAACAATAATCGGTGGTAGGGGGAGAAGGGAAAGGCAGCAACTAGGACTGAGAGTTCCATCTTCCATGCATAACAATCTTTCGGATCTGCAAAAGCAGTAAGAGAATGAAATTAAAATCAAAGGAAGTCGTCAGAAAGGAGACAGAGGAGGTTCCAAACCTCGCCTTCTCCAGGCGCTATTCAATTGCCCTGAGCTAAGGGAATCCCTTTTGGTTAATGGTGCCCTGCCTCAGGCTTATCCAGTTCTTATCCTCCAATTGCAGTCCCTGGGGCTGTGTCTCGATCTCCTATGTTGAAATGTGCTTGAATCTCCCGCTATACACCGCGCAAAGGAAAGGAGATGGCTATAGTTGTTCAATTCTGGGGGTGTCAAGAATGTCATTTTTTTTTTATCCCCCGCTACCAAGTAGCCGGTTTCGCTATCTCCTCAACGAGACGAGGAATGACTTAGTCACAGAGATATCTCGCAACCTGGACTACTACTAAGCTACCTATCCTTCCTTTGGCTATTGGTGTAGCCTGTTTTCTTGATGTGCCGGAAGCGGACGAATGGAAAAAATCCTTAATAGCCAGCCATAGAGTGGCTTAAAAGCTCCAATCCTGCAAAGAGAACAACCCCTGTGGACATTCCTACCTATTCTTGATAGACGATTCTCGGCATCAATGCTCCTGGCAATGGCGATATGTCACCACTTTTTTTTTCAATAACACCGGAGTCGAGAACAAGAGCAGGGGCGTAGCGTGGCATTCTAGAGCAATCTATTTAGTAAAAGGGAAGCACTAAAGCAAGCAGTCAAGCAGGCAAAGTCGACTATTCGTCTTCACTTACTCAAAAGTGCTAAAAAGAGCCCTTTTTTGAATTCGAAAACTGCTTATTCTAGGGATGACTATTCCGCAGCGGTAATTGCAAACAGAAAGGGAGCACCGCTTACTCAAGCACTACTACCTACCGTCTAAGCATCCCACAGCTGATGAAAGAGTACCGGCAACTCACATAGCTTCTAGGATCAGATCCGCAGCTCTTTCTGTAACAGGGATTGGTTTCAACAAGGTTTTCTTACTTCTTCAATTCCACATATAGATCTAGAGTGTCTTTCGGATGGTTTCAATGCACAGGAACAGTTCAATGTTCATAGCGCCTTGATGCTTTATAGTCTTTAGGTCTTGTTGAAACAAATGACTCCAAGTAGCGAGTTTACGAGCCTATAGATCACCATTTGAGACAGAAGATGGATTGCGCCTTCCAGTATATAGGTAGGCCTCCGCATCTCCTTTCCGCACCAATGTTCATACGAAACGCGATACCGAACCTAAACGATTCTTCATCGTCGTTGGTTCGATACCACGTCCGTATGAACATTGGAGCGTCCCATCCCAAAACGATGAAACTCTTACCCATCGATCCTGTTATCATACAGAATCATATGCTTCGTCTTCAGAACGAAATACGCTTTCTTGAAAACTGGCATCGGGCGCTGGAAGAACAGAAAGAGATCATTGTGCGAGCCGCCACCCTCGGTGACCGGGGAGAGAGTCGACGGACTCTTTTTATTTTAGTTGGTTTCAATTCCATAAGTGTCTGTAGACGTTTGTTTTCATGTCTGGTGTTCTTTGTCTTTTTTTAGTGGAGATAGAAAAATAGTTAACTATCTTTCTTTGATGTTTGCAGGGCCAGTCGAAAGTGTTCAATGCTTATGTTAATAGAATCTCCAAAAAAGTACTTGTTCGTAAGTGCTTCAAATGAATGTGAAAGTAGAAATAAGGTGTAAGTTAAGTGTACTGGAGATGTGCTTATTAAGCCTTTTTCCAGCTCGAAACCTGCGACCCCTGAAATACCAAACTAGTTCAGTTCGTGTGTTTTGCGTGAGCGCCTTTCACTAGTGTGCGTAGAAAAAACACACTAACTTGATCATAAAAGAAAGTCAAAGGTTTGTTTTCTCACCATTCTAAATTTGGAAACTTGTAGGGAGTAACGACTGAGTTTGAGTTTTCGATCTCGGGTCAAGACCTATCTATATTTAATAGATCAATAGGGATATCTTCTTAACACAGTACTGGAACTGGAATACTGAGATCATCAAATCAATCTTTCGATAGTGAACATTGTTTGTCTTTCATTACGAGATTGGAATTGAATCAAGATGATTGATCCTCTTGCCATTGAATAGATTGTGAACTAATAGATAGTTTGAGATCAGACAACATCGATCACCTTAACGGCCTGCTATTAGGAATAAAATGGGTTCTCAACTCCGTCCATCCTTGTCTTCGTCATTCAGATTAGGCTTTATGCAACTAATGAGTGGTAAGCGCCTATCGTATCGACGAGTCACTATGTTTTAGACTTCTCTCTTCCCGCAAAGAATTTACAAACAAAATAGTAAATCAACGTGTTTGTGATATCACTCATTCAGGCCCTTCTTTGTGTGTGGTTAAAAGCCGTACTTTTTTTTTCTTAAGGTCTCAGATCCGGATCTACTAACCAATGCAACCGATAGGGGTTTTGTAGAACGATAGGCCGTTTAGGTCTTCCTTCAGCCTGTCGTTTGTCTTCCTGGGCTCTTTGTGCAACAAGTTTCGCTTTGTAGGCCATTGCCCTATTATTATTTCTAACAAGTTGAGCAGGGTACAGGCCGTTAAGGTTGGAGTCTTGAAGGATCATAAAGAAAGAATGGGATGGCCGATATAAAAGGGCCCGCCCTGTATGCATAGGATTTTATTAGAAGAAGGCCCTTGAGACAACCACAGAGGAGAAACAATCTACCCATGATGGAAGTGGTGAAAAAGGAAGTGATAAAGCTGCTGGCAGCAGGAAGAATCTACCCCATTTCAGACAGCATCTTTCAAAGTAAAGTAAAGGTAAGCCCTACTCAAGTGGTACCCAAACAGGTATTACAGTCATTAGCAATGACTTAGGTGAGCTGGTACCAACCAGAGTGCAAAATGGATGGCGTGTGTGTAGACTATAACGCTTTAAATGCTGTTACTAGAAAAGAGAATTTTCCATTGCCATTCATAGATCAAATGCTAGAAAGACTTGCCGGTAGGTCCCACTATTGTTGCCTAGATGGTTACTCCGGTTTCCATCAGATTCCGGTTGCACCTCCGGACCAGTGTAAGATTGTTTTCACATGTCTGGGCTTACAGGCGCATGCCTTTTGGCTTGTGCACCAGCTACTTTGATTAGGTGTATGATGAGCATTTTATCAGATTATGTTGAAAAGAGAATAGAGGTTTTTATGGCGGTATATGGCAATTCATTTGATGAATGCTTGGGGAATCTGGTCCTAAAATCCAATCCTTAGAAGATGCATTGAGAAGGAGTTTCGAATGATGAAAAATGCCATTGAATGGTAGATCATGGTATTATTTTAGGACATGTAGTTTCGGGGGCTAAGATAGATATCATTAAGAATCTGCCCTACCCTACTTGTGTGAGAGATGTCAGAGCTTTCTTAGGACATGCATGCTGGTTTTTACAGGCGTTTTATTCCAGATTTAGATTGTTCATCGTCCCAGAGAAATGTTAAAGGCAAAACCATAGCGCTTGAGCGACTCAGCGGAAGTGTAAGGGCGTATAGCGTGAAGAGAATAGAAAGAAAAGTCCATGAAGTTGGGGCTGTCCGCTCTCATCTGTTCGTAGAGGGATTTACGGCCGCTAGTTTTCATGTCTTAACTCATGCAGCCGTCTTGTATATGGTCAGGAAGAAAAGAGCTACTGATTTGAATACTCGTCAGTCCCCTCGGTAGTCATATTCGCCCGACCATACGTTCTGCATCACTTATGTAATTATTGGCATTATGCCCTTTATCTAACCTTCGAATAGGGAGTTTCTCTTTCCTCTTTGTAGTTCCGAGTTAGAACTAGAGTTATGAGTGGTATTGCGCCGAAGAACGAGCAGTGTTACTCTTTAGTTGAAGAGCTAGTAGCGCCGAGTTAGAGTTACGAGTTTCAAAAGTAGCCATTGAATTCCGAACTAGCCGTCGAAGGAATTACATAAGCCCTCTCCCGTTCCGGTCGAGCCAAGCTACTTTAAGGAGAGGAAAGAAGACAGCAAAACAAAAGATACAAAGATAAAGGAAGAATAGAACATTAGCTCCTACTAGCTGAACGACTCTTGATCCTCTAACTACAAGGGAACAAGAAACTAGAACTCCAACACTCAGGAAGTAGCTCATTAACAAATAGCAAATACAATGATGGGGTTATTTGAAGAAAATTGGATATTACTTATTTGTTTACTACTTATATCAGCCCCTCATAGCTAATCAGCTAAACTTTCTTCTTTCAATCCTTAACTCACAACTATAGAACTACAACAACTCAACAACAGAGGCAAGAACTACTAGACTAGTCACTTGCTCGCTCGGACTCATTAGGGCATCCTTCGCTCGCTGCGCTCTCCTTTTCTTTTATATCTTAAGTCGAGACCTTGAATCTCTCTTTGAGTTGTTGTATTCTCAAGCGGCGAAGCCTAGTGTCCCAGCATAGAAAGTCTAGAAATGAGGAGAGCTACAATTAGGGGTTCTTGGCATAAAGGGCACGGAGGACCTTAGCTAGAAGAGGAATTACAACTATTAGGTAGAAGAACTCAGAGCACTTGTAGAAGTAAGGTTTATCCCTAGAACCAATAAGAAGGAATATTATAAAGCAACAGAACGTTGAGCTTATGGCTTGTGACAACAACAGAGTGTTGAGACGAGAGAATAGAGAGAAAACAGAGTATGAAGAGGTCTCTCGAGCCTCATCTTATTCTTCTACTACTGAGGATATCTTTGACTCGAAATAATACCAACACTCTTACTTGAGAAATGACAACTATAAGTACAGAAACGTTAAGGGGCAGGGTGTGAAGAGTTAAGAGCAGATATAGATAGTGCTAGCTGTTTGTTTGAATCTAATCGACTCATATTTCCTCGCTCCCTGCTCACTTTCTCTTCTCAATTCGGCAATTAACAGTTAGCCTTCCTTCGTGAGCATCGACAAACCGAGTCGTTTTCGTATTGCCAGTGAATGCGGTTGCCGGTGGCCTATTCTTCTTTTTCTTCTTTGCTCTGTTACACATCCTCCTCTCCCCGGCCTGTCTTTGCGCCTTGAGATTGAGAATTACAAACTCCTGCATTGAAGTGAAGCCCCTGACTGACACTGAATTCTTACTAAGAAGACGCGCGGGCCTAGCGATCTAAAACTTCTATTTCTCTTACGCAATACAATAAGAAGTAAGAATTCCCGTTCAGGTTGTTTCCGGTTATGGCTTACTTCCATTCCCGGAGTTCTGGCTTAGATTTGAGATTGACCTTTCCCACCCCCTTCTAACAACATCCAATCTTTATTCTCTTATTCAAATAAGAGTGGAATTCCATGGACGTAATCTCGAATAAAGGAATTAAAACAATCAATAAGGTAAAGCGCCTCCCAACCTCTCGCTCCTCTCACTAACGTTCTCGCTCGTAAACTCGCTCCTCTGTTTAACGTCGTTGGCCCGACATGGTCATTGCTTTAATTCGGCGGTGGGTCTTCTAGATCCACGTCGGCAACTTGCTCGATCGACTGGTGTTCGTAGAATGGCTTTAACCTTTGCCCATTCACCTTGAACGTCTTTGAAGTATCCAGACTCTTCATTTCAACAGCACCATGAGGAAAGAGCCGCGTAATCACAAATGGTCCCAACCATCTGGACTGTAGCTTTCCGGGAAATAGTCGCAGGCGGGCCTGGAATAGCAAAACCTTCTGGCCAACTTGCAAATTCTTCCTGGATATCTGCTTGTCATGGAAGGACTTCAGCTTGGATTTGTATATCAAAGCGTTGGTTTCCGGATCTCCGAAAACTCTTGTAACTGAAGTCGCCTATGCTCCCCTATGACTGCCATGTCAAGGGTCATCTTCTTTATTGCCCAATACGCTTTATGCTCAAGCTCTACGGGAAGGCTTTCCGTATACTATTCTGTACGGTTACATACCGCGGGGCGCTTTAGTTGCTGTTCTGTATGCCCACAATGCATCCTCCAGTCGGATCGTAGACTCCAATCTTTCCGCGTCGTATTCACTGTTTTCTCAAAAATTCCCTTGATCTCTCTATTGGAGCTTGTCCGTTCGTCTGGGGATGGTATGCGGTGGAGATCTTGTGGGTGACATGATACTTAAAAGTGCTCCAACCAAGGGTACGGTTGCAGAAGTGCGTTCCCCTGTCACTAATCAAAGCTCGGGGAATGCCGAAGCGTGAAAATATGTGAGACTTAAGAAAACTTATCACCGCTTTGGCGTCATCCGTCCTGGTTGCCTTGGCTTCAACTTGGACACATAGTCTACTGCAGGATGTAAGTGAAACCAAATGAAGGTGGAAATGGCCCCATGAAGTCTATGCCCCACACGTCAAAAATATCGCACACGAAGATTGGTTGTTGCGGCATCTCATTCCTTTCACTGAGATTCCCCGTCTTCTGACACTGTTCACATGTTTTGCAAAAGACGATGCTATCCTTTCAGATAGTAGGCCAATCAAATCCACAACTTTGCGGGCAGTCCGGTTCGGCCCGAAGTGGCCACTGCATGCAAAGTTGTGATCAAATTTCAGTACATCATCAATTTCCCAGTCCTACATGCACCTACGAATGACCTTGTCTGCGCATTGCTTCCACATGTATGGTTCATCCCAGATGTAATACTTTGCGTCACTTTTGATTCCGGGCCGCCGTGGTGAGGGCAGAGCACGAGTAGTCAAATAGTTAGCAATATCGGCCTTCTTCTGTACTCAAAATATATTCTCATCCGGGAATTCCTCGTCTATTTGTATAGGCTCTTCTGTCTGAATGATTCGGCTTAGGCCACAACACAAGATTTTCAGCTCCTTTCTTATCCCAGATCTCAATATCGAACTCCTGAAGTAGTAAGACCCATCGAATCAGCCTTGGCTTGGAATCCTTCTTGTGTAGCAAGTATTTCAAGGCCGCATGGTCGGAGTAAACAATGACTTTAGTGCCCGGTCGGAATTTATCTAAAGCAAAGACAATCGCCCTTCTACGTCGTGGTGTAATTTACCTGTGCCGTTGGTGCGGGAGGCATAGTAAATGACATGACTCTTTTGATCTTTCCTCCTCTGGCCACTCCGACCGCATAATTACTTGCGTTGCACATGAGCTCGAAAGGTAGCTCCCAGTCCTAGGTTGGATGATCGGGGCTGTTGTGAGGAGCTCCCCTTCAACCAACTTGTTGAATGCCGCCTTGCATTCCTCATCGAAATCAAATGGCACGTCTTGTTGGAGTAAATGACTCAGTGGTAAAGCGATTTTGGAGAAGTCCTTGATAAAGCGTCTGTAAAAACCTGCATGACCAAGAAACGAACGAATCTCCCGCTCCGCTCAAATGCTCTATTAGTCACCTCCGCTCTGTTGCTCGCTCCAAGTAAACCACTCGGCAATTAACATCACGCCTCTCCCTTTGGTCGAGATCTTCTTCCGTTCCTCTCCCTAACGGTCGAGTACTCCGTTCCTGGAGCGAGCAATTGAGGCTTATGTATTACTATTCTCTCGGATCTCTGGATGGATAAGGAGACATCCGATTCAGTGGTGGCAGACCCTTTTGAACCAGACGCTTAGGGAAGACGCTCAAGAGACATCAGACGAGTCAGTAAAGAATCCGAAGGCTGCGCCCAGTTCGAGTTATGGCCTGCTACGGGTCTTCTAAAGAGTACGAGACCGTAACGGAGCTCGCTTTGCTAACTTTCCACATCCTATGTATATTCTTCAGCTACAACAGATGAAGCGGTAAGTCCGCTTATCTATTTATCTGATGATATGAAGATAGCTTACTTTTTGGCACCCGACTCGGTTCCCCGGGCGGATGGGAAAGGAGATGGAGCAACATCAGTTGTATCAGCTACAGAATCTGATTCCGGTGAGGCTACAAGCCTATCTGCGACTTGAGTTCTTCTTTATTCTTGCTTCCAAGTGCCATTTCCGCTCCCAGAAGTACTAAATTACTAACAAGTCTAGTTGCCATTTCCATTTTCTGCCCGTGTGGTGTGGCATGGGACAGTTTTGCTGTTATTTACCCTAAAGCAGAGGATCAAAGGATGCGGCCGACCAACGCGGCCTTTATTGAAGAAAGGATCCGGCCCTTACCTATGAACTTGTTGACTTATCTCAGGGTCTATGCCTAAAATCACGTCATCTAACTGAGGAATGAAAAGTCAAGTTCTGAGGCTTGACAAGCCAAAAACACGCGTTAGACGGTTACTCCGACTTTGATGCATTTTCGGTAGATCGCCTCCTCGTCTCACTTTGGAATCTTAATCTTCCTGCCTGCCTGGAAGCATTGGCTTCAGACTCCGGACTTATCCCTTAGATGGTTTTGACATCTTGTCCTGTTTATGCTCTCTCATCTGTCTTAGTAGAGACCCTATCTTTTCTTTACCGCTAGAAGAGGGATGATCAAGTGATTTTCCCAGCCTCTGTTACTGTACTTGTCTTTTATAGAAGCGGCAATGGGCTGTATGTTAGCACAGATGGATGACGAGGGAATCGAGAGGGCTGTTGTTTACTATTTAATGTTGTTGCGATTGAGAAGACGCGGGTTGGTTACGAAGAAGTTACGTCATTACATGCTAGCTTACCAGGTTATCATTATCTCTAGGATGGATCCGTTGAAATATTTGTTTGAGAACCCTGCGGGTGGAATGGCCCGCTGGTTGATCGTACTATCTTACTTTGTTTGATCTTCAATACGTTACTAGAAAATCGGCCGCGCAGTGGCCGAGTATTTTGCATAATTTCCAACAGAAGCGAGCGAGTGGAGTAGTAGTAACGAGCCTAAAGCGAGCTACATAAAATGATGCGAGTCAAGAAGAACGGGATGGGTGTAGTCGAGTATAAAGATTAGTTAAAACATTTACTGAACTTCCAGTGTCAATCAATATTCTTCTCACGAGTCGGTTGCTGATTATCGCCTCAACAATTACTGGATCCGTGTGAGGGCCAGCAAAATCGAATGCATCAAATGTCACTGGAGCATAAATTTTTGGCGTTCCCTCTGTGCCATGTAAACAGTATTGGGCATAAGCTTCAAGCCCTCTTGCGCTGATTTTTAGTGTCACCGGCCCACTCTCTATTTTTGACATTGGTACGAGATCTTTTTCATCTCGTTATGGCAATGTTCTTCATCTCAACAACCTTCCTCTCCTTTCAGTCGAGCTATCTTCGGTCCCCTCACACTTCAATTCAATAAAGTCGCTTGCGGTACGATGACGATCTTAGTCCGAATAACTGCTTCAGGGTGGGAATTCATAGAAGGCTGGTGCTAAACTTCATTCCATCCAGCCTCTCCCTATGGGTTCTAAACTCCTGCCTAAGAGATTCTCCGACGTCCTTAGGTTAGGAAGCTTAAGATCAACACAAGAAAGATATAGACGATGGCGAGCCATCAAAAGCTACTCCCACTTCCACTGGCTTATTTGCTGGCTAGTCAATAAACCCGATATCCTCCTTTGCCCTTGTAGCATAACCTGACTATATATATATCAGTATATATAAACGATATAGGTTCTCATAAGAGAATAAAGAAGAAGGAGCCGCAAACGAACTCAAAAGGGATCGTGTGTGGCACGCGCTGTCTTTATCTTTTTGTCGAGATTGGCTTGGTCTTCAGTGTACCGGTCCAATAGAAAGGATAAGGGGAAGAAGCGGGGATTGGCAGACTTAAAAATATAGGCGGTTCATCGGGGGCTTATCGAGTGATCGGAAGGGCTTAAGGCAAATAGGCAATCGAAAGAGGCAAATAGGTGCTGGAGTTACTAACATATCCCGCTTGGGCCAGACAATCTAGCCAAAAGCAACTTCCACTTTATCTTTCCTTCGCTTCGTAAAGTAAACGACAATGGATTTAAGAAGGAAAGATAAAGGTATGCCCATTTTATGGAGGAGAGGAATGACTAGCTCGCAGGCTTAACAACAAAATGATAACTTCCTTCCTTGCCCTCTCACTTCGTTCGAGCAGCTCCGCCCAGCGAGAGCTTTGTACTTGTTTAGAGCGATTGAGCAAACAAAGAAGGTTCACAATGCAATTGAGCGTCAGTGGGAAAGATCCCACTTTCATAAACTATGCTTGATCACAGGGGACTTTGACTATGGATACATGACCCTCCTTTCTTTAGACTTGATATGTTTGAACCAAAGCCTTTTAGCCTTGTGAAGTTACTTTCAACAATCTCTTATCTTTTATTAGCTGGCGGATGTAGTTGAAATATAACAAACTATTCCTCGACCCCCTATTCATTGCAAGACTCCTAGGATAAGCTTGTCAATATCCCTCCCTTAAAGAGTAAATAAGAGTTATAGTCTCCTTCAGGTAATACCAGTAACCTTCACAAGTATTAGGAGTTGGAAAGCAACAACAACTCGCTTTGCTTTGGCTAGGAATTGCTAATGGTAATATAGACTGCTAAACGCCCTCACAGCTCCTGTGTAAATTGCAACTCTGATTGCTTCCAAAAGTTTGAAGATATGTATTCAAAGTCTCGAGTATTTCAGTTTCTTAATGGCTTGAACGAGAAGTACACTGCTATCCGCTCACAAGTTGCTCAATATGCGGCCATTTCCCTCAATTGATGAGGCCTATGGGGCACTTGCGAAAGAGGTTTGGAACCAGCAGCCTGTTGGAAGAAATCTTGTCTTGAATGAGGCTTCGCCTATGATGTAAAAAGGGTATGTTAAAGGCAAAAAATATGATCAACATTTCGAGTGTTTTAGTGTCATCGCAAGGGGCATACAAGAGAAAACAGTTACAGGATTGTTGGGTGGTGGTAGTGGATCCATTAACATGATTTGATCTCTCACGTTTGCCCGGGTTGAAATAGACTCTCAAGTTGCTTATCGATATCAGAATTGGATACTATTGGTACTTTTTCTTTGGTTTTAGTCAGATAACATTTAATAGAAATACCATTTATTTGACCGAATCAGCTTCAACTGTTTTATTGAACATTAAGTAATACAACTCACCATGGAAGGAACTAGGAAAAACTTCAACTCCACTTTCATCAGTTAAGGGAATAGCACAACCAACCAAGAGTCAAATAGAACTTATTACCCCTTGAGCCATTTCATATGAGACTGTCATTTTAGCAAACCCATCATCGATAACAGGAACTATATACTTAAGCACAGCACGCAAAACGACATAGTCTAAAAATCAACATTTCCGGAATCAGGAGGATTACTAAAGTCGAGATATACTGCCATCAATCCCCTATGAGGATTGCTTACCCTTTATATTGTATATAAGAAAGAGAGCTTATGAATGAAGTGTTTTTCATTTTCATGTTAGTTATTTTAATCAAATTTTAGGAGAGAATAGCATCCGTCTTATAAGGGCATTGTTCTTCCTCTATGAGGGTAACAGGAGGGGGTACTTTTCTTTCAAGAACTGCACTTTGCCTATTGAATATCCATGGACTGGGCGAGTTCAGCTAGGTAGGTACGGCCGATACAACAATACGGGTATCTTTTCCATGAACTAAAAAGAGAAAAGAAAGAAATAGAACATTGGCGGGGATTCATTCTATTTCTATTTAACTCACTACGGTCGTGACAGGTTTACTATTGTCGTCAACTAGGGAGACTTCAGTCAGCTTCCCGCCAATTCAAGCTTGTGACTTCTGTTCCAACTGACCTGGGAACAGGCAGGTGTACCCATTGGACCCTGGAGCCAATGTTCTACACACAGAAGGACTGCTTCAAAAAGAAAATGATGAAGGTTGACGGAAGATGATTTTGACAGGGACCTTTTACCACGTAAGGAAAACCAGTGGTTCGCAGCGTGGTTAGCCGGTTACACCAGCAGATAGAATGCTACTGATTTCTGGTCTTACCACTTCCCCAAACCAACGATTATTGACTTCACAAAGTGGTAAGGACATCAATCTACATCATTTCTCGGGCAGTTGATTGACTAGTTCCTGCATCTCGGAGTTGAGGGAGCGACTATCTACTGAGTCTTTATTCTTAGCCATCTATTTTGGTACGGAGTTACTCTTCTTAATAGAAGAGGTACGGTTCCGGGAAAACCCATTCAATTCACAGCGATGTTCAGGATTACCAGATGTGGGTGGTAAGGAAATTGTCAGAGGTCCACGCCGCAAGAAAATATGGATACGGGGTCGCCCTGGTAAGTGCTGGCTTCTGGATTAGTTACTTCTTTGACTTTTACGTGATAAAGAATTCTCAGACGGAGGTCAATCAATTTTTATCGTTTCGCCCATGCCTTTCATATGAGAAGATGCATTCGCAGTAGTTGCCCGAATGATGAGACAGAGAAAAATAGAAATAAGAGAACGCCTTTTCGGAAAATTAGTACTAGAGTCTCGACAAAGACAATTTAGTCTACGCCATGAAGAAGGAGAGGATAACGACCCACCCCTATTGTTAGTAACTCTTTTTTTTTTTCGACGCGAAAGTACAGGAAGCATGTAGTAAGAGTTGTAGGCCCGGGAATAGATGCTCTTGTCTTGGATTCGGCATCAAGCCGATGTGGCACTGATGTGTGCCCTGTTAGTTATCTTGATTCGAATGGAATCGTGACGAATTCACGCCGATCGACGATTGACTATCGATGACAGCCAAACTGAGACTGAATTACTTGCGGGACTACTTTCGAGTTGCAGGCCGGTCTCTCTAATTGAATAAGATACCCATCTCCGAGATCATATGATTCTTCCCCTTAGCCCGTTCCTCTTCTATGGATTTGATCTACCTACGGATATAAAAATCGAAACTAGGCTTTTTGCTTTCTTTTCTACAGGTCTACCAAGACTAAGAGCCCTCCTATGATGATTATACACCGGAAGCTAAAACATCAAACGAAGACCGAGGATCAAGACCGTTCACGTTTATTTGGGCAAGGTCAGATGACCTAAATGTGGAAAGGAGCTCACAAGCAACAGAAAGAAAGCTTTACCATGACTGATTTACCGAACCAGCAAAAATCCATTTCCAATGCCAAGGTAAGTTTAAGTTAAGAGCTATCCTCCCATTAGCTGCCTTTGGAAACACAGATAGACCATACCATACCTAGTCGCTCCACTTCAGAAAAGCTCCTTTGAAAAGAGAAAGAGCTTAGGCGACGATTAGTTCGATGAGATCGATCACAAAACTAAGAATATATACTTATATAGCGATGATCCCACTCATGGACGATAGACATAATAAATCCTTAGCACAAGCGCTAAGTGCTCTATATAGCACCTTCTCGCTTGCTTGCTTAGAACCTGTCATCCACCTAAAGATAGCCCGTTAAGCACTACTTGCTTGTTAAAGGATTTCCAGTAGCTACCCGTAGACGCTAACTCGTATGCCGTTGCCTAGGTTCATCGGAGCCTGTGAAAAAGGGGAACGAGAACTCCCTAGCTAGTGATTTTGGTCCGTACCTCGCTGAAATGCGAAGATTCCATCCAGAGAAGATGTATCGGATACCCATTCCATAGAGGTCGACTTTGAAGCAAGCATTAGTCGTTCATCCTCTATTCGAATGTGAAGTGTTGAGATATCCGGGCGCCAAGGAGCGGAAGGAGTTTTTCTTCGACCTCTTGCAAACAATTCAACCACCTTGATTCTTCTACTCCGGACATAAGCATAAGTAATCATGAAAAACAAAAGATTTTCTTATTATCCAAAAGTATTTGCTAAATTGGATATGGATCTTTTTTGTGCTGTGCGGAAAAAAGGGATTTTACTCTATTTTAGTTCCATCAAGACAAGTAACAATTCTTGTATAAGGGGTTTTATTTATTAATTGAAAAAAGGAGGTAGTCAATCTTATTGTTAGAGAATAGTTGGAATATTCTTGAAAGAACGGCACTATTGTTAATGATAAAAGCGAAATAGATTCTGATAACGTTAGTTATTAACCGTTTTTTACAACAAAATATCGATTTCCTGTTAAGCGCAAAGCGGAAAGCACCTCAGATTGAAGTAATACCCTTCAAAGTGTCTCAGATCCCCTCTGGAAAATAGTTCTATCTATCTATATTCCGTCCTATGAATACAAGCAATCAGACGCCTTATCGTCGCCCGCATCAAAGCGAAATGAACCGAATCGGCTGAGGTGAAAAAGCTCAGCCTCCACCCGCCAAACACACACTTGCTAGACCATGCATTAAAACCTTTGCACTCAAACGGTAGTTCCGTTTTTTGAATTACCTATAATCAAGATCTTTCTATTGCAAGGTTCAGTTATATTACTCTTTCTCATACCGGCTTAAGGCTATATCCCGATCTGTTATAGATATATCAACATGGTGTTTCAAACCTCTATTATCCGCCTTAGCTGTAAAGTATGCTTTGAATTCCAGAAAGATGCCTAAACTAATGGAAGTCAATAAACTCTTTTTCTGATAACATTTATCGTTCGATTTGCGTATATTACTCTTTCCAATGAGATGGACTCCGATAAAATCGACTCAAACAAGCCCCAACTAACCATTGCTACAAAAACATCACGGTTTGGGTGGGCGGATTTAAAATCCAAAGGGAAGGCCATAGTGCAAATCATGTGGATGCTGAAGTCAAGGATGAAGATGACGATGATGATGAGGAGCGAGTTGGAGAGCAGCCAAGGCACAAATGAAAGAGCTCAGAAAAATCTTCAAGTCTGAATCCAGGAAGGACTCACATGTTGCATCTGGACAGGAAAGAGCTCAAAACCATCGAACCGAGGAACTATCCAAAATAAAAGAAATAAGCATCGTCAGAACGATCCGAAGAAAGGGGGACCAAAGAAAGAGGATTGAATCTTGATTAGGTTTGTTTTTAGGAGCTAGAAGTTTTTATCTGCCTAGCTCGGCAATGTCAAGGAAAGTTATTTGCTAGAACTGTGTATTCAAATCGCCTAGTTGTGGAGCTTCATTTTATTCTTGATTTCACACTCCAAAAACACGCAGCCCATCCTTATTTATAGCGGTCCGATCACTAGAATAAGCACTCGACTCCGCTTCGTGCTGCCCTGCACATATTAGTCACATTTCTTTTTGTGAAGGTTATGATGAGGAAGCTCACTCAACAACTCCTATTAGGGCTCTTAGAGACCCAACCATTGAAGACACTGGATCCTCCCTTTCGGGTTGGTATTATATCACTGTTTCTCGGCACCAGTGAAGGTGGATGGTAAGCAAAGGTAAAAACTATCTGCTTCCAACTTCCAGGGAACCATTAGTCTCACATCCATCCAATCTTCACTTCCAACTAGACAAAAGATTGCCTTATTGTAGTGTAGTTCGTTAACTACTTCACACTTGTGTTGTAGCCGCGACTGAGAGTGTCAATATATAGAGGTGTATTTTCACTCGATCAGGTCTTCGACCGAGGCATATTCATATGTCGCGCCAGTCCCGAAAGCCTAAGATCAACTCCATCCACCGGAGCAAGGTATGAAGAACGAGACGATGGATGCTCTTTTCAAAAGAAGGTTTATCGTAGTAAGACAGAGAGTTGATGCTCTAGGCTTTCATTCCGGGGAAAGGAATTGGAGGATATAAGGAGTAAACGGCCTCTTTTCTTTACACTCAGTTCTCAAAGTCGACTAAATTGCATGCCGCCACTCTATTTAGCGAAAACCTTTTGGAAACTAAGACTAAAAACAAACTCATTTGCGACTAATACAGCGCATATGAGTTGTCCCATATCGGCATGAAGTGAGTTAGCTGTTAAGGAAGAGACTCCCGATCGCTTCAAGTAAGGATCGATGGAATTGAGAGGCTGTTCGCATATACGCTTTCTTTCCTCTTAGAGTTAGTTAGTGAAGTGCTCCTCACCTGAGAAGCACTAACTTAAGGGATGGTTTTCAGAGGATTCTCTCATAATGTTGTAGAAGACTTCCTGTGCCGGTGATAAAGACTTCCAAGTGTGCATAATGAAGGGCAAAGAAGAATGGTTGGTTGATGTAGGAAATAGAAAAGTAAGTTAGCAGAGGCGGTACATGATCATCATAAACTAAACTTGTCAGTTAATCTTTCTTTCTCCTACTAAAGTAAGCGAGCAGAGTTGTTGGCTCTGATCTGTAGCATCGGATGAAATAGCAACGGTGGATGTAATGAATGAAGAACACCGGATTCTGTAGCAGAGGAGAGCTAGAATAAACCAAGATAGGGCGTGTTCTGAACATATCGAAGAACATGCTGAGCTGCTTCCCAGTGAGCAAGACAAGGAGCATGAATGAATTGGCTCAGTTGTTGAACAGCATAAGTCAAATCGGGACGACTAAAGCCCAAGTACAAGAGTAGCCCAACCAATCTGCGGTATGATGCTGGATCCGCGAGTGGTGGACTATCGGCCGTAAAACGGAAGCCTTGTGGAAGTGGAGTGGCAGCAGGCAGGTGCTATGGAATTGCCGAGTAAACCAGCATCTTGAACAATATCGAGAGCATACTTCCTTTGGTTAACATAGATGCCTTCATCAGATCGAGCTATTTCCAACCCAATAAAATACCGTGCCGGCCCTAGATCCTTTATGGTGAACGGGGTTTAGCGCCTTTTTTTTAACGGCAACAATATCATCTCATCTAGGGAGGTTCCAGTTATCAACACGTCATCCACATAGACAAGTATGGCTGTGAGACCACTGGACCGAGTAAAAAGACAGGCGTCATTGGCTGACTGCATGAAGCCATAGCTATGTTGTTTAGAAGTGAGCTCGGCATTCCACTGACGAGATGCCTGCTTCAGTCCGTACAAAGATTTTCTATACGCCCTTGGTGGATCCAGCTTGCGAATGCCCATCGGGAATACTCATGTACACCTCCTCATCCATAAGGCCATGGAGAAAGGCATTGAACATATCGAGCTACGGGCCCGCGGCAACAGCAAGAAACACTCTCACCGTCGTCATCTTCGCTACTGGGGAGAAGACTTCTCCAACGAAACGATCGATGCAATTGAGTAGTGTAACGAGTATTGAACTTTTGTTTAATGAAACGAGTAGAGAAAAGGAGAAGCGAGTAGAAAATTCGATTTAGAAGTCAAACTATAACGGATAGAACAGATGGTCCAACTACAACACTTTTTATTTTTAATTACTTCTATGGTCGTGCCTCGTGGCACGGCAGCCCCCGTACTATTGAAATGGTTCGTCACTAGAGATGTTCCCACAGGTGCCCCTTTTTCCAATGGTACTAACATTCCTATTCCTATCCCTTCACTCCCTCTTTTGGTCTATCTACATTCAAGGAAATTCATACGCTCCACAGACAGAGCAAAAAGTAGAGTCTTGGTCAGGGCAAGCCGTCCTATTCTATTACCAGACAACATTGGGAGGAGCTCATCCGAAACTAGAGCTAGAAACGCCCTATTTCGTTTCGTTCCCGTTCTTCATTTCCTTCTTCTCGAATCGGACAACTCATATTTCGAATCTTTCTGCGGTGTGCTCCGTTTACTATTCTTTCGTACTTTTTTCTTTTTACCACGCGATAGGTCAGCGAACCGTGAGCGGGCGCGGAGAAGGAAAGGCCAAACACTTCGGCCTAACGGGAATGAGCAACGACGAAATGAGAAGACGAGGCACCCCCATTTAGAAAGAAGGGTCGAAGCTTTTCGGCCTGTTGCTTTCCCCGTCCCCTCTTCGTCGGGGGGGGATGCGCCACCAGAAATCGGGCTTGAAGCTCTCACCTTACCAAGGAGTTTACTGATTGCTGTTGGTCACGACGACTACCAAAAAGCTCCAATTCAGATGAATATTTCACATGTAGGAGTGTGGATCTTTATGTTGGGTGTTCTTCTGTCGTGCGACCCGGCGGCTTATGTGCGACCTGTGGCCCACGCCTCCTATTTGTTCAGGGCGGGCGGCGTGAACTCTGATTCGATCCGGGTATTCAATCCCGCCGCTGAGATGCTCAGTTGACTCCAACACCTTGATAGGAAGATGGCTTATTCAATAATTCGTGCATAAGGGTAAGGAACTTTGGATGAACTAATGCGAATGGGTGTAAGCTTCGCAGCTCGGAAACACCCAGTGCTGACCACACTGAGAGACACGAAAGCGCGGGTAACGCCAGTTGGCGAAGTGGCGTTAAGCATTCCTAGCGGTACGAAAAAAGAGGTCGTGATGATATCATCTACGTCCGAACCGCTCCTCGTGGAGTAGATCCCGCATCCAACCAAGTCTTTGACCAGGGAACGGGAGAATTACCACTACCGCAGGCAGGCCAGCCGGGCCGTGAGCGCGGTGGGAACGGGCTTCCCCAAAAAGCCGTCCCGTGCCGGGGTCAGCATAGTAGAATGAAGGGGACGGTCCACATGTTGTGTTGGCAAAGCCAACTTCTTGGGTTTCGGGCGGAGAAAAGCAGACGTGGGGACTCGGGTCGGGACGCAGCGTAACTAAGAGAGCCATTCTATTTAGGGCGAGACAGAATGGGCCGTTAGGGCGGTCTGGTGTCCGAGCCGATTGGTCAAACGACGACTACTTCAACGATTCAACAACAACGCCTACCCGAATAGAAAGAACGCGAAACGCTAGCTCTTTGACTCGCTCCCTCAATTTTGTCTACTCGCATAAAGTATTCTTTTTTGACTCGCTTCACTAACCGTTCCGCTCGTTGGGTCGTTTTTTTTGTGTTGTGGGGGATAAGCTTGTGAAGAAGCAAGCTATCCCCGCCCCTTAGCTTTCCCCATCTCTCCTAAACTCCCCCCGCCCGAGCTGTATGAGGCATAAACTCGTCCCACGTACGGTTCGGAGGCCGAGCCCCACCCCAGCTGTCAGGGTGTGACTTAGGTCAACTAACACAAAGAAGATAGTGTTCACTCAACGATTGCCTTTGGGTTCCGAACTCCATATGGGGAAGGAGCGTTGTTGTTTGCGAGGTCTCGATCATTTACATGGACCCACTTTTCATTCCATTTGTGGGAATTTGATGATCTATAAACCGTCCCTAACGAACGATCGGCTCATCTTTGAGCATGATGAATCACTTCGTGCCGACCTGTTGCCAATCCACTTTCCGACCTCATATGAGAATGGAAAACTTGAGCAGCATCGGTGGATGAAGAATCGCGAACAACAACATTTCTGGTGTACCATGTTTCCAGAAAAAAGATACTTTCGAGAAAGGACGAGCACGACTGAAGTGGCAATACATACAAATCTATTGACGGATCTATATGCTTTGATTGGAACTGGAAGTTCCAGAACAGGCGGCTGGTATACCACCATAATGAAACTGCCTTTTCTTTTTTTGATTCGGATCGGATTTATGTTGGCTTCGTTGGGAGGCTCGCGTAGTTTGTTACGTCAGCTCCAAAAGGATAAGTTGCGTTGGAATTGATAAAGTGGAGTTCATAATTGCATAAAATCCAATAAGTCAAAGTCGTGGCTGCATCGCGCGTTGAACATTGCCATCCACCCTGAAAGAGTTTTTTGGATTAGTAGCGGCATCAGCTCAGTATAGGACATAGGAATTGGATCATCTTGGCATTCTTGACCATTTCCAGTCTTTCTTAGCTTTCTGTTCTGGACAGGGTTTTGGGTTACAACCAGCTGAGGTGGAGGGGAAGGTTTGAAGACGCTCGACCAAAGGGAGAGGGCTATTAACAGTTAGCCTCGACCGGTAGGTCGAGTAAGAAGTGAAGACCAACTAACGAGGGCTAATAGCGCCATGCCGGGAGAGGAAAGAAGACGCTTACCAACAATAGCTACTAATGAAAGATACTAGGATAAAATGTTGATGAGAAAAGGATAGTCAAAAGGCAATGACAAGCAATGTTTAACCTAGTGAAACAACCGAAAATTATGAATTGATGCTGGTCTCCATACAAAACCAAACGCTGCGAAATCCTACAAGTGTATGGGGACAGCGGCTGCACAAACCATATGACAAAAGAAAGCTCATGGTTTGTTAACAAAGTCAAGTGTGAAAAGTGGGTAGAGGTTGCAAATGGTCAACTTACCAAAGTGCTCTTCTCGGGTGATGTTGCTATTCCCACAAAGAAAGGAATGAATGATATACCTGCGTAATGTTATGTTTGTGCCTGAATGCCCTCATAACTTGATCAGCCTTGGACAGCTATCAGATGACAATAATCTTTAGGTTACCTTTCAAAAGCAAAAATGAATCATCAAGCAAGTTGATAGCCATACCTCTTTCACTGTGGAGTTAAGAAACAGGGTATTTCCCATAGACTTCTCATGCCTTGAGATTAATGATCATTGTTTTGCAGTCACAAATAAGGAAGACTTGTGGCACAGAAGGTTTGGCCACTTTCACTTTAACAAAGGGGCCATTACCAAACTGCATCTACAAGTAAGTGACCTTCCACCAGTCCCTAACAACATGCAGGTATGCACCATATGCAAACAAGGAAAAATGTCACGTCCTCCATTTGGTGATAGCAAGTGGAAAGGAAGAACTAAACTGCACCAGGTACACATGTATGCGGCTATATGAATGAATACACCCCAGGTGGATGTCGGTTTTTTATCACCTTCATCGATGACTTAACGAGGTATGTGTGGATCTTCTTCCTCAAAAGAAAAACTGATGCCCTTCAATACTTCAAAAAATTCTAAATGCTCGCTGAAAATCAAAGTGGATATCATGTCAAAATGCTGAGATCCGATAATGGGTACCTGAGCAATTCATTTATTCAGTTTTGTGATGATCATGGAATTCTACATCAGCTCACTGCTCCCCGCATCAGTGAAAGAAAAAATAGGACAAGACAATCGTTGAAATGGTGCGTACTCCTTGAAAAACAAACACCTACCAAGCTGGTTTTGGGGCGAAGCAGCAGCCACATCAGTGTATTTGCTAAATCGGCTAAGTTCAAAAGCCATAAATGATCGCACACCATATGAGCTATGGCATGGATAAAAACCATCGGTGAGTCATTTACGAATATTTGGCAGCATTTGTTATTCACTCATACCTGCAGAAAAACGAAGCAAACTAGATGCAAAGGCTGATGTTGGAATCTTTGTGTGGGATATGCTGAGACCTCCAAGGCTGTAAGAGTATATAATCTTAAAACCAATCAAATCATTATAACGAGGTCATCGATGAAACAAAAAGATGGAACTGGGAAACAAACTCTATCACGGATGAAGAGAATCAGTCATTCCCTGTAAGTAAAACAAGAATCAATCAGGCCTGAAAAGAACAAGTCAGGAAGATGCTATATACCAGAAGATGAAATGGCACCACCGGTATTAGAGGTAAATCAAATTGGGGAAGAAGAAACTACAAATTAGATCTCACCATCCTGCTGCATCGGAAAAAAATCCCAGGCCAGAATCTCCGATGTATGAATCCCCTGCAAAAAGATACAAATCTATGAGATCAATTTATTCAAGTTGCAACCTTATCTATCAGAAAGGAAGAGCCAACATCTTTGCAACAGGCACTTGGAAATCCTGACTGGAAATATGCAATGCGGGCAGAATTAGACATGATTGAAGAAAATAAGACTTGGACCTTAGTTCCAAACCAAAGCCTTCACATAGGAAAATAATTGGGGTAAAGTGGATCTTCCGCACAAAATGAAATCCAGATGGCTCATTGAACAAGCTCACAGCACGACTAGTAGTGAAGGGATTTGCTCAACTACAAGGTGTGGATTTTACAGAAACATTTGCACCAGTTGCAAGATTAGACACTAGAAAAATGTTGCTCGGAGTCTCGCCTAAGAAAGTGATGCACCTTGATGTAAAGTCAGCCTTTCTCAATGGAAAACGAAGAAATTTACATCACTCAGCCACCGGGTGGTTAAAGGGAAAGAATCAGATGTCTATATCCTACGCCCTATATATGGATTAAAACAGGCACCCAGGGCCTGGTACAGTCGCATTGATTCCTTCTTTATACAACAAGGATTGGAGAAAAGCAAGAACGATCCTACCCGCTCAAGGACAATCAAGAAGTAAAGGGATTGATATCCTTATATGTTGATGACTTATTAATCACAGGAAGTGATGAAAATACAGTTAAGAGACTGAAGCAAACCTTGATGACAGAGTTATCAATGACCGACTTAGGAGAAATGACTTACTTTCTTGGAATGGAAATCAAACAAACTCCTGAGTTCATCTTCCTCTCTCAGACTAAGTATGCAGAAGATTTGATAAAAAAGTTCGACCCAAATGGAAGTATCTCCAGTGCCCATGACTCCACACGAAAAACTTAAAAAAAACGATGAATCCTGATGAAAGGAAGTATAGAAGCTTAATTGGCCGCCTTCTATATCTAGCAGCCACTAGACCAGATATAATGTTATCGGTAAGTTACCTATCAATATTTATGGAAGAACCCCATGAAGTGCATCTAGCTGCAGCCTTGAAGATTGTAAAGTATCTCCGAGGCGGTCTCAGATTTGACAAGAATAGAACGATTGAGCTACAGGGATATGTCGACAGTGATTATGCTGGAGATCTCCAGGATAGCACACTACAGGGTTCCTCTTCATGTTAGGATCTGCCTGCTTCACTTGGAACTCGAAAAAACAGGATGTAGTGGCCCAATCAACAGCTGATTAGTATTAGTAGGAATGTGAATGCTCAGATAAGAATGATTTCTGATCGGACCGGATCGGCGTCGAGAATCTAGGGAATGGTTCTCTAAATCCAATAGCTGCATATATTGCACCTGGATAAATATCTTTCCATAAAACAGAGTCAATGGAACTTCTTAAACGTTTCCAAGATCCATAAAAGGAATTGTATATAGATCCGGAATTGGAGATAGATGAATAATACCTATGTTTAATTCTGTCCACAAACCTTTTATTATTATACTCCTTTCTATCAATACTCATCAAATAACTAGAACGGTAACATTCATATTGATAAATTCTTTTCATTTTAATAGAAGCTGTCATTTCTAATTTTTTATTAGTCAGACAGTTTGTACTTCCCCATTTTGGTCCGCAGGGTTTCAGACCTGATGAGTTGGTAGATTTTCTATTCAAAATAAAAGAAGAAATTAAGTTACAGACACGGTAAATCATTTTCATTTGTTTATTTGTGTTGTAATTAACGAGTGTGGTAGGTAGTTTTAGTACGGCAGTTGTACTTTTTTTTTGTGAGAGATGATTTCTATTGAAGAATATGTATAACAACTGAATGTTAATTTCATATATCTCTTTTCTTTCCTCACTAGGGGGTATGAAGTTGGCTAGTGATATACTTCTACTTCTATCTACTTCATATACTGAATTTCGTACTCCAACTTTTCATACAAAGAGAATGGCCTGTCTTGGTTTTCTTTCTGCCCAAGCCAAAGCGAGTATGATAAAATGAGCTACTCCCTTCTTATCTTAAGGTAGGCCAGCTGTTATGAGGAGTTGCCCGGCGGCTGGTAACCTCTTCTCTTCTCGGCTGGGTGGCTCTTTTCTGTAGCTGCTACTTGTCTGAATCTTTCCTCTCCCTTAAGGAAGGTTAGCAGTTCTCAGAAGGACTGGAGTGATAGGATAAGCAAGCACGACCGGGTAAGCCCTTTCTGTAAGGCTGCTAATAAGCGAGGAATTAATCAGTTAAGTGGAAGGCCACGGGTATTTTTTACCTTTGAATCCGCGAACAAGAATATTTTCTTGCTTCCCGACATCGGATGGTTACTAAGGTGCCTCTAACCCTAATATCCTAGCATAATTCTAAAGCAGTTAGAGCTGTGGGTGGAAGTCTCGATTTGTGTTCATTCGACCGCATCTTAAGGTTTCCTTTGAAATGGTCTACTGATAAGCCTGCCGTAGAGCACTTAGGGTCCCATTTCCCGAAGAAGTTTGTCGAGAAGTTCAACATGCCCCCTTCATTACATCCATCCTCCCAACCTTTTGAAAGCACATCGTTTTGGAACTCAAAGATCTTCGGCTACCTTTCCAGTTGAACAGAAATGCCAGAGGAATCCCGTGAGAGATATAGGCAGAAGATCCCATCCCTAAAAAAGCCTTGCTTGAAGGAAATATAGGTTGGCTTGTGGCAGACCACAACCTCTATGTGAGGAAGTGGCAACCATCAAGTCCATTGCTGTCTGGGTAAGGATCCCCCATCTACCCATTTTCGATTATGACAACAGCTTGTGTTGACGCATCGGTAAGAGAATGTTGAAATCCTTATTGATTGATGAGGCTACTGGGGCATTGGTGCACTTGCAAAGTATCCGCTTGTAGAGACCTTTGAAGTAGAAAATTGTGAGCTGGAAAGTTAGTCTGAAACGAGTTGGTATGGTCTAGGGCTGGAGATTTACAGGCTATGAGAAGGCCTTCGATTATGAAAGAGTTGGATGTCCAAGCGCTCTGTCGTCTTCCTTTCTAGTGGATCAAGTGGGGTCGCGGGTCCTTGACAAGAAAGAGGTTTGGAACCGTGCAAGATGTCAAACAGTTTCTTCTCATCCAACTAGTTGTTGCTCTAGGCCCCTAAAATTGGAGTGTCTTTGCCATCTACTGGGGTTTGAGTTGCTGTTGGAGTTGTCGATGGCGGGCCAGATTACCGATCCAGACAAGCCAGTTGAAGTCGAGCCAATTGCCTTTGCTGTCGGTTAAATTACATAATGAGTTCATTTGGTAATATAACAACTCACTGAATAGTGAATAGGTTTTTGAATACCGATATCCTACTTCTCATCTTTTGATTTGAAATAGCTTCAATTGAATTCTCAGTTCGAGTTGTGTAGTTTTCTTAGACCCTTCCAATCGCCTAGAAGAAAGAAATAAGTCGATAAAGGCCAAATCTCCCTTAGAAAATTCGAAAGAAAGCGTTAAATTCCCAATATGTGACTCGCCCCCGGCAGGCTCTTATTCTTGCATAGTATCTTATTAGATAACCACGATTTCTATATCATTGCTCATTGAAAGTGGGTCTACACTTACCAAAACGACTTCGTCTTTGAATAGCAAAAAAGAAAAAAAGTAAGAGTCTATTCCATCGATTGACATATCTCTTTGATTTAAAGAGTATGATTCATATTATAGATTACCAGTCCAATTAGTTGGAATAAATAGTGAAAGTAGATCTCTAAAAACAAGTGATATGGTTTGATTCTTCAACTCAATTAGGAGCATTTCTAGAGTCCACTGCGTCCCCGAGTGAAAGATAAAATGTAAAGACTACCATTAAAGCAGCCCAAGCCAGACTTACTATATCCATGTGAATTATGTCCCCTATCTCTATAAATACAAAGGAAGTATTCCTTTATTCCTCACTAATAATAGTTCCATCAATGGTAAAGAAAGGGGATTCGTACCGAACACTATTGAGAAAACAAGCCAATAAACGCCGTAAAGATGAAACATAAGCAAAATACTCAATCTGTAGTAACATTCGAAGGGAATGGGAACAGGTATGAATAATAGTGCTTATGATTTTTTATTTTGCGTAACGTAAATAAAAAGAAATAAAAACGTAAGGTGCGAAATTACTAAGAAAGAGAAAGCACTATCTATTTAAGACCTCGATGTCTCCATTTGATCAAAAAAAACCATTGCCTTCTGTAAGAGCTTGTCTGCTAGTATTCTGTTTACAGGCAAGGAACTTTCTTTCAAGAGTTTGCCCTTTAGTTTGAAGGGAGGATATGACCTCAGGATAGACTAACCAAAGCCAAATCTTAGACTCGTAACAGAATGGAAAGACCCTTAAAAAGACATATCCCTAACTAGCCTTTTGGCTTAGTCGATACTGCTGGCCTGGATTAGAAAGTCACATGCTTAACATACTAGAAAACAGGCTCTCCTAAAGAAAAGATGCTAATTCTAAGGCTTTCTCACAAGCAAATTAGGCTTCCTCACGGGATATATTATGAGACCACTGATAGATTGAAAACGAATTGGCCAGTTCCTTATGTGAACTGATGAAAACTCCGGATTAGCACTCCTGGTCCTGGGCTGGGCAAGATAACAAAGTGCTAATAGAGGTCTAGCACTGGAGCGTAACAGCTATAATAATCACAGCAAGTGGATTGAATACGAAGTCCAAAATAAGATAGAAAATGAGGCTTTTTAGGTCTTCTACGCGCAGGCATACCCTTTATGATTGCTAGGGTGGTGACAAAGGCAACTATTAGTATACCGACCCCTCCCTTACTCAAGAACCCCTCTTTAAGTACATTTCCTTAAGTACACTCCTTTGGTCTCGGGTTTCTACTACATTCTTTTAGTTCAAACTGGTAAGATAAGAAGGCGTGCTTTTCGTTGATCTCTTACTGGTGAAACATCACTCGAACCTGGGAAGGACTTTCCTTTTCGTTGAGCTAGGCCCGAGTTCCAAAGACGAAATAGATGACCGGCTCAAAAAAGGGGCAGTTTAATCTGCAACTCATTGTTGACCCGCGACTTGATTTTTCTTGTAGGTCTGGCTTTAAAAGAATGGATTCCACTTCTAGATCTCAAATGCGGGGAAAGTATAAAGTGAATCTCCAACTATTCCTTAGGTGGTTTACTACTTTGTACTTTACATTGCAGAAGGGAAGGACAATAAAGACAAGGGCATACAAGCCAGCCGACTAGCTATTTAAGTCCGCTAGGTATTCTCTTCGGAGAAAGATGATCATCTACGGAAGAAGATTACCCGGTATCAGACTCTACTAGAATATCATATCCTCCGATGAAGCGTTACCAAAGCATCTTCTGACTGAGCAGCAGAAAGTGATTCGAAAAACAGAACCAACGAGTGTAACGATAGTGAAACGAGTAATGATGAGGCCGTGGCAACATCCGATGGAGAAAAAAGTGCTTTGCCTTAGCCGACTTTCATTCAAATGTCCTTTCAAAGTTTCAATTCAGTCAGTTGACTTAGCCATTGTTAAAGCACTATTCAAGTGAAGTGCAAGATCCATGACCCGACCGCTTAGCCGGGAGATCATACCGGAATTCAATTCTGCCTTGTTGAAGGACTTGAAGGTAAGCATGCGTAGCTTGATGGGAAAGAGAATAGAAGGAGTAGGTCCTCTTCTCGTATTAGTCCCTGTCTTGCATTGCTTCACTGGAGCAACTAGAAAGCGGCGATACGAAGAATCTGTCTGTCTTTACAGTACAGATGGACTGACTTTACTACCATCAAAGCTTCTGATTCTATTCCTTTTTTGCGTGCGATAGCAACTCATGAACGAAGTGCTCGACCATAGGGAACGGGCAGAATAAGAGTAGCGAGTTAAGGATTAGGTAAGTAGCAGAAAAGTACAGTACACATTGTGTTACACTTATAGGGGAAAAATAAAATCCATCATTTTCATATCCTTTCGTGGAACACCGGATTAGCTGATATGTGAATGGCAGCATTATTGTCACACCAAAGGGGTATTGGGAGTTCAGGTGGAACCGGGTGGTCACTTCAGTGGCATTTTCAGGTAAAGTATTGGGGAGTGACATGGCTGGCTGGTCCTTTACGAGGATGGTGGTACGGCTTGTCCCATCGAGGTTTGGAACCTTGCCCTCAAACAACCAGGTATGTTATCTTCGATGTTGAAGAGGATCGATGCTATTTCTCGGATCGGTGCCCTCGAGAAATGGGACTAAAACTTTCAGCATATCCTCCCACGTTCAAATCGAGTTGGGACTCTAAAGGGTATGTACTTTTTATGTACTTTCAAACCCTTTATTTGAACAATGTCTTACACTTTTTTTTTGTTACTCTCTAGGTTCGGATAGTTGTCTAGATACCATGTTTATTCCATATAACTGTAATCCTAACTATCATCCCCTCTTTGATTCCTCTGTTTTAATTTCAGTTTGAGAATTATATTTTAAGTCTGAAGTGATTTTATTATTTGTTTACCAATGTTATTTAGGCATGACAAATCTGTGCACCTCGACTATACTCTTCTAGGCTCTATTAGTATACTGAACTCTCGACGGCTCGCTTCAAGTATTACGCCTGCGGGGCAATTAACTAACATAGCGCCTTGTTGACCATAGAGAGCCTTGAAGAGGCGACAGACAGTGTTTGGAGCATGATCATAGCCGCGGGGCTGCATAGTGACTTCTTCAGACAAGTCACCATTGATATTGGCATTTGTTACATCCATCTGAAACAGGGGCCACTTCAACTCAACATGGCGGCAACAGCAACAAGGCTACGAACGGAGGTAAGACGGGCAACAGGTTTCACCCACAGCATGAGCGACAGCACGATACTCAGCCTCAGCACTTGAGCGAGAGACTGTCGTCTGGCGTTTAGATGACCAAGAATTACCCAAGAAAACACAATAACCTGAGGTGGAACGCCGAGTGTCTGGACAACCGCCCCAAGAAACAATGAGTGCGTCTGTGGTCGTTATCATTGGAGGACGGTGCCTTTGATGTAGCGAAGGATGCGCTCGAGGGCGCGAAAATGGGATTCTCGGGGATCATACATGAATAAGCAGATTTCTTGCACAGCATAAGTGAGATCAGGTCTGGTGAAAGTGAGGTACTGGAGAGCACCTGCAAAACTCCGATGGAGAGAAGGATCAGAAACTGAAGGACCGGTACAAGCTCCGTGGTTGCTCTTTTTTTTTTATCAGGGCTCCAAAGTCGCGCCTCAATTGCTCGTTCAGACAGAGATGTATGTGTCAAAGGATAAACCCCTGGCTTAAGCTGTTCACTTCATTAATCCCTTCTAAAGAGGCCTTGGGTACTTGGACCACTGCTGTTCACTGACCAACCAGTCCACTTTTGCCTGACTCTACTCGTCGGGATAGAGATACCCGGCCTTAGCATCCCCTTCTTCCTATACTTTCTTCGGGTTAAGAGCACTTTGGAAAAACCTGGTGTAAAGACCCTCAGAAATAATTGCCTTGCTTTACTCTCTGTGATAAACTCTTAGTGCTTCTGCGGACCAAGCAAGTTCAGTATACTAATAGAGCAAAAGAGCAAACACGTCGACATTTTCACGCAAAAACAAATCAAAGCTTTCTTTTGAGGAACTTCCAACTCTGTGCCAATCCGAGTTCTTCGTGACTGATCACCATCAACCAAATTGATATACTCATAGTTGACGGGCTCCATCTGCTCCGTAGGAGGACTCTGAAAATCATTAGGAATTGTTTCTCTTTCCCCCTACGATTCCCCTTGGATGAACTATGCTTAAAGTTGACTTTCATAATAGTGTTTGAATACATTCACTAGTCCAGCGCTTCCACTCGGAAAGATTTCCAAGTCTGAGTTGAGTAAAGAAAGAAGACTGCGCTTGTTTTGTTAACTGGAGGCACCTGGGTAACACTTCAACAGTAGAGAGTTCTTGGAACGGGTGTCGGTGGTTTGAGTATCTAACAGGTACACAGTCCTCGTTCAAGACGCATGTCGTGGTGCCGATCCTTGGGATATCATAGCCAGGGCCCAACACCCGCCTGTCGTTATGACTCTCTTTCAGATCCTTGACTGATCCAGAATTGGTGAAGTTTGGTTATGTCTGGCGAGCTCTTTTCTTTTGTTGGGCCAATCTCCTTAACACTTCTGTGCAATCACGGTGCTAATTTTTTCCCGCTCTTTCAAACAAACTTGATAAATAAAAAAAAGGTGAGATTAGAACCAGTATACCCTATGTATCCAGTAGTTAGTCTGCCAACCCTTTCATTCTCTGGTGATAGGAGTCTTAAGTAAGAAGTCTATCCCCGCCCTTACAGCTTACAGTCAGTAGTCATGAAAAGAATACTTTGGAATTGTATAAGAGCAGGCAGTGATGCGAGGACTCTCAGGGCGTTTAGCTAAGATAATCAAGTCTGCGATCACTCTAAAAGCGTATTTTTCCAACCATTTACTTGTCTAAATGACCCAGTGGTCAACATGCAGCATGAGTTTCAACAGTTTCTTTTCAACCGATTGAACGAGCCTATAACAAAACAAGGATTAACGGTTACCTCAGTCTATAGAGTAAATCTCTAAGTTCGGTCTCGATGACCACGACCAAGTAACTCTTCCGGAGGCAATTGTGTGACAGTAGTAGACACCTCAGAGACAACACCACCCTGAGCTCCCACACCTGCATTTTCAAATACCATCCTCGATACTGTTCACTCGGGAGTGGTTGTGGTACAGATAGTTGTGTCTTGAATCTGCTGTGGGACTTGAAGGATATGGCTTTTTCCCAGGTCTTACTTTAGTTGCTATTGAGTAGGATAGGATCTCGTTTTGAAATGAATCTCAGATGACCACTCACAAAGTGCATTTTTATGGGTGAGCTTCCACTTCCTCTTTTTACTCGCTACTCGATTTCTATAGTTTGTAAGATACAGCTCCAATCGACGACCTCCTCTAAGAAAGAATCGACTGGGAGATCTAATGGCTGCTAGTTGGCCTGCCCCGGTTTCATGCTTGGTTGCTTAGCTTAAGCCTTATCTCATTACTTGCAGTAAGGAATTCGGTTTCAAGCGGGGAATCAGTGGTTTGAATTACATTCCTTATCCATCTCTCCATCTTTCCTGTGCTAGAAAAAGGGAATTCGGTGGTAATGCAGTTAAAGCAGTCAATTCAGTAATCGAGGGGTTTATCCTGTAAAGCAGAGCAGCGGCTGCTAGTTGAGCTGACAGGTATATACGGATGGCCTGAGGATTACACTAACGGCAACATCCATCCTTTCCTCTTCCTTCTACCGAGCGAGATTGAGAGATGAAGCGGGCAAGCAACATCGTGTATTTCAATAAGGAGTTCGAGTAGGTTAGATCATAAGGCACTTGTTGATGCGCTACTACTATCAGTTCGACCTTTAGCAGTTAGGATTTTGTTCACTTAGCTGTGCCCGGGAAGAAATGGAATAAGAGCTATACGCCCTTTCTCACTCATTCTCCTCACTTGGCTTCTGTTACCACCTAAATGACTACTCAAAACAACACACTTTCTTGGTTGAGCTGATGGAGACTATTCAAGAATCCTAGCTTATCCCTCTCCCTTTCGGTCTTCGTTCCCTCTCCCTTTCGGTCGAGCTTTTTACCCCCCTCTCTCTCCCTAACGGTCGAGTACTCCGTTCCTTAGGGTTTATTTTTCTTACTCCCTTATCCGATCTCTCTTGTCAAGTCCTACTACCTGTCGCCTTTGGTCCTATAACTTTACCAAAAATACCTAACCGTCTTGGAGCCTATAGAATCCGGGTCGGATAGTAAGATACGCGTCGTTTCAGCATGCCTCAAAAGATTACTAGCCTAGCCGTCTCTAGGTCTTTCTGTCTCTTGAGGGAGTATAGTGCAATGAGGCCGGGGCATGCCCTTAGGGAGCTCTTCTTCACTTTGTCAGCTAGTCATTCTATTTTTACTCCCACTTCCGGGGTCCTCATCTCTTTACCCATACAGCCTTCTTGTATATAGCCAGCTTATATTGCACAACCAAGAATGATGAAACTATTCTTGAGACCGGATCGAACACTTCTTTGTCCCCTTGTCTCATCCACCGGTGTTGCCAATACCTGACTATACGCTTCTGTACCATTTATGTAATTAATGCTTGTATGTATTCGCAAATAATCCGGGAAAAAAACAAGAATAAGAAGACCCTTATGAGTGATTGTTCATTAAAGAAGGAGCTAGGTAGCTAAGGTCCGTGTTATAAGCTCATCGATTCTGATCCAGTGAGTGTAACGTAAGTGAAGCGAACATGAATCAGTGAAGCCAATTTCAATTGTGTATGAATAATACGTGCAGCAGGCTTAGATGCAAATAGACTTTGCGGGCGATCAAAAATGTCTTTAGAAGTTCGACATTAACGCCCTCAATACTAAATACACATATAATCTAACATCAACACACTCCCCCTCTTATCTTAAGGCGCATGAAGATCACGAATGCCCAACTTGCAAAGAAGATACTGAAATAGTTGGTTGCCCAGTGCCTTCGTAAAGATATCTGCCAGTTGATGCTTTGTCCGCACATGTCGGATTAACTGCAATATGCAGCGCGGCTTGACTATCACAATACACGATCATCGGTTGAGTTTGGCGTACACCTAGATCTGCAAGTCAATATTTGAACCACTTGAATTCCCCTGTCGGCCCGGTCAACATAATGATCGGTCTCTCTCCTTTCACCGGAGTGAAGGAATTCGTTTAAGCATATAGTAAAGGACTTCGTCTCTATGCCTAGTTTTTCCTTTTAGTTGAAAATATGTGTCCAATGGCTGTTTGGAAGTTCAGTACGTCAGGTGTCAACCAATCTTCTTTGTGACTTTATTTGTTGAAAACCAACCCTTGGCCTTAATATAAATGAATTGCCCACTCATTCAATTTCTCGCCACAAGGAGCTCAACTAGACTTAGTTAAATAACTAAAGCCGGAAGCAATCAAAGTGTTGCGTAAGGTCGGGGCGGAGGGACTCATGGTTTAGATAAGCTGAAATACAGTGTGTCTTAGACTTCCCGCCTTTCATTGTTGAGCTCCGCTAGTTAACATAGGGGACGTTAAGTCGTATAGAAGAGATAGAGTCTATCTAAAAGTATTCAACTCAACTAATTAGCAAGCGCCAATTCATTCAAACAAGAAATAAACTAGAAAGAACATCTGATACTTGAATTGAAGTCGAAAAGGAGGAATTGACTCCATCGGACTGGGGTTAGTGAACCGAGCTTTATTGTTGAGAAACTTCTTGGCTTCATGATCTGAATACTTGATTTATTCCTTCCCCACCAGGTAGTGCTCCCAAGTCTTAAGAGCTCAGAAGACTGCATAGAACTCCCTGTCATAAATCCCCCATTTCTGCCGAGCATCGCTGAGCTTCTCACTAAAGAAGGCGGCCGCCGGTCCTGAGATAGAACGACCCCGCTAGCATCACAATCGACCTCAAACAACTTTGGAAAAGAAGGTAAGGCCAGTACGGGAGCCGAGCTGAGCCTTTCGCCTGCACTCCACATAAAGAGATTTTATCAAAACCATCGACCCTAAAGCCATTGTCCACAGCTGAAGCGACGTTCTAAAATAGCCCTAGATAGATCACCTTCCTTTTTAGCGCAGTTCAGACCTTGCTTCTTTTATTTGTTGAACCGGAGCTTCTTACTAACAGCTACCTGACCACCTTTCCTTTCCCACTTCAGCTTTCCTCACTCCCCGGCTTGCTTTGTTTTAGAGAGATTTCCGAGTGCTATTCAACCAGGACTTCCGGATCTGCCTTTCAAAAGTAACTGATTGGTGTATGAATGAGGAGTGAGTGCTTACTATCTGTAGAATATAGCTGCCCTTGTTTGGCTAATCCTTGCTAGTCTTTTCTTTATCATTCCTGGAATTCAATGCTGGAAAGCTTGAAAACACCTACTCGTTTATTCCGCTAGGAGTGCCCAATCGGTCCAGTAAACAAGAAATGCGCGTTATCCGTTGCTCTTCTCTTGCCATCCTTCTTCTCAGCCTGTCTTTGAGCGCCCTTCCTTTCCTTATTTCATGAGTATCAGATAAAGGGAAACACAGGGGGATAAACTTAAGACTATTCTTGTTTCATTTCAATTCTTTCTAATGACGACAAGAAATATCTTATTGAGTTGAGAGAGACTCATGTTCGATATTGTTGAAAGCACCTTTGGGTGGCGGCTCGCATGCATTGCATAAGGTATTCCACTCGCTTCACTATCGTTACGCTCTTTCTACTCAACCATCCATCGTGTCGTTCATTGAATCCTTATCGAATCTAATTTATTGTGTTCTGGACAGCCGACCGTTGTTCGAATTGTCTGTTATATTCTTCCAGTGACCCAGTTTGGTGCGTACTAACTCCCTCAGTGTGTGGCTTCTGCTATGCTATGCTTATCTGGAGTGGTAGGATAAGGGTGGTATCATAAGGTAGAAGGAAGTTCGAGAGGATGAGGATGGATGGAAAGCATAGCTTGGCTCGACCGTGCCGGGAGAGGATTGAAGGAGAATCCCTCTTACGTATATATACGCAGGCGCTAATTGCCCAGGATCGAAGAGAAAGAGACAAAGAGAATCATTTCAACCATTACACCATTGTTGATATTGAGAGTCCGCCTCGATCAAGTCTTTCTCTTTTGGAAGTGTCCAATAACTAGTTCGAACCTCGGGGAAAAAAGGAAGCGTCGTACGGCCTGAGTGAGCGGGGGAAAGCAAGCCGTGAAGACGGACGGACCTATCCTCTCATGCTTCGCAAGCACCCAAGAAGGACCGGTAACTCGGGCTTTTTCCTCGTTGTCGCTTTGGCTGATTTTCAAATGTCTTTCTGGTTGGCCCCGAGTACGAATGGAAAATCAGTATTTGCTTTCCCAACCATCACATAGCGCTTCACGCACAGAGTAAGATGCTTTATGATAGGATAGACTGACATTTGAAATTCAAAGAAGGGCCTCAAATCTTTTATTTTAACACACTGAAGCAACGGCGTCCTAGCGTAGCGCGAAAGGACTGTACGCGCATAAGGTTTCGAAGAAAGTGGAATTCAAGTAGTCTACACTACGCCTTCAAACAAAGGGGCCATGGCGCATTTATTGACCCTATGGATTCCAGGAACCAGTCAAGTTTCGACTAGACTCAATCAATCGAGAGCTAGCATTAGAGAAAGCAGTAGAAAAGAAAAGACTTCGCACTGGCATCCCGCCGATGCTTTTAGGCTCACAGTTGTCCTTCAAATTAAATTCCACAACTTCGGACGAAACTTCTATTTCAGAATAGATTTTGGGAGGCAAGGGTACATCAGATTTGACTCACTGTAACCATTCATGAAGAGTTTGCTCGACAGAGGAACGACTCACACTCGAGTCTCGCACTTGACACGCAAAGCAATAAACAGCAGTCTATCTTCACAGAGAAAGAGAAGGGGCAGGATTGGTGTGTGGGTCGGTGAGGGGGGGACGACCCGCCGAATTCACATCAGAAATCGCCAACATGAACACAAACTCAATCTTTCATATAGTATAGAAAGAAAACGAACCACTTCTATTCTCGGAGCTGAGGCCGGGATGGACGTAGTGAAGGTCCCTTTCGTCCAGTGGTTAGGACATCGTCTTTTCATGTCGAAGACACGGGTTCGATTCCCGTAAGGGATAGGGACTCATTCCCGGCCGCTTTCAGTACGTGTTCATTGCTGAGTGATCGCTCGCTATCTGGCTTCCAAAGGCAATGTAAGCCTCTCTCCCAGAAAGCAAGACGAGATCACCATTTATCTCAGCTATTAACATAGCGCCTTCACAATAGTGTTATAGCGGATCCGATATACGCTTGAGGCTATCATTATCTATGTCCTAGCAAATAGTAAGGGCAGGCGGAAGAGAATGAGGAGTGGTGCAATTAGGCGCTTTATCTTAGAACACGAGAAGCACCCCCCGGGGCAAAACAAGGACGGGCATTCCCTCTAGCTTTGTTCAGCCTTAACGATTTAACCTCACCAACTCCTTATCTTTTAGCTCTCCTAATTCAACTAGGACTTATATCAGCTGTGGTAAGACCTCTTTGGGTAGGGATGGCACTCAACTCCTCCTTTGAGTAGTATCATTAGGAACTAGTAATCGAAGAAGAAGATTGCACAGACCGAGCTTCTATACACTGACCTACTCAACTACATCGGCTTAACTTAGCACGAATGCATAAGGAAGGGCTTATTTCAAGAAAGCAGCATCTTCAATGGGGCCTTAGGAGTCCCCAGAATGATTGTAGTTGTCCTGAATAAAGGGTCTCCCTATGTAAAAACGTCAAGTAGAGGGCCTCCTTCTTAATGTCACCTCTTTGTTTTGTCTTGTGATGTGTGTTTAAGTAAACATTGTCGGTCTTCGTTTAAGTCGTCTTCAAGTCGAATGTCTGAACCATTTGAATTAGTGCATTCTGAGGGTACCATTTCATGTTTTTTATCACGAATTTCGTGACTTTGTGACATTTGTCGATGATTATTCTCGTGTGACTTGGGTATTTTTCTTGCAATCAAGATCTCCTTCGATTTTCATGACTTTTCACATCACAAGGAGATTCAAACTCAATTGTTTAGTCCTATCCGTGTTCTTCGCACTGATAATGCCAAAACCAGTCTCTTCCATTCTCTACGTTCCTTTCTTCAGTCTTAGTATGTATTTTATGTTTCCGAGAAAGAAAGCAGCTGAGATCGCATTGGTCTCTCTCTTTGGTCCCACTACGTTGAGTTGTAGCTGGAAGCGTTTGAGCGCACTGCACTAGCTCGAAAGCCCACCATCTATTTATTAGGCGTTAGCGCATCTGTTTTCTTGTCTTGCTGAGAGCACTAGCGAAAGAAGAATAATGAAGAGAACTATAAGAGATTAAGGGGCTATGTTAATTGCGGATTCAGATATAGAATTAAGATTGCGGTAATTCAGGTTGTTTGGCAGCTCTCAATTGGCAAGCAGAAAATGAAACTGCTCAAAACTCTGTCCTGAAATCGGAACAATAGAGATCATCCCAAAAGATCTTTTATCCCAAGCTTGGAATCTTCCCGTTTAGGAGTGAATGAGCTAAGCCACCATATCGCTATTAATGTATACATCCATTTTTCTGTAGTAACAAAGCCTGTTCAAAAGATCAGATAGGCGTATGGAAGCTATCAAGCCTAGCTAGCAGAAAGGAGCCGAAACCTGTGTCCCACACTAAGCAGTTTGCGTGGTTGGCCATAGTGAAGTACAGAAATAAGTTTCACTACAGCGCCTTTCATGTTTTTTTTCTTGTTCGACTAGTAGCAAGGCATAGTCTTACTAGTAAAGTAATTGGACGTCCAGCTCTTTCCTTGCTATTTCCCTTTTTCTCTAATCTATCACATTCCACTTCAGTTGAATATTCATTCACATAAAGATCCGGTTCCTATTCTTTCTTCTCTTTCATCTGCGGAGCTCTCTCCTTTCCAACTACGATCAGATGGAAGCATTGCTTTATTCAAGGATTGGTATCGACCTTGAGCGCTATAGGAGTTGAATAGCGCCTTCACCTTCCGCTGTTTCTGAATCTGTTGATGAACGCGGGTCTATTGTATCGTCAGCTCGCCTTTTATTCACTGATCTGAGACTTAGCACTTGCCTTGGGCTTTTCTTCTCACGTGAGAGATGCGATTTGAAAGAAGAGGCCGCTAAGGTCAGTTAATCACCCGCAAGATGTTAAAGTTGAAGGTAGTCCGCCCTCCATACTGAGCTGACGTCTGCCCTTTCTATTCGCTATAGTAGTTATATGGGAATGTAGCCTAGCTGCTAGTAGCTCTCTTCAACTAGCTCGGTAGTTGGATGTTTATAAAGGAATTGTTGGTTAGAGCAAGCTAGGCCATATAAGGGAAGCTAGACTTGTAGTTACCCCAATTAACCCAATATATCCATGAATCCACTTTCCTTGGTCATCTCTAATGACTCCTCAAAACCCAACTGGACCCGGATTTCCGGGATTGAGTAGTCTTACGTATAACACAAGCTAAGCCGCTTCCAGTGAAAGCTGTAATGAGGTAGCTCAATAAACCTAGCAAACACCGGCTATCTAAGTAGGGCAGGCTGCTCAGGGGATTCTTTGTCGATAGAAGGCATTCGCGAAAGTCGCTGATTCCGATAAGCTTTACTAATAGAGGGCTTCTCATTATGTGGATACAAAGGCTTCAAGGGGTGCGGTTCCCACAGGAATTGCAAACACCTGAAGAGAGCGCCCGATACGATATCCTTCTTTCACTAGAAATCAGTATGAATAGTCCAATCCATTAGAGCCCGGCAGTCTAACAGGCGTAGATCACACTGGAACTTGATAGCCAGAATCTCTTGACCGTCCCATCTATACTCTCCTTTGAATTCAGAAGATAAAGAATTGATATATTTCGACTTTATCTTATTCTCCAACCCGCTCATCTCGTAATGAGAATAGAATAGGAAAAGATAGTAACGAAAGTACGCCTGCGCGCTCTATGTATTGAACACGAATCGAACTACTCTACGCATAGCCGAAACACATGTACGATCGATCAAGTGTTGGGCTCTCAACCCCTAGAGCAATAGACGGAATGAGGGGTGCTAGTCTCGATGCAACGAATCCGGATGCCGGGAATACGCGGTTAAGGTAGTTGATCTCCATTAGCTTCGGTGAACATGATAGCTCCGTCGAAGTCGCTCCTTGCCTTGACCGATAACTGCTAGTAGTGGTATTGGTAGAGAGAGCTAGAACGAGTACCGAATAGAGCAAGGAAGGAAATATTGTTTAGGAAAGATAAGCTGAGGAGAGTACGATCCAGTCGAGACTGTCCCTTGATCGTAACTTTCTCAGGGCAAAGAATCCATCAAGTGATCAAGCCAGCTAGGGAGATTGCGCAAGCAATCTCTGAGTCCGTTGAAGTTTGTAGCTTATGGAGGTATGTATGTATGTTTACCACCAGGCTCTTGCTGCTGTGCGTGGAAGCTGAATACCGGCCTTCTCTCCCGTTGCCTTTTTACAGTGGAGGTTCGATTGCTTTCCTTCCGTTGGCTCACGCTCGTCGAAGCTAACAATCCCCGGGGATTCCTAAGGGTGTAAAAAATGGATAAAAGGACTAAGGGGAGAGGGTATACCAGTCCTATCATTCATAGGGTGTTTTCCAGTTATTCCAGATATAGCTGGGTAGAGGGGGCATCCTTGGTCAGATTCCGTTTTATCGCAAAATCTCTAACGAAGTCTTTCTCCAAGCGAGTCAGTGGAAGTGTGAGTTGAGTCCTTATTTAAGGAAAAGGGTTATCTTAAGTTCCTGGTGTAGCAGATTCCATTCATTGGAAGTTCCCTTTGATGTGGGACGAGCTGCCCGACGTTCGAGTGAAGCCTCCTGTATTAAAGCACGTTTTTCCCGCGGGTCTCAACGAGCGTTAATCTAACCTATTCCTTCCAAATCCGACTAGGCTGAAAGCGGGTTCTGCTATGGGGCAAGTTCCTGCTAAACGTCCTCTGTTCATTTACTCGGAAAAAAATGGGAATCCTAGAATGAACTCTTACATGGCCTACGGGGCCTATAAGACCAAACAAGGAAAGATGTAATATCCCTCCTCCTAACAAACATACTACTGCAATGATTGGACCGATGGGATTGGAAAAGAAAGACCGTCTTGTTATAGGATACCACTTGCACTGAATGACTGCCCAGAATGTACGGAAGGAGACCGTACCGGGCTACCAATCGTGCTATCAAACAAAACATGATTTCATTTTCTTTCTTTAGGTCTGTATAACAAAAACTACCTATTTAGCTTATTCTTGAACCGATTCTCGTAAAGATACGATTCGATAGCACATGAAAGAGAGATTCCGTAATCTTAAGACTGAAGATTGGGCGCCGGGTATGCTTTCAAAACAAAAGGGCTCTTTCCTTTAGGTTCAGTTAAGGGCTTTAAATGGCTATATAATAGAAGTCGGAGATCCCGTGTAGGAATAGATAACGACGTGTAAGATTTCTGTCTTCTTCTGTGGCTCTGGGAAAGGCTGTACGCAAAGGTTTGAGCCGGGGTCATTGGACAGGGCTAGCACTCACTCAGTCCACTTGATTCGGAGCAGCCCCTTCTCAATCCCATTCGTACCATCTCAACCCCCTGCTCTGCGACGTTTTCAGAATAGTTGGAAGTAGGAAAGACGAGTCAAAGGCGCTTTGACGGCAAGCTGCTCCTATCCTCTCAGGTCAGGGTAGAAGGGTAAAGGCAAAAAAGCAAGGGTAAACCGGGCAGTTCGATCTCAAAGGGAAAGCAGTACCGCTAGCAACTAACAACTTGACCATATTGATTGGGAGGAACATAAACGCTCTCAACCAGTAACAAAACGAGGGCGATAAAGGCGAAAGTAGATTGCAGACCGCAGGGTTGGACTCTCCAACATCCTACTCCTAGTCCGATAGTGGTAGTAGAAACGGGTTAAACCGATGCGCCCGGGAAGGAAAGCAACAGGCCCACAGAGACGGACACTCGCTTACCGCACACAGAGCCGCCGCATTGTACCTTGTTGAGTTGAATTGTANGAGAAGGAAATGGGAAGGCCCAAGCCCCCGGTCGATTCGTCGAAGCGGTATTACTGTTTAACCTCAGTCCCGGAGCGCAAACTGCTTCTTCTATTCCTCAAGCATTCATCAATAGCAACTTGGCAGCACAAAGAAAGATGCTCACGAACAGCAGCCTAGCCCTTTGTTTGATTGCAGGGGATTCTGATCGGCATCATATCACACACAGAGGTAAGGAATGCGGGAAAGTGCGTAGCCTTGCTAAAGGAATG